GTTTGATCCTGGCTCAGGATGAACGCTGGCGGCATGCTTAACACATGCAAGTTGAACGTATTCTCAGCCCCTTCGGGGCTGTTTTATTCGTGGCGAACGGGTGAGTATCACCTAAGAACCAACCCTTTGGACGAGAATAACTTTTGGAAACGAAAGCTAAAACTCGATGATGTGTTTATCTGAAATATTTAATTAATGCCAAAGGACGGGCTTGGGCCTGATTAGTTTGTTGGTAAGGTAAGAGCTTACCAAGACCACAATCAGTAGCTGGTCTAAGAGGATGATCAGCCACACTGGGACTGAGACACGGCCCAGACCTCTACGGAGGGCAGCAGTGAGGAATTTTCCGCAATGGGCGAAAGCCTGACGGAGCAATGCCGCGTGGAGGAATGAAGGCTCTTGGGTCGTAAACTCCTTTTCTCAGAAAAGAAAAAAATGACGATATTTGAGGAAAAAGCATCGGCTAAATAAAATTGGCCCTTTAAAGAAGGAATTCTTTATAGCAAACTCGGCTATAACGGTCAAACCCTAACTTTTAGTGGGTAATACCGTGGGAAGTTTTTGAACTTTTGAACATATGGAATTAACATTAACATTGAAAGAACATTCAATTATTTTAGGAACTCTTTTAGGTGATGGTTTTTTACAAAAGAGAGCTCAAAAAGCTAGACTACGGATATGTCATTCTTATAAACAAAAACAATATGTCGACTGGAAATATAAACAACTCCTTACTTTGTGCCAAAGGACAGCTCCTCCTAAAAGTCAACAACGTCCATTAGGGAAAGCTTATTCTTTTTCGACACAATCGGAGAAAATATTACTACAATATCATTCTTTATTTTATAAAGAAAATGGTTTGAAAAAAATTGATAATCAGCTTATTTACTATATAAAACATCCCTTAAGCTTAGCTGTTTGGTGGTTAGATGACGGTAATGCCCGTAAAGATTGTGCTGCTGGTCGATTAGCTACTTGTGCTTTTAGTTTAGGAGAACAAAAAATTTTGCAAAAATTACTTTTGCAAAATTTTCAAATTCGAACAAATATTGTTCGGAATTCTATAAAAAAAAATAAAGCTCAATATTATTTATATATTCCTAGTCAAGATTTTTGTCGACTAGTCGCTCTTATTAAGATTTATGTTCAACAAATTCCTACTATGGAATATAAGTTAGGAAAACCCCGTAACGACTAAAGTTATCTGCGATAAACAATTGGAATAAAAAGATTATTTTAAGAAATCTGCGATTCTTTGTTTATAATACGCCGAGCTCTAATTAATTGATTAGATGATGGTATAGTCTATGCTCTAGGTAACTAGAGAACTTACATGAACTTCGTGCCAGCAGCCGCGGTAATACGGGGGATGCAAGCGTTATCCGGAATTATTGGGCGTTAAGGGTCCGAAGGTGGTTTTTGAAGTCTACTGTGAAAGTCCAAAGCTCAACTTTGGGAAGTCAGTATGATACTCAAAAACTAGAGATAGATAGAGGTAGAGGGAATTCTCGGTGGAGCGGTGAAATGCGTAGATATCGAGAAGAACACCGGCGGCGAAAGCGCTCTACTGGGTCTATACTGACACTCATGGACGAAAGCTAAGGGAGCCAATAGGATTAGATAAATTCGGCCAAGCTCCAAAAAAAAAAAAGGCCAAAGGTGTCCTGCTATATTGTGAGATATAGTTTGTATCTAGCTATATCGGGGAAGAGGTAACTCCGCGCCTTTGGCGCTAGACCATAATCCCGAGGGAAGTTTTAAACAAACCCCGTAGAGACTATGAAATTAAGTAGATAGAAGATATGGTAGAATTTGTAAATCTTAGGAAAAAAAAATTTTCACAAATATCTTTGTCAGATTCTTGTAAAGCAATTCTGTTAGGTTCTCTTTTAGGTGATGGAAGTTTAAAAATTTACAAACCTTATAAGAATGCTAGATTTTGGATCAGGCATTCTATTTCTCAAAAAGAATATTACAACTGGAAAATTAAAGAATTAAAAGAAATTGGGACAAAAAAATCCAATCAACTCCAAAAACCTAGTGGTTTTAGTCAAAAGAAAAAATTTCTTTTTCAAAGTGCTGCCAAGGAACAACTTACAGAAATTTATAATATTACATATAGAAAAAATCGTCTTCGAATCAGACGAAAATGGCTCAATTTTTTAACACCATTAAGTTTGGCTATTTGGTGGCTTGATGATGGGAGTATTATCGATAATGGTCGCAGAGGTGTTTTTTGTACAGATGGATTTTCAAAAAAAGAACATGAGACTCTCAAACGTTATTTTTATGTTGTCTGGAAAATTGAAGTTCATATAGGTGTTTTAAAAAGATTTTATAATGAACAACATAAAAACTATTTTCGTCTTTATCTAAATAATACATCTTTGAAAAAATTATTTCGTATAATAATGCCCCATATACCTATTTCTGATTATTTAATGTCATCTATGCTTTATAAATTTTGCTTATTATACAAAAATACTGAACTTCAAGAACGCTGGATTTCTGAGATGCTTTTTGGTTTTAATAATTGCAACGAAAATCTTATCCGAGAGACAATTCAATTACGGAAAACTCAATTAAAAAATTTCAGAAAATGATATAGTCCATTTCAGATTGAAAATTATCATTTTTAATCTTTATAATGACCCTAGTAGTCTTAGCTGTAAACGATGGAGATTCGGTTTTGGTTTTTTTATCAGAACTTAAGCTTACGCTTTAAATCTCCCGCCTGGGGAGTATGCTCGCAAGAGTGAAACTCAAAGGAATTGACGGGGGCCCGCACAAGCGGTGGAGCATGTGGTTTAATTCGATGCAACGCGAAGAACCTTACCAGAATTTGACAGTTCATTGGCTTTTTCTTGAAAAAGAATTAGTCCTTTTTGGAACAATGGAAACAGGTGGTGCATGGCTGTCGTCAGCTCGTGTCGTAAATACTTGCGACCTAAAAAAGTGATTTTTTAGAAAAATCTGGCTCATAACGGTAAACCTTAAGGTTTTCTACTAAGGGAATATCGTGGGAAGTTTAGAAAGATATATTAAAACAAAAAAATAAAAATAAAAATAAAAATAAAAATAAAAAAATGACATATGGAAATATAAATATTATTTTCGTGCTTTTATGTGCATACAACAAATTGTTATTGGCTGTATTTTAGGAGATGGGTATTTAACTAAATCTGGATGTTTGCAAATTGAACATTCTATTAAACAAAAAAAATATATTTATTGGAAATATGATAAATTGAAAACTATAGTAAGAAGCGAGCCTGTACAAGTTTCTAGATATGATAAACGTACAGATCGTATATATTTCAGTTATCGTTTTTATACTAAAGCTATTTTCAAAGATTTACGTTCTATTTTTTATCCTACTGGAAAAAAGATTATTCCCTATAATATAGAAAAAATTCTAATATCAAATCTTGCTTTGGCTATTCTTTATATGGATGATGGTGGTCGGGGTGGAAATACAAAAAAGGGCGTAATTATAAATATTGCTGGTTATGATTTACAAAGTAGAAAACGTTTACAATTAGCTATTTTAAAAATTTATAATATAGAACTCAATTTACATAAGAACGGTCAACTTTATATTCCAGCAAAGTCATATAATCATTTTTATCAATGTATTTATCATTTTATTATACCGTGTATGCAATATAAGCTTTCTATAACCCCGTAACGACTGAGGAAATTTCAGAAACTTTTATTTTTTGAAAAAGTACAAGGCCTAGATTCTTATCTTAATAAGAGTAAGGCCATACGCCAGCTCTTTTTTTACCTTATTAAAAAAGATGAAGGTATAGTCTAAACTTATAAGAAATTATAAGGTTTAATGGAGATGTTGGGTTCAGTCCCGCAACGAGCGCAACCCTTATCATTTGTTATGACTCCTTCGGGGGCTTACTAATGAAACTGCCAGCCAAAAGCTGGAGGAAGGCGAGGATGAGGTCAAGTCAGCATGCCCCTTATATTCTGGGCGACACACGTGCTACAATGGTAGAGACAAAGGGAAGCTTACTTGTAAAAGTTAGCAAATCCCAAAAACTCTATCTCAGTTCGGATTGTCGGCTGCAACTCGCCGACATGAAGTCGGAATCGCTAGTAATCGCCGGTCAGCCATACGGCGGTGAATACGTTCCCGGGCCTTGTACACACCGCCCGTCACTCAGGCAAAGTCGGGTGCACCCAAAATCAATGAACTCTTATGAGAAGTTGCCTAAGGTGAATCTGGTAATGCCTGAGAAGTCGTAACAAGGTAACCGTACTGGAAGGTGCGGTTGGATAACCTCCTCAATCTTTAATAAAATCTTCTAGGATCCCCTTGAGGGGCCCTAGAAGATTCGCCTTCCAAAGGAACCTTACCTAAAGCCTAAAAGCCTAAAGGGAGAAAGGAAAATAAAATGAACCACTTTAGCTTATTTTTTAATCTCAAAATGTTGAAATAAAACCCAAAGGCTTTGGATTGGCTTAATAGATAGCTCTGACGGTAGAGTACTCTGCCTATTCCATTCTCAGCTTATAGTTAATTTATATTGGACCTTTGAATTATATTAAACATAAAAATTTTTTTTATTCCTAGGACAAAACAAAGTGGATCCGAATCCATCCGACAAAAATCAGAAGACCTTGTTTACTTCTTCCTTCTAAAAGGCCTCCCTTAAAGCATAAGCTTCGAACAAAGACAAATTTTCACACCGTACATCTTGAAACCTGAAACACCCAGCCCCCTAGCTGAGTGAGATTTACTTCGCCCTGGTTGGTTCCTGTGCTCAAAAGGACCGCGAGAGCTGAGCTTGAAAAAAAAAAAGGATTTATAATAAAGGTTCAAGATAAATGAAAATAATAATTATGTCATCCATAGAACAGAATACAAGATTTATAATTGATACTATTTTAAAAAATGAAGGTTGGATTTTAGATATCCATAACAAAAAAAAAAATGTATTTTTTGAGACTGATATTTTTCAAATTTTACAGTGTGAAGCATTAAAAAATTCAAAATTAAGACCTGATTATGTTTTAGTTGATAAAAATAAAAATCCAATTGCTGTGATTGAAGCAAAAGCTGGTGGAAAGGATTTAAATAAGACCCTAGAACAAGCAAAAAAGTATGCTATCTTATTAAAAGTACCATTTATATTTGCTATGAATAATGAATATTGTCAAACAAGAGATTTAAGATTTAAGAAACCTCTTATAATAGACAATAAAGAGGTTACCGAACTTTTAAATTATAATCTCTTAAATAAGTTTATTATAGAGAATAGTAATGAGATTTATACTATAGAAAAAAAAATTATTACATCACGAAAGCAATTAGTTCATATTTTTTCTACAGTTAATGATAATTTAAGGTCAGAAGGAGTACGAGCAGGATTAGATAGATTATCTGAATTCGCTAATGTTTTATTCTTAAAATTATATTGTGAAGAAAAACCTGAAATAAATGAATATTGGTATAATTTAAAAAATATAAGTAATGTTTTTTTAATTGATACATTCAATAAATGTTTAGAAAAATTCAATTCAAAATATAAAACGGATATTTTTTATAATTCTAAAATTCAAAATCCAGAAACATTACAATCGATTATTAATAGTTTAGATAAACTCACTCTTTCTACAATTGACACTGATATAAAGGGTGATGCTTTTGAATATTTTTTACAGACAGCTACTTCTTCAAACAATGATTTAGGTGAATATTTTACTCCTAGACATATAGTTAACAATATGGTGAAATTAGTCAATCTTAAATTTAGAGAAACTGTATATGATCCATTTTGTGGTACAGGCGGTTTTTTAACTCAAACATTAAGATATATTAAAGATAAAAATATTATTAGAAATAAAGAGACGGATATCTTAAAAAATCATACTATTTTTGGTAGAGAAATTACTAGTAATGCTAGATTATGTAAAATGAATATGATTTTACGAGGCGATGGGTATAGTGGTATAACTCAAATCAATAGCTTAACAAATCCAGTTAAGAATAAATATGATTGTGTTCTTACTAATATGCCTTTTTCACAAAAAATAGTTAAGAAAATTTGGAATGAAAAAAAAAAAAAATTTGAAGAAATAGATTTAATTTCCCGATTATATAATAACAACTTAGCAAATAAAAGTGGAGATGGTGTTTGTATGTTACATTGTTTTAATGCTCTAAAAAAAGGTGGTCGAATGGCAATAATTGTTCCAGAGGGGGTCCTTAGTAGAAAGATTGAAAGAGAAGTAAGAAAACATTTAATAAAAAATTCTATATTAAAATGTGTTATAGCATTACCAAAGGGAGTCTTTTTACCCTATACTTCAATTAGAACATCTATTTTATATTTTGATGATTGTCATAATGGGGAAACAAATGATGTATTATTTTATAATGTCCAAAATGATGGTTTTAGTTTAGATAACAATAGGAATAAAATTAAAGAAAATGATTTGGGAAAAATCAGTTATGACTTTATTAACGGTAAGAATTTTGATGACTATAAAGAATATGGATTTAAGAAAATTAACGTTAAAGATATAAAAAATAATGATTATAAGTTAATATATAGTATCTATAATACTAATAATTATGTTATAAAATCTAAATGGAATATGGTTCCATTAAAAGATATTTGTGATTATGAACAACCTAATAAATAGATTGTGAAAAGCACTAGATATAGTGATTTATATAAGACTCCAGTATTAACAGCTGGTAAATCCTTTATTTTAGGATATACAGATGAAAAAGAGAATATTTATGACCAATATCCTGCAATATTATTTGATGATTTCACAACCAATATACAATATGTTGATTTTCCATTTAAGGTTAAATCCTCTGCTCTGAAGATTTTAAAAAATAAAAAAAATATAGATATAAACTATCTTTATTATGCTTTAAAGGGTATGAAATTTGATCATTCTATTCATAAAAGATATTGGATTTCTGAATATTCCAAAATGAAAATTCCATTACCACCTTTAAATATTCAAAAAAATATAGTAAAAAAAATAATACAAAAAAAAAATACCATCAAAAAATATCAAGATGAAATTATTAAATATGAAAATGAAATTAATAAAGAAATTCGTAATATATGGAATAATGAAGAGTGAAGCAGCTGCCGCCCAGAGGCTTTAGGCTACAAACAAAAGCTCATCAAGAAAGGACGACTGGATTGTTCTACCAATTTGAGTAAGAGAGCATAAAAAACGAATCGAAAAAAAACCACTGCTTTTGGTGGATACCTAAGGACTCAAAGATGATGAAGGGCGTGTTAACCTGCGAAAATTTTTGGTTAGTTGGAAAAAAACTTTAATCCAAAAGTTCCCCAATGGAGCAATCCTTAAAACTACTGAAAAAATTCATAAATCGGTAAGAAAAAACTTAGTGAACTGAAACATCTTATTAACTAAAGGAAAAGAAAGCAAACGCAATTTCCGAAGTAGCGGCGAGCGAAATGGAAAAAGTCTAAACTGAGCAAATCAGGGTAGTGGGACTTTAATGAAGATAACAAATAAAAAATAAAAAACAGCTGAAACCTGTACCAAAGATGGTGAAAGTCCAGTTTTATTTTTTTTTTTACTTATCTGAAGTATCCCAAGTAGCTTGGGGCACGTGGAATCCCTTGTGAATCAGCGAGGACCACCTCGTAAGACTAAATACTCTTGAGTCACTGATAGCGAAAAGTACCGTGAGGGAAAGGTGAAAGAGACCCCCTGTCGGGGAGTGAAATAGATCATGAAACCTGAAGCAATCAATCTGTGGGAGGAAATATCTGACCACATGCCTGTTGAAGAATGAGCCGGCGACTCATGATTTTTGGCTTGGTTAAAGAAAATTTCTGTAGCCTGAGTGAAAACAAGTCTGAAAAAGGCGAAAAGTCAAAAATTATGGACCCGAACCCGAGTGATCTAACCATGACCAGGAAGAATCTTGGGTAAAACTAAGTGGATGTCCGAACCGACCGATGTTGAAAAATCGACGGATGAGTTGTGGTTAGAGGTGAAATGCTAATCGAACTCGGAGCTAGCTGGTTCTCCCCGAAATGCGTTGTGGCGCAGCATTTATAGATGTCCTATACCTGAATAGGTAGAGCACTGTTTCGATGCGGGCCAGTCAAAAGGTACCAAATTGTGGCAAACTCCAAATTATTCAGATTTATACCTATAAAAAGTGAGACTTTGGGGGATAAGCTCCAGGGTCAAGAGGGAAACAGCCCAGACCATCAGTTAAGGCCCCTAAATAATAGCTAAGTGTTAAAGGAAGTTTCCATGCTGAAACAACCAGAAGGTTCGCTTAGAAGCAGCTATCCTTGAAAGAATGCGTAATAGCTCACTGGTTATTTCTGTTGAAGAATAAGCGTGGATGCGCCGAAAATGTCCGGGACTAAGTTATTTGCCGAAACTGTGGCCTCCGCGTGTCGCGCGGAGAGGTAGGGGAGCGTTCTGTTATGAGGTGAAGGATTTTTGAAAAAAAATGATAGATCGAACAGAAGTGAGAATGTCGGCTTGAGTAACGAAAACATTAGTGAGAATCTAATGCCCCGAAAGCCTAAGGTTTCCTCTTCAAGGCTCGTCCAGAGAGGGTTAGTCAGGACCTAAGATTAGGCTGAAAAGCGTCATCGATGGAAAACAGGTCAATATTCCTGTACTTATTTTTATTTTGAGACAAGGGACGAAGGCAACAAGTTCAAGCTCTTCAAATGGTTCAGAGTGGAAATGTTCAACATATGGTTCGAAAAAAAAAACGAACTTGGACGGCTAGCTTGCTAACCGCGTCAGTATGAAGACATGATACGTTATTTGATAAATTTATTTATTAAATAATTTGAATTTTGTTATACTTCCTAGAAAAGCTTGAGACTCTATATAATAAAAATAACCTGTACCGTAAACCGACACAGGTAGGTAAGTTGAGTAAACTCAGGGGCGCGAGATAACTCTCTCTAAGGAACTCGGCAAAATAGCCCCGTAACTTCGGGAGAAGGGGTGTATTTGTCTTTCCCTGAAAGACAAATACCGCAGTGAACAAATTCATTGAACTTTTTAACAAAAAAATAGGTCTCCGCAAAGTCGTAAGACAACGTATGGGGGCTGACGCCTGCCCAGTGCCGGAAGGTTAAAGGAATTGGTGAAAGCTGATAACTGAAGCCCCGGTGAACGGCGGCCGTAACTCTAAAATAACCGTTGGAGTTGTAAAATTTGGCTATATGCTAGAAAATCTCATTTAACCTTTTTTTACAAAAAGTTTCAAAAAAAAATATAAATTTCTAACAAGTAAGGGTTAACCAACCCATAGGGGTGTGTGAACAATGCCTTCAGTGAGGGGGACCTACTACTACTAAAAGGAGGAGGCCGCGCAGCGGACTACCAGGACTTCCAATACTTCCAACTTGGCGGGAAGGAGAACGAACTCGCCCCTGGGGAGTTTAAGGATGCACCCCCAAATATTTGTAAACTAACCCTTCTTTAAAGAAGGGTTAGTTTACAAATATTTTTGTTACAATAAAAAAGAAGAGATAATTAGCAGGAAAGACTTTATACTTTATGATAAAAAAAATTCCCGAAAAACATGGTTATTATATTACAGGTTTTACTGACGGAGAAGGTTCCTTTAATATCTCATTTCGCAAAAGAAATGATTATTTAATTGGATGGAAAGTCACACCTTGTTTTAATATTTCTCAAGATGAACGAGAAATTTTGGCTTGGATTAAAAATATTTTAAAATGTGGCACAATTCGTTTTCGCAAAGACGGGGTTTGGATGTTCGAAGTAAATAACCAAAAAGCTTTAAATCAAATAATTTTACCTTTTTTTGATCGATTTCGATTTTTGTCGAAAAAAAAGAAATTGCAATATCAAAAATTTGTAAATTATTAAATCAGACCCCTTCAAACAGTTATGAAACTATTCGTCAAATTTTAATTTTAAGAAACCAGTCAAATATAAAAACTTCCAAAAAACGTAAATATAATGATGAGTTTATTTTGCAGCGTGCTGAATTTTATTGGAATATAAATATTATTAAGAAAAAAAATAGAAAAAAAAAAAAAATAAAGAATCCTCAGAGACTAATACGCCAAACACTAAAAATAAATAGTGATGATAGAGTCCGATCTTTCTAGTGATAGAAAGGAATTCCAAATATTGAGAATTCGCTTAAAAATATTCTTTTTAAGTTAACAATAAAGGACGGTTAAGGCTCTACAAAAGGGCCGTCAATAAAGGTAACTGTATGCTGGAAAATCCTTTGAAAATTTTTGAAACTGAGTTAAGTAAAATATCAAAAAAAGTGGATCATCAGCAGGAAAAAAATGAAATGATATGAGGCTGGGCCAACTGGTTTATTTTATGAACATGAATAATGGATTTTAAAACTCGCTTCCAATTAGTACTTAATAAATTTAAGAAAAGTCCACCCCAAATAACCACGAAATATTTATATTTTTTAGGTGGATTTCTTGAAGGGGAAGGCTGTTTATGTGTTTCCATAAAAAATAAACAAAACAAAAAAATTCGAGTTGATCCAGAATTTAATATATGTCAACATCAAAAAGGGATTATTCACTTAATAGGGTTTATGTTTTTCTTTAAAACTGGAGGCATAAGTTTTAAAACGGGGAGCAATGCTACCTATGTTTATAAAATTACAAACCGTAAAGCTTTGAAAGAAAAGTTTATCCCTTATTATAAAAAATATGTATTTCCCTTTGCTTCTCAAGAAAAAAATCAACGATTTTATATTTTCCAAAAAATTATTGATTTATTCGAACAAAAAGTACATTTGAATAAAAAAGGTTTAGCTTTTCAAATTTTACCACTTGTTTATGAAATGAGTGACAATAGAAAAAAAACTTTAAAACAACTTCAAGACTCCGTCCTCATAGATTATTGATCCTCAGAGACTATACGTTACCCTATTTTACGTTGTAATAATGCTATTATAGAAGATATAGTCCAAACTTTATATAAAATAAATTTATATTTATATAAAGAAAAAGCCTAAGGTAGAACCGCTGCCTTACTTGACCGTGAGGTCAATACCAATATTCCACTATATGCGAGAACATGTTCAAAAATTATAGATACATTTTTTTATTTGTCATAAAGCTATAAACAGGGACAAAATTCGCAGGAAAGACTTAATCTTAAATTAAGAATCCTCAGAGACTATACGTGGAACTAGTAAATTGATTATTTAATGAATTTTAATGTTTCTGTTATGAATAAATTAAACCCAAATTGGATTGTTGGTTTTGTTGATGGAAATGGCTACTTTGATGTTTCTAATGATCAGAAGACTTTTCATTTTATCCTTTCACAAAATATAAAATCGGTAAATATTTTATATACAATAAAAAGGTTTTTTAAATGTGGTTCAGTTTCTAATGAAATACCTGGAACAAACTTGAGAGAATATAGAGTTTCGTCGAAAAAACATTTAGAAAATATTATTGTTCCATTTTTTCAAAAATGGCCTTTAAAAACTTCAAAAAAAAAGTCATTTGAAATATTTATTAAAAAATTAAATCCTACTTTATATTTGGAGTCGGTTGAAAATTCAAACTTTAATCTTCATTGGTTTATTGGTTTTGTTGACGCAAAAGGTTGTTTCATTTGTTCTATTATAAGAACAAATATTCGACCACAGTTTTTTATTAGTTTAAAAGAAGTCGACAAGAATATTCTTGATCAGATTAAACAAAATTTGAATTTAGGTATTCGTTATAAACAAAAAAATGGGATTGAAGTTTTTCAATTAAGTTCAAATAAAAACATGTGTTATTTTGCAAAACATATTCTGTTAACAAAAGGGTATAAGGATCGTTTAAAAACATATAAACGTATTCAAGCAAGAAAATGGTGTAAAATTGTTCTATTAATGAAACAAAAAAAACATAAAACAATTGATGGATTTAATAAAATTCAAAAATTAAATAAATCTTTTTAGTAGAAGATAGAGTCCGGTCCTATTTGAGAAAATAGGAAGTCAAATTTGTCCCCCCGTTACTTATACGGGCCTCACGTACCCAGGACTCATTTGGCAAAACATTATACAAGCGAAATTCCTTGTCAAGTAAGTTTTGACCCGCACGAAAGGCGCAATCAAATGAATACTGTCTCAGAGAGAGACTCGGTGAAATAGACATATCCGTGAAGATGCGGATTTCCTTACATCAGTACAAGAAGACCCCGTGAAGCTTGACTGTATCTTGATATTGGTTTCCAGTTATTTTTGTGCAGTCTAGGTGGGAGAATGAAATTTCATCATTGAGAGACCACCCTGAAATAACTAGAAATCTTAAAGTGATTCCTTGAAGCAGGACACTTGACAGTGTCTGGAGGGCAGTTTTTTTGGGGCGAAAACCTTAATATTGGGGTCTTTACATAGTGATATGTAAATAAACTTCGAGCTATATGCTGGAACTTCCGTTTCTAAACTCTAAAAAAACCGTTATATATTTAGATTAAAGAATGTAAAGTTGATTAATAGAAAAGATGTTTTCTTTGTTTGGTCAGCTTTGCTGTTCAATAAAAATTATCAAATGCGGACAATCAGCAGGGAAGTTCATCACCCTCCTACGGGGGTGAACCCCTCAACGACTAATACGCTCGATTTCTAATATTCATTAGCTGCTTCGGTTGATAGAAAATAGAAAAAGATATAGTCTGAACTTTCTGGAAACAGAAAGGTGAGCTTAATATTGGTCGCCGAAGGCGTTTACCTCGCCGAAGGCGTTTACCTCGCCGAAGGCGTCCCCTTATTTTAGCTCCCTCTTAAAAAAAAATAAGGAACCCCTGAAGGGCGGAGCCAGGTGGAACGACCTAGGTGGCCCGAAGGGGCAAAAAAAGGAAAAATGATAAAAAAAGCTCAAACTTTGTTTGAACCTCAAAAATTGAGTGAATATAAAAAAAGTTTAAAACTCTCTTCTAATCAAAAACAAATTTTAGTAGGTTTACTTCTGGGTGATGGTCATTTAGAAACACAAAATAATGGTCGAACTTTTCGATTGTTCATTGAACAAAGCGTAGTTCACGCTGATTATTGTGATCATTTATATTCTATTTTTAGTGATTGGGTTTTAACACCGCCAAAAAAATATACACGAAAAAACGGATTAAAATCTAAAAGATTTAAAACATTCAGTCATTCTAGTTTTCGTTTTTATGGTTTTCAATTTTATGAAACCCTTCCGGGAACAACCCAAGCTACCAAAAAACGAAAAAAATTACCTAAGTTAATTACTCGTTGGTTAACAGCACAAAGTGTAGCTTATTGGTTTATGGATGATGGATCCTGGAAGTCTAAAAAAAGTTATGGAATAATTTTGAACACTCAAAATTTTTATCTAAAAGAAGTTCAAGTTTTATGTGAAATATTAAAAAAAAAATGGAATTTAAATTGCTGGCCAAGAAAACAAAAAAATAAATATTATAATAAAATTTATTATCAAATATATATTTCAGGGTCTAGTTGTAGTCAATTTGTGCAACTTATTTCTCCATATTTAATAAATTCTATGCTTACTAAACTTCCTCCTATTTATTTAAAAAAAGTTAAGAGAACATTCTTGCCTAAAAGGTAACGGAGGTTTGCAAAGGTTTCCTCAAACTGGACGGAAATCAGTTGTTGAGTGTAAAGGCAAAAGGAAGCTTGACTGCAAGACTTATAAGTCGAGCAGAGGCGAAAGCCGGCCTTAATGATCCGACGGTAACCAAGTGGAAGGGCCGTCGCGCAAAAGATAAAAGTTACTCCGGGGATTGCTAATATTGTCCCGCTTTGTGGTAACACATTGAAAAAAAAACTAGGTGAATTACAAGAACGCTAAGTGTTTATTCATATGCTAACTTGCAGCGAAGCTTATCGAAAGAAGAAAAAAAAATTTTATGTAGATAAGAACGTTCAACGACTAGAGTTTGATAGAGCTTCTACTATAAAACTCCACGAGCGCCTAGCAACTTCTTGAAGAAAATTTGAAATTATTTGAAATTCAATGAATACCAATAAAAACCAACGTTTCAAATTATTATTTGATACACTTGATTGGACACAAACCCAAAAAGATATTATTTTTGGAACTTTATTAGGAGATGCAAGTCTACAAACTCAAAATAAAGGTAGAATATATAGATATAAATTTTTACAATCTAATATTCATAGAGAATATTTTCATCACGTAATCTCTCAATTAAAACCATGGATGCATAAAAACTCTCATTTCAATATAGAACGCAAAGTATGGGAAAATGAAAGAAACACTTGCACACAGCAAGTGGAATTTTTGGAATCATCTATTTTATGAAACAAAGAAAAATGGTTTTAGAAAAAAACAAATACCAAAAAACCAATATTTAGAACTCTATTTAACTCCAAGAGCTATTGCTTATTGGTTTATGGATGATGGTGGTCTATTAGCTTCCAATTCCAAAGCTAGAGCCCCCGAAGGGGGCTGGAAGCCTTTACAGCACAGGAAGTAAGAAGATTAGGTGAATTTTTATATCATAAATATAGTTTAGAAACTTGGGTTAAATTTAATAAACAAAAACCAGTATTAGGGATATCGGGAAAAAGCTTTGAAATCACTAAAGAATTAATTGGTAAGTTTATTCAGCCGTGTATGCAATTAAAATTTCCAAGGAATCGAATTCGTCGAAGTTGATAACATAGTCTGAACTTTATGGAAACATAAAGAGGTTAAAGATAAAGTGCTTTAACGATAACAAATTGAACAGGCTTATCTTCCCCAAGAGTTCATATCGACGGGAAGGTTTGGCACCTTAATTTAGGGGTCGTATTTTATTTATAAAATATGTCAATTTGGCTATATGCTGGAACCTCCGTTCACTTACGTTGAAGCGACCTTAAGTGATTAGTATCTTTTGTTATTGTTATCTTTAAACAAGGAAGTACAAAAGTGCGGACAATCAGCAGGGAAGTTCAGCCGGGTCTCGGCCGTAACCCCTCAACGACTACACGCCAAACATCCCATCCTTGACGAGGGATGATAATATAGTCTGACCTACTAGGCGACTAGTAGATTGTTTATACTATTTTTTAAATATAGTAAAAACAAAATTGGAATAAATTTAAAACTGAACTTAATATGACATTAACACAATTACAAAAAGATTTAATATTTGGTTCTCTATTAGGTGACGGTAATCTCCAAACATGCTCCAAGGGTAGAACTTGGAGATATAGAGCCATTCAAAAAAGTGAACATAAAGAATATTTATTTAATAAATATGAAATATTAAAAAACTTATGTGGGGTTACAGTTGTTCCAAAAGAAAATGAAATTTTAGATAAACGAACAAATAAATTAATTAAAAGATGGTCTTTTAATACATTAACAAATACTTCATTAAAATTTTTTGGAAATATGTTTTATAGATATGATTCAAATAAACGAAAATGGACAAAAAAAGTGCCCTTAAAAATACAAACTTTTTTAAATCCTCGAGCATTAGCTTATTTTTATATGGATGATGGGGCATTAAAATGGCTTGGTCATTCGAATGCTATGCGTATATGTACTGAGAGTTTTAGTCTAGAAGATATTCATCGTATCAAAAATGCATTAAAAAACTTGTATGATATAGATACAAATTTAACAAAAAAAAAATTAAAAAGTGAAGAAATTCGTTTTAGAATTTTAATACCGGAAAAAAGTAGTAACTCTTTTCGTGAACTAATAAAACCATATTTAATAGAATGTATGAAATATAAAGTGTCTGATGGAAATTATGGTCATCTTTAAATTAAAAGTTCAATTTTAACATAGTGCGATGTTGACTTTTCGCAACCTGGGGCGGTAGTATGTCCCAAGGGTTGGGCTGTTCGCCCATTAAAGCGGTACATGAGTTGAGTGAAGTTCTGAGCTCAACTGAAATTTAACTATATGCGGGAACCTCTTCTTAAAGAAGTAACTTACATTCAAAGTCATTAAATTTTTAATGTTTAGAACTTCGTGAATGTAAAAAAAGTGCTTACATGGAGAAAATCCGCAGGAAAGACTTGAAAGACTTGAAAGACTTGAAAGACTTGAAAGACTTACAAATTCAAGAATCCTCAGAGACTATACGTTAAACAAAATAAAAGGGTAATATCAAAGAATCATGAGATATACTAATAAGGATGATTATGAGTGGGTTGTTGGGATGATTGATGGTGATGGTTATGTAGATTTAGAAAGAACAAAAAAAGGTAACCACTTCTATTATAGGCCTGTACTAGCTATTACACAAAAGGAAATAAAGCTTTTATATAAAATAAAAAAAATTTTAATTGTAGGTCGAATTTCAAAACGTAAAGATGGATATTATCATTATAGGGTCCGAAGCCGAAAACTTTTTGAAGAATATTTAATACCAATATTTGACAAATATCCTTTTTTGAGCAACAAAAGAATACAATTTAAGCTTATTGTTCGAAGTCTAAAAGTCTTAAAAAATTATTCAAGTAAAGATGGAGAAAAACAACAATGTTTAGATAAATTAATCCGAAAAGCACGTCTTCGAAAAATTTCTAATACTAAACTAATATCTCAAGCCTGGTTTGTTGAATTTTTTGATAGTGAAGGTTGTATTTCAATATCTAGGACAAAAGGAACTTTTTATCAATATAGATTTACTATAAAGATCACTCAATCTGCAATACATTATTCTTTGCTTAGATCTATAAAAGATCTATTAAAAATAGGGGATATTTACAAAGAACGTTTTTCCGAAAATCAAAAAATTTATTATTGGGGAGTTACAAATCGTAAAAAATTAAATAAACTAATAGATTTATTTAATAAATACCCATTAAAATCAGAAAAACCTATTAAGTGGATTAAATTTCTAAAACTTTTACGTATTCCACCTACATCCGAAAAAGCAAAACAACGAATTCATCGACTCTTATTATCTTTTTAAACCATGCAGTATATCAATTACATATACCCCCTTCTTTATTTTGAAGATAGAGTCCCAACCAAATTGAAAAATTTGGAGAAATAGATTTAAGGAAGTATTTAAGAATTTCAAAATCTATTCAAGAAATTATGTCAGAACGTCGTGAAAGTCTCGCGACCCCGCAAAGTGATTTGCGAGAAAAAATTGCCTCATATCGGTGAAACCTGTTTTACTTAGAGAAAAGCGGTAACCCCGAGGGAAGTCAACATTGAATATAGGAAAAAAATTGTCATTGCCTATGAAAATACAAAACAAATGGAAAAAACTTAATATTAAAATATCACAAGAATTACGTGATGTTATTCATGGGTATATTATGTCCGATGGTTATCTAAAAAATAATGGTATACTGACAATTGAACAAGGTAAACAACAAAAATCATTTGTTTGTTGGTTATATAAAAAATTTGAAATTCTGAGAAGTGAGAAAAAAATTCGTTTACGTACTCACTTAGATAAACGAACAAATAGAGAAACTTATTCTTATATTTTTAATACTCGAGCTTTGCTGAAAGGTTTTCATCATATATGGTATAAACCCGTAAAAAAAGGTGGTCGAGTTAGTTTTCAGAAAAGATTACCAAAAAATATAAGTTGTTTTTTTTCTATTCCATTTATAACTTTATGGTTTGCTGGAGATGGAACAAAAATGATTGGACAAAAAGGTGCGAAATTCGAAGTGACAAGTTTAACAAGTGAAGAACGACAAACACTTCAGCAACTTTTTCAACAAAAATATAATATTTCCACCAAAATTCTTAGAGCAGGTCAAAGTAAAAAAGGGACCATTAAATGGACATTATCAATACCTGCACCAGAATATGATAAATTTCGAATTTTAATTACTCAGATGGATTTAATTCCAAACCTTTTTCCTTATAAATTATGTAAAAAAAATAATGTTTGACCCCGTAACGACTTTGCCATAAAAATGGCAAGATAATTATTCTTCCTTTATAGTTAAGTAATAGTGATTATAATACGGCAACTCCTTTTTAGGGATGAAAGTATAGTCTATGCCTTCAGTAATGAAGGATAGTCATAGAGACAGTTTGGTCTATATACGATGTAAGCGTTAGAATATTGAGAGGACTTTTCCATAATACGAGAGGACTTGGAAGAACGTACCCCTGGTGTACCAGTTCTTATACCAATAGGACGCGCTGGGTAGCTATGTACGGAAAAGAGAACTGCTGAAAGCATCTAAGTAGGAAACTTACCTCAAGATAATTATTCTCCATTAGACTCCGGTTAGATAAACCGGTTGATAGGTTTTAGGTCGAAGATTTGTAAGAATTGGAGCCAAGAAATACTAATGATCAATTGTTTTTGATTCCGAATTATTCTAGTGTCTATACTTGATTGGAAACACTTCAATCCTTTTCGAATTTGAAAGTTCAACAATCAAGGGGTTTTTTGTGTACTGCAAGGGCTGCTTTGTGGGAAAAAACACCTGATGCTAGGGGTAAGGTTTTTGGGGATATGGCGGAATTGGTAGACGCAACAGACTTAAAAGAAAAAAAACTAAAAAAAAGCCTTTTTGAGCCTTAGGAAAACCTAAGTGAAAGCTCTCAAACTCAGAGAAGCATAAAGTAACCCTGAGCCAATTCAAAATTTTAAATTTTGAAAGGTGCAGAGACTCGACGGGAGCTATCAAAAGAAATATTGATAAAGATAGAGTCCATGGACAACGGAATTTAGTTCATAGTCCAAGAAAATTTGTTGGTTCATTGAACCGTGAGGGTTCAAGTCCCTCTATCCCCATACAGAGAATAGGCCTTTAAGTTAGTAGGCTAGCCTACTAACTTAAAGGCCTCGTCTCATCGCCTGGTAGGACCAAAAGGACCTTCTGCAAGCAAATATAGGGGAAGGAAAACATCCCCAAAGGCGAACACGCGGCGATCAAATTCCAGAGAAGGCCCCCTATGTCCCTTATGCCGCTTCCCGCGGCGCGGGAAGGTGGTAGGGTAATATGTTATGCTTTGCAAAGGGTCGTTGCCCGAGTGGTTAAAGGGGGCGGATTGTAAATCCGCTGGCCACGCCTACGCTGGTTCGAATCCAGTTCGACCCAGGAAAGGTGACAGAGTGGTTGAATGTACCAGTTTTGAAAACTGGCATAGCTAAAAACTATCGGGGGTTCGAATCCCCCCCTTTCCTAAAATAGGAAAATAAGTTATCCAGGAGTAATAAAAGTAGCGGGATAGAGCAGTTTGGTAGCTCGCAAGGCTCATAATCTTGAGGTCATAGGTTCAAATCCTATTCCCGCACTCAACGAAATCAAACCATTCTTATGGGAAATGAAGCTTCTTTTATTATTGTCTTTTTATGGTGTCTTTTATTAAGTGTAACAGGTTATTCTATTTATATTGGATTTGGGCCTCCTTCAAAAAAACTTCGAGATCCTTTTGATGAATCCTAAGGACAATAACACGGAGTGAGTTGGCTTACTACTAACCATACACGGAGCCCCCCCGAGGGGGGCTTCCCGCTTCGTCAGCGGAGCGGGGCTAAAAACGCTGCTTGTAGCGGAGGTGGACGGGGAAGACGTATGCGGCGAGAACGCCCCTGGGGGCGACGTAGCCCCTGGACCAAAAAGACCTTCAGGCAGCTCGGCCAGGTTATACGCTTATGCACTTTATTCTCTTGCCCCATTGTCACACCCCCCCTGCGGGGGTGTGTCCACCTAATTAGTTAGTGGGCTGGCCTACTTATAGGTCTAAAGAAAAAAACCTTTAGATCTTGATTTTTATTGAGTATCTATCAAAAATTTGATAAAATGATTTTGAATTAGGCGCTAATATCTATGATGCTATTTATATTCCAGATGACTGAATTCTTTTTGGCTAAATTGCCAGAAGCTTATGCTCCTTTTAGTGCTTTAGTTGATGTTTTACCAGTTATTCCAATACTTTTCTTTCTTCTAGCTTTTGTTTGGCAAGCTTCTGTAAGTTTTCGCTAAAAAAAATTTACATGGACTCACAAATTATTTTTCAACTTCTTTCTTTATTTCTTGTAGTTGCGGCAGGTCCACTTGTTATTTTTTTACTCGCTTTTAGTAATAGTAAATTGTAAATTCAATAAAAATTATGCAAATTTCTGAAAGTCAGATTTTTATAGCTTTATTTTGTGCATTAATAAACGGGTTTCTTGCTTTAAGATTAGGAAGTAGTCTTTATAGAAATTAATATAATTTTTTTATAATTTTGGTGTTCCCTCCCCCCAGGGGCCGGAACACCAAAAACAAAATTTACTTTAAAATAACCCTAATGTTAAAGAAATATCAATAGGTAGGGTTGCACCAATACCAAGCCAAATAGCAACAACAGTACCAATAAAAAAAACTGTTGTTGCCACAGGTCTTCTAAATGGATTTTGGAATTTATTAATATTTTCTATAAAGGGTACCGTGAGCAAACCTAAAGGAACTGATGTCATTAAAAGAACTCCTAATAATTTATTAGGTACTGTTCGAAGTATTTGAAATACAGGATAAAAATACCATTCTGGTAAAATTTCTAAAGGTGTTGCAAAAGGGTTTGCAGGTTCTCCCACTACAGCTAAATCAAGAATAGCTAATCCAATAACACATGCAAAAGATCCAATAATACAAACAGGAAAAATATAAAGAAGTTCATTAGGCCAAGCAGGTTCACCATAATAGTGATGCCCCATCCCTTTAGCTAATTTTGAACGTAAGAAAGGATCTGATAAATCTGGTTTTTTAGTGACAGCCATAATATTAATTAATGTATATATTCAAATTTTTTTTGTAAAAAGACCTCTTTTTTTACTTTTATTTATTAATAGGAAACCTACTAGAGAGGCCCAGAAATACCTTGTTTTCTAATCATTAAAAAATGCATCAGCATAAAAACAGCTGTAAATAAAGGTAATAAAAATGTATGTAAACTATAAAATCGAGTTAAAGTAGCTTGTCCAACACCAACACCACCTCGTAAAAGTTCAACTACAAAACTCCCTATAATAGGTAATGCATCTGGGACACCTGTAACGATTTTAACAGCCCAATATCCAACTTGATCCCAGGGTAAGGAATACCCAGTTACACCGAAAGAAACAGTACAAATTGCCATAAAAACACCTGTTACCCAAGTTAATTCACGTGGTTTTTTAAATCCTCCAGTTAAATAAACCCGAAAAACATGAAGAATCATCATTAAAACCATCATACTAGCGGACCATCGATGAATGGATCTTATTAACCATCCAAAATTCACTTGAGTCATAAGATATTCAACAGAAGAAAAAGCTTCTGCTACAGTTGGACGATAATAAAAAGTCATTGCAAAACCAGTAGCTACTTGAACTAAAAATAATGTAAATGTAATGCCCCCAAAACAATAAAAAATATTGACATGAGGGGGTACGTATTTACTTGTAATATCATCTGCAATAGCTTGAATTTCTAATCTTGATTCAAACCAATCATAAATTTTTGAGTTTGCCATAAATTTTTGGTTTTGGGAATATTTTAATACCGCCCCCGGGAATCGGGAACGGTTGATCATCACAATTAAGCTCTTTTTTGATTGAACCAAAAAGTCAGACTATTTTTCGGACTACCATGATGCTTTTTTTACTCCAGGTAAAAAACCGAATAAAGCCATTTCTCGTAAGAAATGTCTTGATATTTGAAAATCTCGGAAAACTCCTTTTGGCCGACCCGATAACAAACACCGACTGTTCAATCGAATATATGAACTATCTCTAGGAAATTTCTGTAATTTTTGTTGAAGTTGAAATTTTTTTGAAACAGATTTTTCTTGTTGAATTTTTCTTTTTAAATTTTGACGTTTTAAAAAATATTTGTTAACCAATAACATTCGTCTTCGTTGACGTTCTATTAAAGCTTTTTTGGACATAAAAAATATTATGGTAAGGTGATCTACTTCAGGGGGTACTTCCTTTTCCAACTCCCACATAGTATACCTTATTGGGCTTACTACGTAGTATACTTCGTCAAGTAATTTCCTGAAAATTTTTTTTAGACTCTTCAATCTTAAAAGAAAAGTAAATTAGGTAAAAAGATAATTACTCAATTTATTACTTTCATAAGCATAACTATAGCCCTTGGGGCTAAGTAGATCAAATATAGACAACCCCAAAGGTATTTTTTTTCCTTTTTTACTTTACCTATTTCATCGGTAAGTTATTAGTAAAGCACAAAAGAGGTCTAGCGCTGAAGGCGCGGAGTACAGGTAGGTACGGAGTTCCTCCTAGGTCGTTCCTGGTGGCCGCGAAGCGGACTTCCTCGTTCCACCTCCGAGTAGCCCCCGCAGGGGCGTTCTACGGAGTTCCAACTCGCCCCCGCAGGGTCGCCGTAGGCGTTCTCGCCTTCGGCGTCCCCTCCTTTTGCAACCTTCCCAGACCAGATTCCTTGTCTACCCTTTGGGGTTGGGGTATGGGTGGAGGAGCAAACGCATAAGCGCAGTGTAGAGGCAAGCGTAGCGGGGCTAGGCCCTCAGTTGCCTCAAGCGCTAGTGGATAAGCGTAGCAGACGTAGCGGAGGTGAACGCCAGAGGCGACCTTCTTCACCTTCAGGGCGGACCTTCCGGCTCAGCTAGGGCTAGGCGGGGGTAGATATAGGTATGACGGAAAGTACCCCCGAACCAAAAGGACCTTTCCTTTTTAGAGGAAAGCGGGACTTCCTGAGGATACTTCGTGGTGTACTTCGTCCTTGGTTTTTTCCTTTATATTTTAAGTCAGCTAACAACTTCCTACCGACCAGCATAGCGTTTTTTGATATCTTATCTTTCATTGAGCTCAGGAGGAATCGAACCTCCATAGGCAACTTAGAAGGTTGATGTCTTATCCTTTAGACCATGAGCCCTGAAAAATTACAACTGATAGAATATATAAAAATATTCAAAGAATCAAAAAGAAATATTTGTATATTTGTTCCAAAGTGCTATAATAAAAATAAGGTGAATAGGACTGGTAGTTAGCTTACTAATTGCCCTGAAGACCTGATACTACGTCTTGAAAGAACCTAAAGAAAGTCAGAAAAAATTTTAAATAAGTTGTCAGGTTGCACTTATTTTTATATTAGAATATAATAACTAAAAACATTTTTTTCCAAATTCAATTCTAAATAAATTACTTAACAAAAAAAATCAAAATATGTCATTAAATAAAGGTCAAATAACACAAATAATTGGTCCAGTATTAGATGTTTCTTTTTTACCAGGTCAGATGCCGAATATTTTTAATGCTTTAGTTGTTCAAGGTGGAGAAACTGAAGTAGTTTGTGAAGTTCAACAACTTTTAGGAGATCATTGTGTTCGGGCTGTTTCTATGAGTGCCACAGATGGTTTAACTCGTGGAATGGTGGTTATTGATACAGGGAAACCTATTAATGTACCAGTAGGAAAAACAACACTTGGTCGTATTTTTAATGTTTTAGGAGAACCAGTAGATAATTTGGGTGATGTTTCAGATTCCAAACGTTCATCTATCCATAGAGAAGCTCCTGCTTTTGTTGATTTAGAAACAACATTAAGTATTTTTGAAACAGGAATAAAAGTAGTCGATCTCCTAGCACCTTATAGACGTGGTGGAAAAATTGGATTATTTGGTGGAGCAGGGGTAGGAAAAACAGTATTAATTATGGAATTGATTAATAACATTGCAAAAGCTCATGGTGGTGTTTCTGTTTTTGGTGGTGTTGGAGAACGAACAAGAGAAGGAAATGATCTTTATATGGAAATGAAAGAATCAAAAGTTATTGATGAACAAAATCTTTCTGAATCCAAGGTCACTTTAGTTTATGGACAAATGAATGAACCTCCAGGAGCTCGAATGCGGGTAGCCTTAACAGCATTAACTTTAGCTGAATTTTTCCGTGATGTCCAAAAACAAGATGTATTATTATTTATCGATAATATTTTCCGTTTTGTTCAAGCAGGATCAGAAGTCTCTGCTCTCTTAGGCCGAATGCCTTCAGCTGTTGGTTATCAACCAACATTAGCCTCAGAAATGGGAGGTTTACAAGAACGTATTACTTCAACAAAAGATGGTTCAATAACATCAATTCAAGCGATTTATGTACCAGCGGATGATTTAACAGATCCAGCACCAGCAACTACTTTTGCACATTTAGATGCAACAACTGTTCTGTCACGTGGTCTTGCTTCTAAAGGTATTTATCCTGCAGTGGATCCTCTTGATTCCACTTCAACAATGTTACAACCATGGATTGTAGGAGAAGAGCATTATAATTGTGCTCAAAATGTTCAACAAACCCTTCAACGCTATAAAGAATTACAAGATATTATTGCTATTTTAGGTTTAGATGAGCTTTCAGAGCAAGATCGTTTAACGGTTGCTCGAGCTCGAAAAATTGAACGTTTCCTTTCGCAACCTTTTTTTGTTGCTGAAGTTTTTACAGGATCCCCTGGAAAATATGTGAGTTTATCTGAAACAATACAAGGGTTTAATTTAATTCTTTCAGGAAAACTTGATGAATTACCTGAACAAGCTTTTTATCTTGTGGGGAATATTGATGAAGCTCAAGAAAAAGCAATTCAATTATCAAAATAACCATGACTATTAAATTTTCTATTATTACACCAGATAGAGTTTTTTTAAATAATGAAGCTGATGAAATCATTTTACCAACAAATACAGGACAAATGGGTATTTTGACTGGTCATGCACCTCTAATAACTGCTTTAGATGTTGGAGTTCTTTTATTTAGATCAAATAAAAAATGGATTTCTCTAGCATTAATGGGAGGATTTGCACTAATTCAAGAAAATAATTTAACTGTTTTAGTCAACGAAGCTGAGAGTGCTAACACTATAAATTTGGAAGATGCCCGGAGGGCTTTAGAAAATGCTCGTCAACAATTAGTTCAAGCTACCAATCAAAAAGAAAAAGTTTCTGCTCAATTTTCTTTAAAACGTGCTCAAGCTCGTTTTCAAGTAGTTAAATAAGTAAATCCTACTGCCCTATGCCCATAAGGTCGAATTCTGAACAACTGGGATGGATACCTAGATCCATTATTCGAACATTTCAACGTTTTTTTAAACAAATTGGTTTTCAAACTGATTTATTTGCTATTTATGAGTTTCGCGTATCTCGTTATTTTGCTATTGCATCTCTCCAATGTTTTTTCTTCTTGATTTTATGCCCATGGATTTTTCAATTTTTTATGAAAGTTATTGTTTTTAAATGCTTAGAAGAATTTTCAACACCAGTTTTTTTAAACTTTCACCAGCAGGAACAAGCTTTAGAGCAACTAAAGAATTTTGATGCACAAATTTTTTTTGATACTCTTATCAATTATAAAACAGAAGCTTCTATCCCCAACGCCGAAGGCGTTGGGGGGATTCCTGGGGCGTATAGCAAGGTTTGCTCCGCCCTCCCTCCCCTATATGCGCTTGGGGAAGGCAAAGGTGAAGGCGAAGCCCCGCTTACGCTTACGCTTACGCTAGCTACAGCTACCCAAAGACAGCGGGTTATGGGCTTGCGGGGCTCGTTGAGTCCTGATTGGATTTATCAAACAGCTAATTTTTATTCAAAACAAAGTTTTTATATTATTACTAATTGGATCCTTGATTTAACAACTTTACTATTTTTTTTATTGCTTCTTTTTTTATCAAAACCTCAAATTATTATTTTTAAGACATTTCTCATTGAATCGCTCTTTAGTTTAAGTGAAACTACAAAATGTTTCTTTCTTATTTTTTTCTTGGATCTACTAGTAGGTTTTCATTCTTCTAAAAGTTGGGAAGTATTTCTACAATTTATTTTTGAACATTTTGGATTTCAAATAAATCAAAATTTTATATTTTTTTTTATATCTACATTTCCTGTTTTTTTAGATACTATTTTTAAATATTGGATTTTTCGATATTTAAATAAAATTTCTCCTTCTACAGTAGCTACATATCAAGCTATGATTGAATAACTTTTTAGCAAAAAGGAGGTTTAGTATGTATTGGCAAAAATTTTTTTATGAATTGGTAAAATTTCAAAAAAAAATTAATCAAAATAAATCAAAAAGAAGAAATTGTCGAAATTTTCAACGTTTATTGATTCGTTCACCTTCGATTCAATTTTTGATAATAGGGAATTTGCTTGCTCGCGCACCAAACTTCAATTGTATTTTCAATAATATTGAAAATACAATATATTTTTATATTGTAGATCAACAGTGGATATTAGCTCTCAGTTCTTTAATGTCTCCTAAAATTGTCTTTCTCACAGGTCAAAAAAATTATTATATTTATACTCATCTATATAAAATTTTTAAAAAAATAGTTGACCCTCAATATATAATGATTACTATTTTTGATAATTTTTTGAGTAAAAAAAATAAATTATGGATTTTGTCAAATCTGATTCTAGAACGAAAATATTTTCTATCTCGAATTCCTTATTTTAGAAAACAAAATATTTATAAAAAAAATTTGAAAACAATTGTTCAACATTTATGTATAAAAGATTTCTCTTCTTTTATTCAAGAAACTTTAGGTTTAGAATATAATAATATTATTATTCGAATACTCTCTCACAAATTTTATAATAATCAAATCCTTTATGATTTTGCTTTAACTCGAGGATTGAACATTCAATTTAATAAAACCTATCCCTATTCATCCATATTTTTTCTAGGATGGTTTTTTGATGGAAAAATTGTAAATATTCGTAGTCACCAAAAAGAATTTCAAAAATTTTTGAATAAATCCCAGATATCCAGGTATACTCCGTCCTATCCTCTTGATCAAATAATCTTTGAATTAAATAAAAAAATTCATCATTGGAGAAACTTCTATAATGAGCCGAATTTATATAAAATAATGAATGATTACTTTTTTTGGAGAATTTGGTTTTGGTTAAAAAGACGTCATAAAAAGAAAGGTTCTAAATGGTTATATGAAAAATATTGGAATCAATCTACATCTAGAAAATGGGTTTTGTCATCAAATAATGAATATTTAATATTATTAAGAAAGTAAGTAGGGCGATCATCAGTTAAGTGAAAAAGAAAGAAAACATCCCTGAGCTGTTTTTTGGCAAAAAGAGACAAATATTAGAAAACTTTATATGTGATTAAAAAATTAATAAAAATTAAATAATATATTATCTTTAAGGCATTTACGAAAAAAAAATATATAAATTATGAAATTAGCTTATTGGATGTATGCGGGTCCTGCTCATATAGGTACTTTGAGAGTTGCCAGTTCTTTTAAAAATGTCCATGGAATTATGCACGCTCCCTTAGGGGATGATTATTTTAATGTAATGCGGTCTATGTTGGAACGTGAGCGAGATTTCACACCAGTTACAGCAAGTATTGTTGATAGATATGTTTTAGCTCGGGGCTCTCAAGAAAAAGTTGTTGAAAATATTACAAGAAAAGATCAAGAAGAAAAACCTGATTTAATTGTTTTAACCCCAACCTGTACATCGAGTATTTTACAGGAAGATTTGCAAAATTTCATTAGTCGTGCTCAAGCCAGTACAGATTCAGATATTTTATTAGCTGATGTCAATCATTATCGAGTTAATGAATTTCAAGCAGCAGATCGAACATTAGAACAAATTATATCTTTTTATATTTCCTCAAATCCTAATGAAATAATAAAAACAGAAAAACCTTCTGCAAATATTTTAGGGATTTTTACTTTAGGATTTCATCATCAACATGATTGTCGAGAAATCTATCGACTATTAAAAGATTTAGGTATTGAAATAAATTTAGTTGTTCCTGAAGGATGCGCTGTAACCGATTTGAAGAAGTTGACTAAAGCATGGATTAATATTGTTCCTTATCGTGAAATTGGTTTAATGGCAGCAAAATTTCTTGAAAAAGAATATCAAATGCCTTATATCTCGACCATACCCATGGGTTTAGTAGAAACAGCTTCTTGGATAAGACAAATATGTAAACAAACAAAATCTCAAATGGATTATGAAAAATATATTGATCACCAAACACGTTTTGTCTCTCAAGCTGCTTGGTTTTCACGTTCCATTGATTGTCAAAATTTAACAGGGAAAAAAGCACTTGTTTTTGGGGATGCTACTCACGCAGCTGCTATTACAAAAATTCTTGTTAGAGAAATGGGTATTAATGTTTGTTGTGCTGGCACTTATTGTCAACATGATGGAGATTGGTTTAGAGAACAGGTTCAAGCTTTTTGTGATCAAGTTTTAATTACAGATGATCACACTCGAGTTGGAAATATGATTGCTGAAATTGAACCTGCAGCTATTTTTGGAACTCAAATGGAACGACATGTTGGTAAACGTTTAGATATTCCTTGTGGAGTGATTTCTGCACCTATTCATATTCAAAATTTCCCATTAAGTTATCGACCATTTTTAGGTTATGAAGGAACAAATCAAATCGCTGATTTAGTTTATAATTCTTTCACTCTGGGTATGGAAGATCATTTACTTGAGATATTTGGCGGTCACGATGTTAAAACTGTTATTACAAAAAATTTATCAACAGATCAAAATCTTATTTGGGAATCTTCCGCTATGGAAGAACTTCAAAAAATACCAGGATTTGTTCGAAATAGAATTAAACGAAATACTGAAAAATTTGCTCGTTCAAAAAAACTCGAAAAAATTACAGTTGAAGTTATGTATGCAGCTAAAGAAGCTTTAGCTGCTTAAACTTAACGAGCTATACTCCGTGGTTAGTAAAACGCCCCCCTCCCATCAGCGTATAACTCGCTATCTTTAGGTAACTTGGGAACTTGGGCAAGCACGGGGAGGGAGGATAGGAAGAAGTAAGCAGGAAGGAGGAGAAGTCCGCTCCGCGGCCACCTAAAGCGCAAGTGGGATAAAAACCAAGAAAGACGAGACGAGACTGACGGGGCTCGAACCCGCAACTTCCGCCTTGACAGGGCGGTGCTCTAGCCAATTGAACTACAATCTCTTGGTGAGGTATAGGTATTTCCTGGTTTTTTTATCGCGATAAGAATAAGGTTTAGGAAATATACTATTAATAATAGTATATTTCCTAAACCTTATTCAAAGAGACGAACCTAAACCTACATAGGAACCATAGAAAAAAATACCAACTAGTGTTAAAGCCGCAGTTCCCACTAAAGTACCTATTAACCATAATGGAACACGACCTGTTGTTCCTGTTTCTGTATTAGACATAAGATTTTATGAGATTTTGTGAATTTATGGACTTTATAAAGAATTTAAGAGGGCAGGACGAAGTACACCACGAAGTACCAGAAAGTCCTTTTGGTCACGAGCAGTAGCCGGGGGAAAGAGGACACTCTGTTTCTCATTTCAGGGTGGATTCTAAGGGGTAGGATAGGACTCCATGGACTGTTGTAATCAGTGATTATCCTCGGAACTCCTACTATGCACTTTCCCCTTCGTTCCCCCGAGACCAAAAGGACCTCCTAATTAAAAATATAACTTGAAAATAAAACCGCCAAAACAAAAACTAATAAAAAACCCCAATATAAACTTGTTCTATTTAATTCAACATCTTGTTTATTTGGATTTGCCATGAAATTTTTTTATTCAAATTTCTATATAAATTCATTGAAGACTTTATCGTACAATAAATTGCATTGCTGTAATAGCCCCTAGAAAAAAAATAGTAGGAACAGCTAAACCGTGAACAGCTAACCAACGAACTGTAAAAATTGGATAATCTTTTTTGCCAGTCATAAAGAATATATTAGAATGAAAAATTTTTTTCTATAAAACTTCGCTTAATGTTTTCACTTGTTCTAATGCATTAATCCGATCAGTGATTAATGGAGCCGTCTGTCTTTCTTCTGTAAAATATTCATTAGGTCTTGGACTTCCAAAAACATCATAAGCAAGGCCTGTACTTACAAATAACCAACCAGCAATAAAAAGAGATGGAATAGTAATACTATGAATAACCCAATAACGAATACTTGTTAATATATCGGAAAAAGGGCGTTCTCGTGGAATACCTGACATAGTTTATTATTAGAATTATTTATTCCCAAGCCTAGTCCCTTTTTTGACTCTTTCCTTCTATTCTGCTCACGCTTATTCGCTTGCAGGTAGGGCTAAGACAAGGTTTTGTTTGAATCACAAATATATTCTAATTGAATTTTCAAAGAATTCAAGACTTAAAGTTTGAAGAACTTTTACTCCACTGAGTTTCAGTAACATGATCAATTAGTCCATAATCTTTCGCAGCAGAAGGAGACATAAACTGATCTCTATCCATATCTTTGGATATTCGATTTAAAGGTTGGCCTGTTCGTTCTGCATAAATTTGTCCAACTTGTCTTCTAACACGTCGAACTTCTTCAGATTCCCACAAAATTTCTCCAGCTTGACCCATACTTCCACCTTCTGGTTGATGAATCATCATTCTAGCGTGTGGAAAAGCAATTCTTTTACCACGAGCTCCGCCACCTAAAATAAAAGAGGCCATAGAGGCTGCTGTTCCTACACAAATAGTAGTTACTTCGGGATTAATATAATTCATAATATCATAAACCCCAATACCACAAGTCACTGAACCTCCTGGAGAATTTATATAAATAAAAATACTTTTTGAGTGTTCTTCCGCATTTAAATATAACATAATACTAATCAATTGATTAGCTAATTCATCTTCTAATTGTTGGCACAAAAAGAGAACACGTTCTCTATATAAACGATTATAAAGATCTACCCATTGAGCAGCCTGTTCGCCAGGTAATCTAAAAGGAATTTTTGGTACACCTATAGGCATTTCAACAAAATTCAATAAGTTCTTGCTTCTATAAATCAAGAGTTATTTATAAGATTAATTTTGGAGATAAGGAGAGTCGAACTCCTGGCATCTGCCGTGCAAAAGCAGCGCTCTACCACTGAGCTATATCCCCAAAACTGGGCTATATTGGATTTGAACCAACGACTTCTGTCTTATCAGGACAGCGCTCTAACCAACTGAGCTAATAGCCCTACAAGCACATAATAAGCTAAGCGTATAACTCGGCTGAGCTGAACTCGGTGCTAGAGGTGGGGCTGGGCTCCGCCCTCCACTGCGCTTGCTTGAGCCCCGATCCTTTTGAAACTTGCTGTATTTGGGTAGCTTGGGCAAGCGAAACCACAGCTCTTCCACGCCAAAATACCTATCTTCCAGCCCCTGGACTTGGAAGACGAACAAAAGGTAAAAAACTCATATATCTGGCGTTTTTTATTGCTTTCGAAATAGAACGTTGCTGTTTTGCTGTTAAACCATTTAAACGTTTTGGTATTATTTTCCCTGAAATAGTAATATAATTTCTTAATAAAAGAATGTTTTTGTAATTTAATTGATCGGATTTTTTAAAAGTTAAACCAGTTTTCTGTTTTTGAAAAAAATATTTTCTTTTAAAATAAGGTTTTTTCATTAAGATTTAAGTCCTTGGAGGCTAATATAAAAAACTTCAGGATCAAAAATAGCTAATTGAGCCAAAATTTTTCTATTAATAATCCCTTTTGGCGAAGAAATCAAACTATTATAATTCATCCCAAATTGCCGTGCTTTTGCGTTAATACGTGTAATCCAAACGCTGCGAAAATCACGTCGACGTAAACGTCGACTTCTTAATCCGTTTTGAAGTGCTTTCATTAGTTGTTGATTCCCGTTTCTATACAAAATAGAAGGAGAACCACGAAAACCTTTAGTCTGTTTTAATATTTTTTTATGTCGTTTCCTTAAATTATAACTACCGCGAACTCTTGTCATTTTGTCAATAATTAAATTTTTTCTTGATAAAAATACCTCAATTGTAATTATTTCAAAAGAAGTATTCCTTGGGATGCCTGGGACTCGAACCCAGAACTTATCGGTTAAAAGCCGATGACTCTAGCCATTGAGTTAGCAACCCAATAAGTTCCATTGAATTATAAGTTTATATGAGAATTTTGTCCAGGTCGATTTGACTTCTAAAAAAATTGAGTTATACTTTAAATAAAATCAAAATCAGAATTTCGTGATTTGTTTTTTTTCAAATGTCAGGTTTATTAAAAAGCAGCATTTTGAAAATACAAATTGTCAAAATTTCTGATTTGATTCCTTATTTTTCAAAAGAAAATGTTTTGTGTTCTTTTCTATAAATTTCTATTTTTTTTGTCTGATTTTTTAGAAATTCAAAGAAAAAGTTTTTACTGGTTTTTAAATTATCAATTTGGTAAAGAATTTTCCATAAGCCAAATTGATTTACTTCGTGGTTATAGTAAGGTATACTCCACCCTTCGTCCTTTTAAAAAGAAGCAAGCCAGTCCTGGCCAATTGTTTCATTATAATTTTCTTCATAATAATTATAAATTTCTAAGACCTGCTTTAAATATTCAAGAATCTATAATTCGATCAAAAACATATTGTTGTAATTTTTATATTCCAGTAGAATTTAATTTTTCAAATGAATCAGTAATTCAATGGGTTTTTTTAGGAACACTTCCTTTACTAACTCGTCGAGGACATTTTATAATAAATGGAACTCCACGTATTGTATTAAATCAAATAGTTCGAAGTCCTGGAATTTATTTTAATAAAAACTCAAATTCAAAGTCAGCAAACCTTTATTATGCTGAGATCGTTTTTCAACGAGGTCCGTGGATTCGACTTGAAATAGATTATAAAAAAAAAATATGGATTTGTATTCAAGATATACCTCGATTACCTTTAGAAACCTTTTTAAAAAGTTTTAATAAAAAATATAGAGATAATATTTTGCTTCAAAAAAAAATTATATCAAAAAAATCTTCCAGTGGTGTCCCTATCCCGCGTGACAAGCGTATAATAAGCGCATGGGAAGAGGACAGCAAAGCTGAGGAGAAGAAGGTCGCCTCTGGCGTTCACCTCCTTCCGAAGGCGGCTGGTGGAGGACGAAGTACACCACGAAGTACACCACGAAGTACACCACGAAGTATCCCTGAAAGCCGGGGGCCTGGGGAAGGCGGGCTCCGCCTTTCACCCCCAATTCTTCGGCGGTCTCTTCCTGGTCATTTGGAATTAGGACAAATAGGTCGATCTCGTTTAAATAAAAAATTAAACATTTGTGTTCAAAATTTAAGCTTAACGCCTATAGATCTTGTAGCCATAACTAATAAACTTTATAATTTGACTTTGGGGTATGAAAGTACCCAAAGACAGCGAGGACGGAAGACGCAAGGTCAGCAAAGCCGCAAGGTGGCCGAAAGGCCTCCAGGTGGAGGAGGCCTGCGGCCAAGGGTACTCCGTCCTCAGTTTGCTGGGTGCTTCGCCCTGGATGACATTGATGATTTAAAAAACCGACGATTAAAAACAATTGGAGAATTACTAAAAAATCAATTAACACGAGGGTTAATACGTTTAAAAAACTTTTTTCTAAAAAAAAATAAAAAGTTTGACCAAATAATTGAAACATCCCCCCCCTCTAAAATTTTTAAAAACTTAATAAAAATAGGTGCTTTAAATTGTCAACCAATAAATAGTACTTTTAAAGAATTTTTTCATAGTCATCAACTTTCTCAATATTTAGATCAAAGTAATCCCTTAGCCGAAATAACACATAAAAGACGTTTAAGTTGTTTAGGTTCTGGGGGAATCAGCAATGAAACTGCTGGGATGGAAATTCGAGGAATTCATAGAACTCATTATGGTCGTATTTGTCCTATTGAAACACCCGAAGGTCGAAATGCGGGCTTGGTCAATTCTTTAACAATTGCTGTATCTTTAAATTTTCAAGGTTTTTTAGAAACGCCTTTTGTTGAAATATATAAACAACATCTTCAAAATCAAAAAAAAATTGTTTTTTTTTGTGTTGAAAAACAAATGTCCCAAAATGTGTTTTTCAACCAAAAATTATGGAAATCAAAAAATTTATTTGTTCCTATAATAAAATCTCAAACTCAAAAAAAATGTGCAGTTAACCATATTAACTTTTTAGCTTTTAATGCACAACAATTTATTTCCATAGGTGCTACTTGTATTCCTTTTGTAGAACACAATGACGCAAATAGGGCCTTAATGGGTTCAAATATGCAAAGACAAGCACTTTCTTTGTTAAAACTTGAACAACCAATAGTTAATACTTTAAATTCTTTTCGAATTCTTTCTGATTTAAGAGATATACCAACCACTGGAGTGAGTGGTATTATTACTTATATTTCCTCAAAAGTTAGTAAGATAAGTAATCCGAAAATTATTTATGAAAATCAACCAATATCAAAATCAAATATACTTGGGTTGGAAAAAATTTTTTTTCAATTTTAAAAACCTTAATCTCTATATAAACTTAAGTTCTTTTATTAAGACTAGGGCAGAAAGGCAAAGAAACAAAAACATAAGAGGTCTTTTTTGGAAAAGATTATTATCTCAATTAAATTATAATAAATATTCAAAAGAAAGTCCTAGGGGCCGGAAGTCCGCTACGCGGCCAGGAGGTGGGGGCTCCGCCCTTCCTACCGCTTCGCTTTCTTGCTTGTTTTTTTCCTTTGCCAGGGGCGCGAAGCGCCGAGCTCGCCCGAAGGGCGTCGCGGGGGCGGAAGGATGGAGTACCTCTGGTAAGACTCGCTGGCGAAGGAAGCAAGTGCAGCGCATAATAACCATAGTGGAGAAGCACTCTGGAAAAGCGGAAGGGGGGGGCTGCGGCCTACCGAAAGAAAGCGAGGGGGGGCCTATTTTTTTTAAAGGTTTAAATAAAACAAATCAAAATACATATTTATTTCATCGTGGTTTTGCAAAACAACTTCAATGGGTTCAAAAAGGGGATCTTTTAGCTGATTCTTCTGCTAGTTCTAAAGGGGAATTAGCTTTAGGCAAAAATTTGCTTGCAGCATATATGCCTTGGGAAGGTCTAAATTTTGAAGATGCTGTTTTAATCAATCAAAAAGTTATTACAAAATATACATCATTACATATTGAAAAATATGATGTTGAAATTCTTGAAAATGAAAAACTTACATCAAACCTTCCATTACGCGAGAACCCAGAGCCTTCATTAGAGGAAAATGGTATTATTAAAATTGGTTCATGGGTTCAAGAAGGAGATATTTTAGTAGGTAAAATTACATCGAGACTTTCTTCAAAACAACTTTCCCTAGAAAAAGAAAATTTAAATTTAAATATTGTTCAGTATGAACAATTATTATATGATATTGTAGGCCAGGACTTTATAAAAATTCAAGAGAATTCCTTAAGAGTTCCTTCTGGTATTTCAGGGCGTATTATTAAAATTTCTATATGTTATCAAAAAGAAACGTTTTCCCCAAACATTCGAGGTACTTTTGGTCTACCACGGAGTACCCTTCACCATAAGCTTCCATCACAAAATACCCTGCCCCAAAGGATACCACACAGTATATCATACCATACAATATACACCTCCTTTGGGTTTGCTCGGGCTTCGCCAAGCGGGGCAAGCGTAAGCGGGGCTTCGCCTTCGCCTTCCCCGCCCCCAAGTGAGGCGGGGAAGAGGGGAGAGGGGAGAGGGGAGACCTTCGAACCTTCGAACCTTCGAACCTTCGAACCTTCGAACCTTCGAACCTTCGAACCTTCGAACCTTCGAACCTTCGAACCTTCGAACCTTCGTACAAGCAATTTAAATTTAAATTCTTGGAAAAAAAATCATAATTATAAAAGAGTATGGTGGTGGAATATTTTTATTAAATTTTATAATAGAAAATTTCAAAAATTTTCTTTGAATCCTCTATTTTTGAAAAATCAACCAAAACAATTCATAAGAAAATCGAAAATAGCCAAAGTTGTAATATATATAGCGACTCAGCGAGAATTAAAAGTGGGAGATAAGATTTCAGGACGTCATGGAAATAAAGGAATTCTTTCAAAAATTTTTGGCAATTATGATATGCCTTTTTTATTAAATGGTGAGTGTCTAGATATTTTGTTAAATCCTTTAGGAGTTCCTTCTCGAATGAATGTAGGTCAGATTTTAGAATGTATTTTAGGTTTAACAGGTCATATTTTTCATACAAAATTTCAAACAATTTGTTTTGATGAAATGAATGGTTATGAAGCATCAAGAAGTTTAATTTATTCAAAATTATTAAAGTCAGCGAATCAAACTAAACAAAAATGGTTATTCTCAAAAAAAAGACCAGGCAAAGTGAATGTATTTGATGGTCGTGATGGGTTAATTTTTCATCAATCGGTTTTAGTTGGTTATGCTTACATTATGAAATTAATTCATATAGTCGATGAGAAAATAAATGCTCGTTCAACTGGTGCTTATTCACTTATAACCCAACAACCTCTTCGAGGACGGGCAAAACAAGGAGGACAACGAGTGGGAGAAATGGAAGTTTGGGCACTCCAGGGTTTCGGAAGTGCTTATACATTGCAAGAATTATTAACCGTTAAGTCGGATGATCTTATGGGAAGAAATCGTCTAATGCTCACTCTTTTAAAAAATACTCCTTTAAATTTTGGAACACCCGAATCTCTTCGTGTTGTTTTAAGAGAACTTCAATCTCTTTGTTTAGATTTAAATATCTTATGTTGAGAAGGTTTGTTGTTATATTCTAAGAATAGTCTATAATTATGGCCCTATTAATTAGTTTTTATTTTGTATCATTTTTAATTTTGCCTATAATTGTTTTATTTTATACATCATTAGGAACTTACGCTCAATTTTTTTGGGAAAAAGCAACAGCACCAGTAGCTATTTGTACTTATCAATTAAGTTTCAGTTTGGCTTTAACTGCTTGCTTAATAAATACTTTTTTTGGTTTTTTAGTAGTATGGGTTCTAACCAGGTATGATTTTCCTGGTCGGAAATTATTAGATGCTGTTATTGATTTACCTTTTTGTTTACCTACATCTGTTGCTGGTTTGAGTATTTGTGCTATTTATGGTTCAAAAGGCTGGATTGGTCAATTTTTACTGGATCACGGTATTCAAATTATATTTACAAAATGGGGGATTCTTTTAGCTATGATTTTTGTCTCTTTTCCTTTTGTAATTAGAAGCGTTGAACCTGTTTTCGAACAAATTGATAAACAATTAGAAGAAGCTGCATGGTGTTTAGGAGCTACCCCTTGGGACACTTTTTTAAAAATTATTTGGCCGAGTTTAGTTCCTGGTATTTCTACTGGAATGATATTAAGTTTTTCACGATGTATTGGTGAATATGGAGCTATTGTTATTTTATCTTCTAATTTTCCATTTAAAGATCTTGTTACACCTGTTTTAATTTTTCAATGTTTAGAACAATATGACTATACTGGAGCAACAATTCTAGGATCTGTTTTACTTTTTTTCTGTTTTTTTTTATTTTTGTTTATTAATATTTATCTTATGAGAATGGATCTCAAGCCCCAACCTGGGAGTGAATAAAAATAAAGTACTAGGCCTGGTGGGATATTGCCGCGTCCAAGGGCGGAGTATATTTAATCACTCAGCTGAAGCTGAGTGATTAGACGGCCGAAGGGAGGAGGAGGTCAGCTTTGCTGTTCAGGTCAGCTTTGCTGTTCAGGTCAGCTTTGCTGTTCAGGTAAGAAGTCCGCTCCACGGCCAGCTCGCCCCGCAGGGGCGAGGTGACGCCGAAGGCGGCTTAGCTGACCTCGCTGACCTCCACCTGGAGGCCTTTTGGCCTCGCCCCTGCGGGGCGAGCTGGCCGCGGAGCGGACTTCACCTGGAACTTTCTACCTCCTTTTGGTCCACATCACCCTCACCCGATGGGTGTCCTCTCCCGCTCCCTTCGTGCTTTACTAACTATACGACCCCCCCCCGAAAGGACGGAGGAGGGTTGTTCTTGAGTTTAATTGTAGAGTATCATTAATTTTTAAAAGCCTCATGTCTATTATTATTCCTGTAGGGGAAACAATTAAAAATACCATAGAAGTATTAAATAAAATTTATGATTCTGATTATGAACTCTCTCTTTGGTCAGATCAATTTGTTCCATTTTTCAAATATTTTTGGAATTATTTCACTACATTTAAATGGATTGATTATTATGCTCATTTTGGTTTAATTTTGCCCAAAAAAACTGACAGTATTTTTACAGATTTAATAAATTTAGAAACTCCGAATTTAAGTTTATTATCAGAAAAGCAAGTTTCTTTACCTACTTTTTTTAATGGTTTTTTTAATTGTTTCTTTTTATATTTTCCTTTTTCCCCGGTTCATTTTATTTGGTTACGTTCAGTTATAATCCAAGGTATTTGGGCAGCTGGAGCTGCTTCTTTTGGTTTATTTTTAGGTTATTTAAGTTTATTTGGCTGTTGTTTATTTGGTTTTCGTGAAATCATTTATATTTGGTTTGGATTAGAACCATTAAGTTATTTTTTAGGAATTTGGTTAATTTTTGTCCTTATTTTTCAAATCACTCAGAAAAGGACTACTTTACAAATTATTAAAAAATCTCAAAAGAAACTACTTATACAGATTTTTTTTACAAATTTTGCTTTAGTATGGACAGACCAATCGAGTTTCTTTCCATTTTTCAGTAATTTATGTTTTCATAGCGGAACCAATGCTTTGGACATTGATTCCAACGGATTATTTTATTTTTTCGGTTTGGTTTTAGGGGGGTTTTTTTGGATATTTTTTTTCAGTTCATTTTTTCGTTTATTAGGTTATTTTTTAACTCGTTTTACTCAACTTCAATTTTCTTCTTGGATCCGCTATGTTCATCATTTTTGTTTAATTGGATGTTTAACTTTAAGTTTAACTAGTTTTTTTTATTATGGTTTAGATTATTTATTCACAAATCCTTTAGGATTTGTTTCTCAAGATAGCGCTTTTGAAAAAGTTTCTATATTCAAAACTGGTTCACCAGACGCACCTAAAGGTCGACTAGGTCGTTTTGGAGAAAAATCGATGTCTTCTATAGAAACAGATCTCTCTCTTTTTGATCGAGGTCGTTATGCTTCTGGTCCTTCATTGGAATTAAATTTTGAATCTTTAAACTATCAAGAAGAATATATGTGGCGAACACGACTGGATCGTTTATCGTCACGAAGTGGGACAGGAGCAAAAGGTAAAAAAGGTATTTTAAAAAAATATTTAACAGCACAACTTGGGCCCGCAGAAGAAGCTCGTCAAAATGAACGGAGACAGAAAAAACAAGCCCAACAGTTACAAAAATGGAAACAAAAACAAAAAGAAATTTCTCAAAAAAATCCTTATCAATTTGAATATAGTTTTCAATCTCAATTTAAATCTTCACCTGATTCGGATTCTGATTCTGATTCGAATTCTGATTCGAATTCTGATTCGGATTTTATAATTCCTTCTTTTCATTCTGAAGAATTTATTAAATATTATAAATATTTAATAGAACGATTCATTTATGATTATACTGGAGAAGCAAATAAACAAGATCCTGATGTTCCTGATCTTCCAAATGATCAGATGGTTCATTTTTCTGCTTTTTCGGAAATTATGAAATATGGCTTTGATGTTTTTTCTTTATTTTCAGGTGATATTGATATTGATGAGAATCCGAATCCTCTTGAATACGAGATGAAAGAAAAATATTCCGAAAATTTTATTTATCGATTTTTATTAAATTTTGATATTTCAAATTTTCTTCAAGGTTTACCAAAAAATCATCAGATAACTTCTCAAGAAGAAATTGAATTATTTAAGAAACGCTTTGCTTTATCACAATATTTAGATACCCTTCGAAGTTATTCTAAATTGACTATGGAAAATATTGGTGAAGTATATCAACCATTATTTTGTGGTCCGAAAAGCTTTTCTAACAGAATTTACAACCAACAATTTAAAGGAACTTTGAAAATTGTAGAACGTTTATTTTCCATACATCTAGAAGATGAAAAAAATATTCCCATTGTTGAGGGTGAGGGAGAAGGACGAAGTACACCACGTAGTACCCCCGGAGTTAGCTCACCTACTGAAGCTGATTCAGAAGATTCTCAATATAAAGATTTATATTTAAAAATTAAAAAAGAACCTTCTGTTTTAAAATTTGATCAACCTCTTTATAATTCTCCTAATTTTTCAGAAGAAAATCCACTTATTCATCGTCTGATTCCAGAAAAAAAAATTTTAGACCAAAAACATCCTTTTATTAAAGAAACAAATCCAATACCTTTTTTCGTCGCGTGGAATCGAGAAAAAAGAAAATTTGTTATAACAAATCGTTTATTAACACGACGTAAAACTTTAGATGAATTTCGAATTTCTCCAGAAATTGAACCTTTTTTTAAAAAGTTCAATTTGAAAAAAACCAAAGGGTTTAAATCTTCTATTCAAATCAAAAAGATAACTTGGGATCGTCAACTTAAAAAATTTCATACTAAATATGACCAAAAATCGAAAGTTACTGAAGTTATTCGTCCTTTATTTTTTAATACATGGCCTGTTAAGAAAAAAGATTTAGAAGAAAATCCTTTATTTACACGGTTATATCGTGTTCCCGAAGATATGGAAACACAAAACCTTTTTGTTTATGCTGAGCCTTTAATGGAAGAAGAAGATATTATTTATGAAAAACTTCCTAATATCATTGAACGTATTAATTTAAATCATCAAACTAAACTACAAACATCTCTTGCTCCAAAAAGAGGCGGGTTTTTTTGGCCTGGAAATGAGCCATTCCAGTTTCTGGATGTTCAAGAGGATTGATTTCATCCACTTAATTCAATATTCAATTTGTGTTGAAATATCAAACAGCGAAGCTGACATTGGAAATAATATTTTTCTCAAATCCCTTAGTCTAGCGGCTCCGCCGTGGAGTTAAGTACTCAAGGTGGCCGCGGAGCGGACTTCTTAGGCGACCTTCAAAGTCCGTGTAGTTATTTTTTTTTAAATAAGTTCCGTACTTCAAAAATAGTAGGACGAGGTGAAGGACGAAGTACACCACGGAGTCTACCTCGCCCCAGGCGTCCCGCAGGGTGTTTAAGCGCATATACGTACTGAAGGTATTCAAGTAAGTCCCAGGGGTCCTACGGGCCTAAGATTAGCTGATTTACTCCTACTCTGGTGAGGCCTGTCCTTCGAACCTTCGAACATTGTATTAACCCTGTACTTTCTAAAAATTCGATAGTTTTAAATTGCTTTGTAGGAAGTTAAAAATTTTTCATTGAAATACTTTTCATTTATCCCCTTCGCTTCTAGATGATTGCTATTATTATAAAAGAAGGAAGCCTCTCTGCCTCCACAGGACGAAGTACACCTGGGACACGGAGCCCCCCCCGAGGGGGGCTACCTCACTTCGCCCCTGCGGGGCGAGTTGGATGGGTGAACTCCGCGCCTTCGGCGCTAGAAATAGCCCCCGCAGGGGCGAGATCGTACTTCTTCCACCTGGAGTTTCGCAGCTCGGCACGAAGCGTCGAGCTCGTTCCCCTTATAACTGCACAGGTACGGAGGGAGGGAGGCCTACTGCAAGCAATTAGGGGAAGCGGAGCGAATAATGTTTATTTATAATATGTACAAAGGTACAAAATAAAAGTTTATAAAAGATGAGTCTTTGTTCTAGCTTAGTAGTTTCTCAATATTTAAAAATATTAACTAAAACTTAGTTACTTTTTTTGTTATTTTCTAAAACCAATATAGAATATGAACATTTTAATAAGTCCACTTAAAGAGGTTGGGTTTTTTATTATTTTGCTATTCTATCTATTTGATACGGGTGGGCCCCTTTTGGGGGTATTTCCTGATAGCTATATTAAATTTAAAAACCACCTGAACTAGTATTATTAAAAAAGGGGAACAGGAATCAATGAAAATAAATAAAACGTTGAATTCTAGAATATTAACCTGACAATTTTCTATTATTATGACAGCTCTCGTACAAACTCGTTCAACACAAACTCTTTGGACAGATTTTTGTAATTGGATCACAAGCACTGACAATCGTCTTTATATCGGATGGTTTGGTGTATTAATGATTCCAACTTTATTAACAGCTACTTCTGTTTTTATTATTGCATTTATTGCAGCACCTCCAGTAGATATCGACGGAATTCGTGAACCAGTATCTGGTTCATTACTTTTCGGCAACAATATTATATCTGGAGCTGTAGTTCCTACTTCAAATGCTATTGGCCTTCACTTTTATCCGATCTGGGAAGCTGCTTCTTTAGATGAATGGCTTTTTAACGGAGGACCATATGAATTAATCGTTTGCCATTTCTTTTTAGGTATTTGTTGCTATATGGGACGTGAATGGGAACTTTCTTTCCGTTTAGGAATGCGTCCATGGATCTCGGTTGCTTACTCAGCACCAGTTGCAGCTGCTACAGCCGTTTTCATTATTTACCCTATCGGACAGGGATCATTCTCTGACGGAATGCCTTTAGGAATTTCAGGAACATTTAATTTTATGATTGTTTTCCAAGCAGAGCACAATATCTTAATGCACCCATTCCATATGTTTGGTGTTGCTGGTGTTTTTGGAGGATCTTTATTCTCTGCTATGCATAAACTGTGCTCATTAGAGGCGACTCTAATTGATAAACTGGGTGAATTGCGAAAAATCTAAGTTTTTTAATTTGATATAAAAAAATGTACAAAAAATTTATACAAAATTGTTCTAAAAAATCATATCCAGCTGGAACTTATTTGGAAAAACATCATATAATTCCAAAATTTTTAAACGGTTCGGATAATCCAGAAAATATTATATATCTGAGTTTTAAAGATCATATACAAGCACATTTAATTCGCTATATTGAATTTAAGGATATTCGTGATTTTGCAGCCTATAATTTAATGTGCGGTTTTGATGATAAAGGCTGGCAACTTTTACGAAAAAGTGGTGCTTATGCTACACACGGGACTTTGAAAAAACAAAAAAAGCACTTTTGGAGCTCTGAATTTCAAAAAGAAATGGGCCAACGTTCTTTAAAATGTCCAGATGCTCTTCAAATCCGAAGTACTGCTGGTAAAAAAGGTGGACGTCAAACTCAAAAGAACAAAAATCTTATAAATATTCAAGACCGTTTTCTTTTTATTCACGAATCTGGACAAGCAGTTTGTATCTTTAATTGTGAAACTTGTGGAGATGTTTTGAGAGAATTACAGTTGATTACCCCACAAAAAAATGGAGTCGTATTTCACCTTTAATAACTCAAAAAAGAAAAAAAATGTATGGATGGTCTTGTAATCCTATTCAAAAAAAATAATAAGATAATTCGCAGCGAAGTTAAGGTTGGGAAAACGGAGCTTGTCTGAGCTCTTTTTAAGACTTTAAAACGTTCAGAGACTAAGGTGTGAGTCCCAACAATAATCACCTATATAGCGCCCAGCTTCTGTTGGTAGAAACAGAAGATGACATAGTCCGACACCTTTCGAAAGAAAGGCAAACAGTTATAGGGTTCGTTAGTTACATCATCATTAATTAGAGAAACTAATGAAAACGAATCAACAAATGCAGGATATAGATTTGGTCAAGAAGAAGAAACTTACAACATCGTTGCAGCTCATGGATATTTTGGAAGATTAATTTTCCAATTTGCATCATTCAACAACTCTCGATCATTACATTTCTTCTTAGCTGTATGGCCTGTTGCTTGTATTTGGTTAACTTCATTAGGTATTTCTGTTATGGCATTTAATCTCAATGGTTTCAATTTTAACCAATCAATTGTGGATTCTCACGGCCGTGTATTAAACACATGGGCGGATATTATTAATAGAGCTAATCTTGGTATGGAAGTAATGGTGCGATCTGTTTCGTTTAAGACTATTTCCCTTTTTGGGTTGTAGTGTATAAGTTCGAGGCCATCTTTTGGTGGCTAACTCGCTTTTCAGGCGGCTACTCCGCACACAGGGTCGGCTGTGTCCCCCTCATCCTTAGTTATCAGGTGAGAACTGAGAGGTTAAGCAAAGGTTTGGGGTAGTTTCTATGAATTCTTTTCAAAGGTAATTGACCTTCGGGTTAATGCTAGGCGTTTAAGCATATTGCCCCGTACCATACGGCCTTCGGGTTAGGGGTGGGAGTTTCTTCGTGAGCTCTTGGATCTAGCGTCAATCTTCGTTGCGGTTGGCGTCCGACTTAGGTTATTCCAGACCAGTGTGTAGTGCGTCGTTCTAAGGAAACTGATTTATGATTTGCGGGAACAGAAGAATCCCCTTGGCTTTCCCTCTTTTTGGAGTGGTAGGCTTCTCAGAGCCGTATGAGCCTTGGGGTATGGACACTCATAAGAAGCTAATGGTTCTTCTGGTTTTTGTTTGCTGGAAAACATACGCTGACGTATGGGTGGGGAAAGAATATCAATTTAGAATAAGGAGGTTCACATATGAAATTAATTAATTGGGATGGAGTGGACTGGCGAAGAGTTGAATTCCGAGTCAGCCGTCTCCAGAATCGTATTTATTCAGCTTCTTTAAAAGGTGATTCTGGTCTTGTCTTATTTTTACAGCGTATTCTTATTAAGAGTCTTGATTCTAAGCTTCTTGCTGTTCGTCGGGTTACTACTGAGAATAAGGGTAAGAATACACCTGGTGTTGACTTGCGTACTTATGTTTCTTCCAGAGAAAAGGCACAACTTGTATCTTCTCTTAAGGTTGATGGACGTTTTGCTCCTATTAGGCGCATATTGATTCCTAAACCTGGACGTACGGAAAAAAGACCTCTTGGTATTCCAGTAATTCGTGACCGTGCTAAGCAGGCTTTAGTCCTTATGGCTTTGGAACCTCAATGGGAATCTCGTTTCGAGCCTAATTCTTATGGTTTCAGACCTGGTCGCTCTCCTCACGATGCTGTTGAGGCTGTCTTCCTATCTATTAAGGTTTCTGATCACTCTTCTCGCGAAAAGTTTGTTGTAGATGCTGATCTCAAGGGTTGTTTTGATAATATTGATCATCAATATCTTATTTCGAAACTTGATACCCTTCCTATTATCAGGAATCAGGTCAAGGCTTGGCTTAGGGCTGGATTCTTTGAAGGTCTTCATCTTCCTTCTAATCTTTACGGGGAAGTTCCAGAAAATCCTTTAGGTACCCCTCAGGGTGGAGTTATTTCTCCTTTTCTTTGTAATGTTGCACTCCACGGTATGGAACAACATTTAAAAGATTGGATAATTCATCAAGATTGGCCTTATTCTCAAAGGCATCAGAGTTTCACGACCAATAAGGTCAAGTCAATTTCTCTGATACGTTTTGCTGATGATTTTGTCATCATTCATTCTGATAAGGGTATTGCTTTGGCTGCTAAGGATGAGCTTTCTCTTTGGCTTAAGGCTACATCTAATCTTAGTTTTAATGAAGCTAAGACTTCTGTTAGATCTTCTCGTGAAGGTTTTAACTTCCTGGGGTTTAGCTTTATTACCATTAAGAGGTCTAATTCTTACAGGACCAAAATATATCCATCAAAAGAGAATTTTAAACAACTTATTAAAAAGGTTGGCGATAGTTGTCGAAGATATAGGTCGATTTCCTCCTATGACCTTATTGGGGTTCTGCGTCCAATTATTCTTGGTTGGGCAAATTATTTCCGTTACTGTGAGTGTAAATATACGTTTTCTGTTGCATCACGTATTATCTTTCAGATACTTAGGTCTTGGGCTTTTCGAAGGGATCGTCGTCACGGTAGGTTTTCTGTTAAGGAAAAGTATTTCCCTTCTGGGAAATCTTATACTTATGAAGGACGTGCATATTCTGATAACTGGATTCTTTTTGGACAAAAACGTTCAAAAGGGGGTTTGGTTGAGGAGCGCTTTCTTCCTCGAATTTCTTGGGTTTCATCTTTGAAATACGTAAAGGTTCGTGGTAATTCCTCTGTATATGACGGTCACCATTTTTATTGGGTACAAAGATTATCTAAATATAGTCGTTTTGATCGCCGAACACGTAAGTTGCTAAAGATTCAGGCTGGACGATGCCCTCTTTGCAATGGGTATTTCGGTCACTCTTCTGTTATTGAGGTTGATCATATTATCCCTCTTTCCAAGGGCGGCAAGGATGTTTACTCCAATCTTCAGCTTGTTCACAGACATTGTCATATTTTAAAGACAAAACAGGATTTAATAGGTTAGATATTGTTTTCCCAGGAGCTGGATGAGGTGAAAATCTCACGTCCAGATCTGTCGACGAGACTTGGGTGAAATGCCCGTCTTAGTTTAACCACGAACGTAATGCTCATAATTTCCCATTAGATTTAGCTGCTATCGAAGCACCGTCAGTTAATGGATAATTGAGTTAATTTTTTTATTTAAACAGGGGTGAACACCCCCGTAAGGGGGTGTTCACCCCTGTTTAAATAAAAAAAACCAACCATTTCTTACAGCTTCAGGTCTAGCGCGGAGTCGCGTAGGGGTTATATATAAGGACGGATTGCGTGCGTACCCTCTAGCCACAGGCAGAGTTAAGAACATCCACCTAGTTTCGGCGAGTGACTTTTATAAAGCATAAAGTTTTGCCTTTGTTATTACTAAAAAATAAATAAAAAAAATTATTATTCTTTTAAAATAAATGAACTAATTGCATGGAGTCAATATTGTATTTTTATAGTTATGGATATATATTGTTCTTTCTGTGGACTTCTAGCCCTTGCCACTCCCAGGGGCTGGGTACCTACCTCTGGGAGTGACTCCGCGGCCACGCCACTTACTTGCACTTGGAGGGCGGAAGGTGACGCCTTCGGAAGCCGCCCTCAGGGTGGACCCTTCGGGTCGGCGTCACCTTCCTTTTTGTTTTACTAACCGCGTCCTTAGTTCAGTCTGGAAGAACGTAGGTTTCCAAAATCTAATGTCGTGGGTTCAAATCCTACAGGACGCGAAAATTTATTTTTTTATATAATTTTAGAGTTCCAAAGTTTCCTCAGTAGCTCAATGGCAGAGCCGTCGGCTGTTAACCGAAAGGTTACAGGTTCAAATCCTGTCTGAGGAGGCCCCCAAGTGGACTATTAAAACGTTGGAATACATCAAATAATTGCGAAGGGCGATATGGCCAAGTGGTAAGGCACAAGATTGCAAATCTTTGATCCCCAGTTCAAATCTGGGTGTCGCCTTTATTTAGATTTAGCAGCACAGGGGAATCGAACCCCTACAACTAGTATGGCAAACTAGTGAGCTACCATTACACCAGTGCTGCAATTGTATTGATTATTTTTGAAATAATATCTACAATCTTTTGAATCTTTTTTAAGAAAAAAATTTAAATTAAAAATTTTAAATATGTCAAGATACCGTGGTCCAAAAATTCGTATTTTAGAACGTTTAGGATCGTTACCTGGGTTAGGGATTAGACTTAATCAAAAAATTTTAGCAAAATTAGCGAAAAAAAATAGGAAAAAAGAAAATAAATATGAAAAAAGAAAAAAAAAAAAAAATGAATCTTTTCCTATTCGTTTAAAAGAAAAACAAAAACTTCGATATCATTATGGTTTAACTGAAAAGAATTTAATTAATTATGTTCGCAAAGCTCGGCGAAAAAAAAATTCAACTGGTGAAATGTTATTAAAATTATTGGAAATGCGACTGGATAATATTATTTTTCGATATGGTTATGCTCCTACGATACCAGCAGCTAGGCAATTAATTACACACGGTCATATCTTATTAAACGGAAAAACAAATAATATACCAAGTTATCAATGTAAAATTAATGATATCATTTCTTTTAAAAAAGAATTATTTAAAAAAAAAGAATCTATTGTGGCCCCGAAGGGGACTTCATCTTATTTACAGAACGGGACGTCTTCAGTAGTCAAAATTGAACAAGAAATTTCTCGTAAGGATGTTGGCTTAGATATTAATGAACTTTTAGTTATTGAATATTATTCGAGAAGTTTATAAATTTCTTTCAAATTTAAAAGGCCCTAGGTACCAGGGCCAAAAAGTTCGAAATTTATATGGGGAAATGGCTGAGTGGTCAAAAGCGACGGATTGCTAATCCGTTACCCCTTTAAGGGGTACAAGGGTTCGAATCCCTTTTTCTCCGAATAGGTTCGCCCCCCACCGGGCGATAATTTTTCCTGTTAGTTCGGTTGTTAGTGGGCTAGTCAACTTACTACTAACTTATAGGTCGATAATAGGTGAACACCCCGCGGGGGGTGATAAAGTGTTAAAAAGCAAAAATTAATGGATCTGGAAAAAATCTATTAACTTCAATTAAAATCCCTGCAGTTAATGTTAACCATAAAAAAGCAATTACAGGTGCTGTAGAAAAATATGTTTTTAAATTGTTCATTTAATTCTCTCTTTATTTAGGTATGGAATATTTACTAATAAATTTTTTTTTGAAAATTAGCTAGACAAAAGATGAGAGCAAATTCAATATAATAATATCAGACAAAATAAGCTTAAATCAATTGAATTTTTATAAAACCAAAGAATAAAACAATAATTAAACCAATACTGAAAATAAGCATTTCAAGATAAAATAATAATGTGGACATATTTTTTTTATTTTGACAAAAGCTAAAGCTCATACAAAACCATCATATTCTATATTATTCCTTTCTCTTCTGACTTTATTTTATTCAGGACGGATCAAGCTTCAAAAGGATTGGGGCTCAAGCAAACGCATAAACGCAGTGGTGTACTCCGTCCTCGGGATGGGGGTATCGTGAAGATTTAGAAACATTATAATATCTATTTATAAAGAATTGCAACTTTTTTCGAGTTAATGACGCAATGTCGCCCGTTAGGGCGTTGAATTTAAATTAATAAGAAGTGGCGATAGCCTAAAAAAAAGAATGTTGTTATAAAAAGTTCATAATTTTTAATCCTAGACCCTTAAGCACTTTTTTTTTTTTTTATAATTAGATTTTAAGTGAATTAACAGCCCCTCTTGGGGGATGACTCTTCCGTAAAAATTAGTGTGAGCTCCTTTTGAATTTGAAGCGGAGGGTTAATTTTTGAATTTCTATAGTATAAAAAAAATTATTTATATTTATTATGACACTTAATAAAAAACAAGTGAAGATTTTAGTGGATAGAAATCCAGTGGAAACTTCTTTTGAAAAGTGGGCTAAACCAGGTCATTTTTCAAGAAGTTTATCTCGTGGTCCAGGAACAACAACATGGATTTGGAATTTACATGCAGATGCTCATGATTTTCAAAGTCACACAGATGATCTTCAGGATATTTCAAGAAAAGTTTTCAGTGCCCATTTTGGTCAATTAGGGATTATTTTTATTTGGCTTAGTGGTATGTATTTCCATGGTGCACGTTTTTCGAACTATGAAGCTTGGTTAGCTAATCCACTCCGTATAAAACCAAGTGCTCAAGTGGTATGGCCTATTGTTGGACAAGAAATTCTTAATGGAGATGTTGGTGGAGGATTCCAAGGAATTCAAATTACATCTGGATTTTTCCAGTTATGGCGAGGAAGTGGAATCACTAGTGAACTTCAATTATATAGTACAGCAATTGTTGGATTAATTTTCGCTGGATTGATGTTTTTTGCTGGATGGTTTCATTATCATAAAGCTGCACCTAAGCTGGAATGGTTCCAAAATGTAGAATCTATGATGAATCATCATTTAGCTGGATTACTTGGTTTAGGTAGTTTAAGTTGGGCTGGACATCAAATTCATGTTAGTATTCCTGTTAATCAACTTCTAGATGGAGGAATCGATCCGAAAGAAATTCCATTGCCTCATGAATTTTTATTAAATCGCCAATTAATGGGACAATTATTTCCTAGTTTTCGTGAAGGATTAGCTCCTTTTTTTACTTTAAATTGGGGTGTTTATAGTGATTTTTTAACTTTTAAAGGAGGTTTAAATCCAATAACTGGTGGTTTATGGCTTACTGATACTGCTCATCATCATTTAGCTATTGCTGTAATTTTTATTATTGCTGGACATATGTACCGAACAAATTTTGGTATTGGACATAATATGAAAGAGATTTTAGAAGCACACAAAGGACCTCTAACAGGAGAAGGACATACAGGACTTTATGAAATCCTTACAACTTCTTGGCATGCTCAATTGGCTATTAATTTGGCTTTATTTGGATCTCTTTCTATTATAGTTGCTCATCATATGTATGCTATGCCGCCTTATCCTTATTTAGCCACAGATTATGGAACTCAATTATCGTTGTTTACTCATCATATGTGGATTGGTGGATTTTGTATTGCGGGAGCAGGTGCTCATGGGGCGATCTTTATGATTCGTGATTATGATCCTACAAAAAATTATAATAATTTATTAGATCGAGTTCTCCGTCATCGAGATGCTATTATTTCTCATCTGAATTGGGTTTGTATTTTTTTAGGTTTCCATAGTTTTGGATTATATATTCATAATGATACTATGAGTGCTTTAGGGCGGCCTCAGGATATGTTTTCAGATACAACTATTCAACTCCAACCTATTTTTGCTCAATGGATTCAAAAAATACATTTTTTAGCTCCTCAACTTACAGCTCCTCAAGCTGTGGAAGGAACTAGTCTATCCTGGGCAAGCGCGGGACAGAGTATACCTCAATCTGTTCTAGCTGTAGGAGGCAAGGTTGCTATGATGCCTATTGTTTTAGGTACCTCTGATTTTATGGTTCACCATATTCACGCCTTCACAATTCATGTAACTGCCTTTATTTTACTAAAAGGTGTTTTATATGCTCGTAATTCTCGTCTTATTCCCGATAAATCGAATTTAGGTTTTAGATTTCCTTGTGACGGACCTGGGCGAGGTGGGACTTGTCAAGTTTCCGCTTGGGATCACGTTTTTTTAGGATTATTTTGGGTTTATAATTCAATTTCAATTGTCATTTTTCATTTTAGTTGGAAAATGCAATCAGATGTTTGGGGAACGGTTTCGTCCAATGGTACAGTAGCCCATATTACCGCAGGTAATTTTGCTGCTTCTGCTAATACTATTAATGGATGGTTAAGAGATTTTTTATGGGCTCAATCGTCTCAAGTTATTCAATCTTATGGATCCGCTTTATCTGCATATGGTTTAATCTTTTTAGGAGCACATTTTATATGGGCTTTCAGTTTAATGTTCCTTTTCAGTGGACGTGGATATTGGCAAGAACTGATTGAATCTATTCTTTGGGCTCATAATAAACTCAAAGTAGCTCCTGCTATTCAACCTCGGGCTTTAAGTATTACACAAGGCCGGGCTGTAGGACTTGCTCATTATCTCCTAGGTGGTATTGCAACTACGTGGAGTTTCTTCCTTGCTCGTATTATTGCTGTTAGTTAATTTTTTTAACTTGACCAACCCAACTAAGAATTGATCTAAGTGGCCCTTTGGGCCTTTTAGATCAATTTTTTTTAAAATCATAGAATCTATAATTGACTATGATTTGAATGAATGAATTTTCTTTTTTTTTAAAAAAATATGAGTGCCTAAATCAAAATCAAAGTTGCCTATCTCTAAATTTATAAACTTTTGAAAAGAATAAGGGTAAGCGCTATCAGGTATACCTCGCGGTCCTATTCGCCCCTTAGACTTAGACGATGAAGAGAGTAAATTTTTATTTCTTTTTTGAATTTCGAAACTATAGGGAAAAAATTCTAATAAAATTTCATTTATTCCTTGATAAATAGCTTTTTGAGGATGAATACTCCCATTAGTCCATATTTCGAAAAGAATAAATTCTTCCTTTGGGTTTTGATTCCCTGGTTGAATGGTATAATTCACTCTTTCTATAGAACAAAAATCACTATCTAAAAATAAATAATTTTCTAATAAAACACTTGGAGGCATTTGTCTTTGTCCTTTTGAATGTAAAGACTTATTTTTTTTTTGAAAAATTTTTGGAGAAAAAAATAATTTTAAATTCAACTTTCCATCCACTTCCAGAGTCGCTATATATTGATCTGGATAAACACATTGAAAATCCTTTGGAAGATGAATATGTTGAGCTCGTATAATCCCAGGTCCAGTAAAATTAAGAAAAGCTATTTGGGGTTTAGGGTCTCTCCCTACTTCAGATACTTCAAAAATCAATTTTTGAAGATTGAATATAATATCTATTACTGATTCTCGAACTCCAATTAAACTAGAATATTCATGCTCAATACCAGAAATTTGAATTGTATCAAAAATATATCTCGAATTATCTTCTAAGAGAGTTCGGCGCAAAGAATTAGCGAAAGTTATTCCAGAATGTGTTTGAAATGGACCTATTTTAAAACAACCATAAAATTGACCTGTTTTTTCGATTTTCGATGAAATACAGTAAAAATTCATATTTTAAGTACGTCTTTTTTTCGGAGGACGGCATCCATTATGAGGAAGAGGTGTTATATCTCGTATAACAGTAATTTTTTCAAGTTTTTTCAGTCCTCGAAGAGCAGTTTCTCGCCCAGGACCTATTCCTGAAATATAAAGATGAATTTCTCTACATTTTTCTCGAGGATCAGTGGTTTTTGTACGGAACATATCAACAACTGTTTGAGCAGCAAAAGGAGTGGCTTTGCGAGCTCCTTTAAAACCACAAGATCCTGCAGTTACCCAATTTAAAACATTTCCTCGAAAATTCGTTAAAATAATTCCCGTATTATTTAAAGGGGCTCTAATATAAATAAAAAGGATATCTGAGTCCAAAATGCACATAATATTATATTATTATTTGTATTTTTTTATTCGACGATTGTCATTCTGATAGTATTATAGTGATGATATATAAAGCAATCTAAATATTAAAAAGGTTTTTTAGATGATTTTTTTTGACGCTGTTTATGTTTTGGATTTTCACAAATAATAAAAATTTGACCTTTTCTACGTATTTGTCGACAATTTTGACAAATTTTCTTAATAGATGAACGAACTTTCATAAAATTTATAATAGAATAATTTATTTTTTTTGATTTAAACGATAAACAATACGACCTCTAGAAAGGTCATAGGCACTCATTTCAACAATCACTTGATCTCCTAACAAAATTCGAATAGAATTTCGTCGAATTTTTCCAGAAATATAAGCAAGAACTAAAAATCCATTTTCAAGTTTTATACGGAACATTCCATTTGATAAACATTGAGTAACTAACCCAGGTAGTTGTAAACCTTTGGGCTTTTTTTGTTTAAATGGTTGTTGATATATTGTGTCCTTTAGTGGTTTTGTATTTTGACCTTTAGCTTTAGACATAAGAAAGAAATATATTTAAGAAACAAAACCTAATAATTCTCCACCAATAGATAATTTTCTTGCTTCTCGATCAGTAAGAATTCCCCGAGAAGTAGATATTAAAATAATACCTAACTTACCACAAAATTCAGGAATTTGATGAGAAGGAACATAAACTCGACAACCTGGTCGACTTAAGGGCTTGATTTGAGTTATTAGTGGTTGCTCCTTTTTATATTTTAAAGTAAAAATTAAACAATTTTTTTCAGAAGAATTTTCAATCTTATTAAGAAAACCTTGACGAAGTAAAACCTTACCTATTTTTTGATTAATTTTAATTTTAGGCACAATAACGGTTTGACGACGAACTAAACTTGCATTCCGAATAGATGTAAAAAGATTAGAAGTCATTTCGAATAGATGTAAAAAGATTAGAAGTAAACCGCCCCTAAGAAGAAGCTTGGGTAGGTCCTTGTGGCCTCCGGGTGGAGCTACGCAGGTAAGGCCGCGTAGGGGACTTCCTGGATGGTTTACGCACCCATATGGTTGGCTTACTTGTCAAAAAATTTTGAAGGATATTTCCAACACCATTTTCGAGTAGGGTAGCAGCAGCGTGAAGTGGCTGTGGGATGAAATAAAGGGGAAGCCGAGGTAAGAAGTCCGCTCCGCGGCCAGCTCTACGCACCTAAAGAACGCCCCATCATTGCTAAAACGTTGCTTAATAAATTTAAGCAACGAAGAAAATTCTCAGGGGAGAACACAAAAGACCAAGCAACGAGACCTGTACCAGCTACCACTAAAGGGACTAGTGATGGGAGCTTTGCACGTAGGCGAGCATGTATTTCTGCTTCTAAACCTTCACCTTGCGGCTTAGCTGACCTCGGCACTTTATGACCATAACGAAAACAACGGTTTTCTATTAACTGTAAATTTGTGTTTTGGTAGTTTTTCAAATACAGTTGATTAGCTGCCATATCTGCCAGATCTACCTTGAAATTATGGCCCGTGGACATCCGATAAAAAGGTTGCCCATCAACTAAATTGGGTTGATTGGGCATATAAATTTTTTGATTATTTCCTTGTGACACACTTAACCAGTTGCCGTTAATAAAAATATTTGAGCTTTTGTTGGCTTCTGGAAAATCCTCCTGAAAAAAACGTGGTTGATTATTTAATTGAAATCTGTGAATAGGTATATCCAGACCTTGACACAAAATTCTTAACATTTGGCCTTAACAGATCCACTTATTAAATTACTTAATTGAAACAAATTATAGCAGTAAAAAGTAAAAAAAGATGTCAAGCAAAATTAAAATTCTTGGACTGTCAAGTACTTGTATATATTGTTAGTTTAATCCAATTTATATAAATATTAAGCCTTTTCTTTAAAAGGCATCCCAAAAGCCTTTAAAAGAGCAAAACCTTCAGAATCTGTTTGTGCTGTAGTAACTATGGAAATATCCATCCCTCGAATCTGATCAATTTGATCATACTGAATTTCAGGGAACATCAATTGTTCATTGAGTCCAAAATTATAATTACCACACCCATCAAAACTTTGTTGGGATAAACCAGGGAAATCTCTAAGACGGGGTAAAGCTAAATTAATTAAACGATCTAAAAAACTGTACATAAAATCTCGACGTAAAGTCACAGCAACGCCAACTGGCATTTTTTTTCTTAAATGAAAGCCAGCAATCGATTTTTTAGAATAATGGATTAATGCTTTTTGAGCTGTAATTGTTTGAAATTCTCGAAGAGAACTTTCAAGGATTTTCATATTTTTTGGACCATCACCAAGTCCTCTATTTAAAACAATTTTACTTAATTTAGGGACTTCATAGGGATGAGAATAATATTGGAATAAATCAGGGTGAATTTTATTTAAATAATAATCATAAAGTCGTTGTTTTGATTTCATATGAGACAAGAAACAATAAAAAATTAAACTACTTCAGAAGCTAAAGAAAGGATTTTGATAAAATTTTGATCCCGTAATTCTCGTGGTACAGGACCAAAAATTCGTGTTCCTCTAGGTGCTCCTTCTTTATTTATTATAACAGCCGCGTTTTGATCAAAACGTACAGTAAGACCATTTGATCGTCGCACACCTTGAGAAGTTCGTACAATAACAGCTCTAACGATTTCAGATTTTTTAATAGGCATATTCGGAAGAGCCTGTTTAACTACACCAAGAATAATATGGCCTAAACTGGCTTTTTTTTGACTTTTTCCACTTAATACTCGAATACACATAATCTCCCTTGCTCCTGTATTATCAGCAACCTGAAGACAACTTTGAGGTTGAATCATAAATAATTTTTGTTTTTATTGGCATTTTATAAGCAGCATTCTTTAATGCTTTTTTTGCTAATAGGGGATCAGAAATTCCTTGAATTTCATATAAAATTTGACCAGGCTTGATTACAGCAACCCATTTTTCAGGAGCTCCTTTTCCTGATCCCATTCTTGTTTCAGGTGGACGATAGGTCACGGATTTATCAGGAAAAGGACGAATCCAAATCCGACCGCCTCGTTTTGTTATACGAGATAAAACTCGCCGTCCCGCTTCAATTTGTTGTCCTGTTAACCAACAAGGTTCCAAAGCTTCTAATCCAAAATCTCCAAAAAGTAAAGTTTCCACTTTTTTCAATTTGCCTTTCAAACGTCCTCGATGAACTTTTCTAAATTTAGTACGTTTTGGTTGTAACATATATCAATTTACTAATTCTTTAAAAACCCACACTTTAACTCCTAAAATACCATAAATTGTCGAAGCCTTCTTAAAACTGTAATCAATGTGAGCTTTTAATGTTTGTAACGGAAGACGACCTTCCCTAACCCATTCACTTCGAGCAATTTCAGCTCCATTCAAACGTCCTGAAATTTGTATTTTTAATCCATCATACTCAGGGGCGCCTTCCCCTGGAGGCAGAAAGCTGACGGACCAGCGTTTTTTTTGGTGCTTTCTTTGTCTTTTTCTTTTTTTAGAATTATAATTTAAAACTCTATAAAATTTATTAATTGCTCCTCGATAAGAAGTTCGTTTTTCTAGTTGATCAACTAAAAATTGAGCTATATAAGATCCATTGAGTTGAGAACTTAGAATACGAAGAGTTAATTTTGGAGGTGTCAGCTGGCTTACTCCTTCTTTTGGAGCATTTTTTCCAAAATGAGTTTGATAAAATTGACTTTGTCTATACTTATAAATATTTTCCTTTATTAAATTTGAAAATTGTGTTAGACTAAGAAAACCTAGAAAATTATAAGGACCACCTGTAGTAATAGTATAAGTATAAATTATAATTTCAATAGGGCCCGAAGGGCCATATTTACGAATAATTTGAATTTTATCGATCTTTTTTGAATATTTCAATAACATTTGTCGTATGAAATGATCTTCCAATAAAAATTGAGAATAATTATTTTTTGTAGCAAACCACTGAGAAGAATGGATTTGGTTCTGACCTAAACGAAAACCTATTGGATGAACTTTCTGGCCCATAAATTCTTATATTTTATTTTTTTTACGAACAGCTTTACGATCTGTTTTTTTATGTCCTCGAAAATAACGTGTTGGTGAAAATTCACCTAATTTATGTCCAACCATTTGTTCCCTAATATAAACTGGTATATGTTTTTGACCATTGTAAACAGCAAAGGTATGACCTATCATACTAGGAAGTATTACAGAAGATCTACACCATGTATAAAAAGAGACGACCTGATGTGGTGTACTTCGTCCTTCCTCTTTCTCTTTTAAGACTTCCTGAGGCCGTCCCCTCCCAGCAGCGTTTTTATTTATTTTTTGTATTTTTTTGACTAAATGTTTGGGTAGGAAAAAAGATTTTGGCGATTTTTTCATTAGATATTTTTATATTTTAAAGTCTAGGACTACTATTTCGTCGACGTAAGATAAAAGCATCACTATATTTTTTTGATCGGCGAGTTGATTGACCTAAAGCAGGTTTTCCCCAAGGAGTTACAGGACAACTTCTACCGATAGGTGCTCGTCCTTCACCGCCTCCATGAGGATGGTCCACAGCATTTTGAGCAGATCCACGAACAGTTGGTCGTCGGCCTAACCAACGAGAACGCCCTGCTTTTTTCGGCCCTGAAGCTTCCTCTTTTTTTTGAACTTGACCTATAGTTGCCCAACAATTTTCAGAAAATAAACGAACTTCATTAGAAGGTAAACGAAGTGTTACCCAAGAGTCTATTTTTGACATCAATAATGCTGTAGTTCCACCAGCTCGAGCAAATTTTCCTCCGAATCCAGGTTCAGGTTCTATATTATAAACATTAGTACCCAATGGAATATTTTTTAAAGGTAAACTATTTCCTGGGATTAAAGAACCATATGAGCTTGCAATTAAAGTTGATCCAATTGTTGCTCCAACGGGACAAAGTTGATAATTTTTTGAACCATCTTTATAGATCATTCCTAAAATTTTCCCTGTTCGATTAGGATCATATTCAATAGTTTTAATTTTACCTGGTATATTTACTTTAATTTTTTGAAAATTTATTTTTCTATAAACTCTAGAATGTCCCCCTCCTTTATGACGACAAGTAATTCGTCCACTATTATTTCGGCCTTTTTTTCTTTGGAAACCGTGACGATATTTTCGAAAAGTTGATTTCATTTAAAAATAGGTATTTGTTTTGAAAATTTTATAATTGCCTTTTTTTTTGGTTTAGAATGTTTTTTTTTGGGAGATCTTTGTATTTTTACCCACTGTATTTTTATAGAATAAAATTGTTCAAAAATTTTTTGAATTTGTTTTTTAGTCAATGAAGAGTTGACTTCAAAAGTATATTGTTTTTTTTCTATTAATTTTGTTGCCTTTTCTGTTAATAAAGGTTTGTTCAAAAAATCAAACATAAATAAAAAATAACAAGGTTTGTTGGTGCATATAGTAGGGTTTGAACCTACGGTGTCCTTAGATAAGAAAACGGATTATGAGTCCGGTGCTTTCGACCACTCAGCCATATATGCGCCATACAACACAATAAAGTGACCATTGTTCGCCCCCTCGGGGGCGAAACACTATTAAAAATTTAATTCAAATAATTGGACTTTTTCAAATTGTTTTTTCTTCAGAACAAGGAATATTTGTGTAAGAAGGACACTTAAAACAAAAACAAGATACCCCAAAATCCGTTGTGGATTTTGAAGAACAATATCTCCATCTTGTTGCCCAAAACCACCAATATTTGGATTATTTGTTAATGGTTGATCTATTTCAACTTTTTGATCAACACTAACTATAATTTCAGGTCCAGGAGGAATTTTTTCAACAATTTGTTCCCCTGTTTTTGTTTCAATAGTAATTAAAAAACCTCCAGGTTTTTCGACAGGAGCTATTTGTTTGATTACACCCCCAAGCGATGCTGAATAAATTGTATTATTACTTTTAGATCCATCAGCATAAACTTGTCCTCGACCACGATTTGCCCCTAAGTAAATAGGATATTTTAAATAATAACTTCTTTTTGTTTTATTTTGAGGATCTGGAGAAAGAATAGGAAAAACCATTTGACTATATTTTTTTCCAGGCACTGGACCTACAACAATAATATTTTTTTGATTTTCCCTATAAGGTTGAAAACTTAATCCTCGGATTTTTTTCTTCAATTCTGGAGAAATTCGATCTTTTGGAGCTAATTCAAAACCTTCAGGAAGAATTAAAACAGCACCTACATTTAGTGGACCTTTTTTACCATTGGAAAGAACTTGTTGAATTTGTTGATCATAAGGAATTTTGACCACAGCTTCAAAAATAGTATTTGGCAAAACTCCCTGAGGTACATCTAGTTCTACAGGCTTTTGAGCTAAATGACAATTGGCACAAACAATCCGCCCATTTGCTTCCCGTGGATTTTCGTAATTTTGTTGAGCAAATATGGGATATGCAAATACTTGAGGCACTTCTACAACCCATAATAATAAAATTAATAAGTATCCATAAAGAATTTTCATTATTTTTTAAATCAATATAGAGATTTCATTATATTTAATTCTATTTCAGTCTATAATTTTTTCTAACCCTAAAAAACCAAATTATATAACGAATGAATTTATTAAAATCAATTTTTTTAAATTTTCTTCTCTAAACTTAATCAATAGATGAATTTTCAATATATAGAAAGATAGAACACATTGCAATCAGTGGAAAAAATAAACCAACTAGTGGCACGAAAATTTGAGGTAAATATGCTGCTGTCATTTATTTATAATTTTATTTCTCGACTTTGTGAAGTTAAGTTTACACCAAAATTACTTTTATGTCAAAATATAATTTGTAGTTCATTTATTTTTTGTATCAAATATGTATATAATAAGCTTAAATGGCGGTCGTGGCCAAGTGGTTAAGGTAATGGTTTGTGGCACCATCATGCGCGGGTTCAATTCCCGTCGTCCGCCTCTAAGCCTATAAGTTGACGGAGTCGGCCTGGTAATGGTAGACTCCGTTGGGTTTTAGCTTTACTAAGTGGGGGTATGTAGCTTAGTGGATTAGAGTCTGTGGCTACGAACCACAAGGTCGGGGGTTCGAATCCCTCCATACTCAAAAAACCTCGCCCCGCAGGGGCGAGCTGGCCGCTAAGCCGCCTTCGGCGTCACCTTAGCTGACCTCCTGACGCCAACCCGAAGGGTCCGCCCTGGGGGCTTATCCACCCTACGGGCTTAAGGCGGCTTAGCTAAGGACGGAGTACCCTTGGAGGTCAGCGAGGTCAGCTAAGCCGCCTAAGAAGTCCGCTAAGCCGCCTTCGGAAGGTGAAGGTGAAGGGCGGAGCCCACCTTCACCTTAGCTGACCAAACTCCCCCCCGCTCTATCCTATCCGCTACGCCTATGAAGCTTATCGCGGAATACTTGCATAAGCATATAATAAGCGTATAACCTGGCTGAAGCCCCCCTAGACTTCGTCTTGAAGTCAAAAAGTTAGAAAAAAAGCGGAACGATTTTTATGAGGTTATGGTTTTTTTTTATAAAATTCAAAAATTTTTTGAATTTAAAAAAAAGGAAATATCTATTTTCTTTTTTTCAATCATCTTGTAGTTTTTATTTTGGATTGATTTGTGGTAATTTATTTGGAACTTTTTTAGTTTTTATCAGAACTCTTATAGGTAATTGGGATGGGCTAATATTACTTTTTTTAATTTTATTTTTCGAATTTTTAAATATTCAAACTATTAAAATATCAAATAAAAAAACCCAATTTGCTTTAAAAAGAACAAGAGTTATTATTATCATTCAAAATATCCAACTTGGACTTTTATTAGGTTTTTTTATTGATGCTTTTAAAGTCGGGAGTTGATAGAATTGAATTCTACTGTTATTTTATTCTGCTGATCTTTATGGTTGAAGATAATTCAAGTTTCATTTTATTTGAAATGAAAAGTTTGATTAATTACTTAATCATCCTCAGAGTGATAGCATAAAAAAATTTTCAATATTCAATGGTTGAACCATTATTATCTGGAATTGTTTTAGGTTTAGTTCCAGTAACAATTGGAGGACTTTTTGTTACTGCTTATTTGCAATATAAACGTGGTGATCGTATCCTTTAATTTTTAATACCTTTCGGGTTGTTGCCTAACATCGTTATTTCTATAGAACATAGAATTCATTGTTCATAATTAAAACATCAAAATAAATGGGACCAAAAACAGAAACAAAAGTTGGTGCTGGATTTAAAGCTGGTGTAAAAGATTATCGTTTAACATATTATACTCCTGATTATAAAGTTTTAGAAACAGATATTCTTGCAGCATTTCGTATGACACCTCAACCTGGTGTACCACCAGAAGAAGCTGGTGCTGCAGTAGCAGCAGAATCATCAACTGGAACATGGACAACAGTATGGACAGATGGACTTACTAGTCTTGATCGATATAAAGGAGTGCGATTCGTTTCGTTTAAGGCTATTGCTTGGCGATAGTGTATAAGTGCGAGGCTACTTTTTTGTAGCTAACTCGTAATTCAGAAGGTGTGATACCTTACACGGAATCGGCCGTGTCCCCCTATCCTTAGTTACCAGGTGAGATCTGGGAGGTTAAGCAAAGGATTGGGTTAGTTTCTATGAATATGTACAAGTGTTTTCGACTGACTATCGAACTGCTAGGCATTTAAGCATATTACCTCGAAATCGATGGCCTTCGGGTCAGGGGTAAGGGTTTCTTCGAACCTTGAGCTAGTAAGTCACTAGTCTACTAGCGTTGATTTTTCCTTTAGTCAACGTCCGATAAAGGTGGAAAGATGGTTAGACCATTATTCACCAGCTCAATGTGTAGTGTGCCGTTCTAAGGGAACATAATTATGAATTACGGGAACGATAGAATCCCCTAGGTTCTCTATCCTTTATAAGGATAGTAGGCTGCTCAGAGCCGAATGGGCTTTGGGGTATGGATACCCATAAAAAGCTAATGGTCTTTTGGTTGTGTTACGCTGAAAGTTATATGCTGACGTATGGGTAGTAAGATAAAATCAAATTTAATTAAGTTCCCATATGAAGCCTAGAGCTGTTTTTGAACTGAAGATTTGATGAACTCTTGCAGGAGCTGGATGAGGTGAAAGTCTCACGTCCAGAGTCTGTCGACGAGGTTTAGGTTTAAATACCTGCCTTAGTTTAACCGTTGTTATGACCTTGAAGCAGTTGCTGGTGAAGAAAATCAGTATATTGCTTATGTAGCATATCCTTTAGATCTTTTTGAAGAAGGATCAGTAACAAACTTATTCACTTCAATTGTAGGAAATGTTTTTGGATTTAAAGCTCTTCGAGCATTACGTTTAGAAGATTTACGTATTCCACCATCATATGTTAAAACTTTCCAAGGACCTCCTCATGGTATCCAAGTAGAACGTGATAAATTAAATAAATATGGACGTTCTTTATTAGGTTGTACTATTAAACCAAAATTAGGTTTATCAGCTAAAAATTATGGTCGCGCCGTTTACGAATGTTTAAGAGGTGGCCTTGATTTTACTAAGGATGATGAGAATGTGAATTCTCAACCTTTTATGCGTTGGCGTGATCGTTTCCTTTTTGTAGCTGAAGCTCTTTATAAAGCTCAAGCAGAAACAGGTGAAATTAAAGGACATTATTTAAATGCTACTGCTGGTCATTGTGATGAAATGATCAAAAGAGCTCAATGTGCTAAAGAATTAGGTATGCCTATTGTTATGCATGATTATCTCACAGGTGGTTTTACTGCTAATACTTCTTTAGCTTACTTTTGTCGAGATAATAGTTTATTACTTCATATTCACCGTGCAATGCATGCTGTTATTGACCGTCAGAAAATTCATGGAATGCATTTTAGAGTTTTAGCTAAAGCTTTAAGACTTTCTGGTGGTGATCATCTTCATTCTGGAACCGTTGTAGGTAAACTTGAAGGAGAACGTGAAGTAACTTTAGGTTTCGTTGATATTATGAGAGATGATTTCATCGAAAAAGATCGTTCACGTGGAGTTTATTTCACTCAGGATTGGGTTTCTTTACCAGGGACTATTCCTGTTGCTTCTGGTGGTATTCACGTTTGGCATATGCCTGCTTTAGTTGAAATTTTTGGAGATGATGCTTGTTTACAATTCGGGGGTGGCACTTTAGGACATCCTTGGGGAAATGCTCCTGGTGCTGCGGCAAACCGTATTGCTTGTGAAGCTTGTATTCAAGCTCGTAATGAAGGACGTTCACTTGCTGCAGAAGGTAATCAAATTATTCGTGATGCTGCTAAATGGAGTCCTGAGCTTGCTGCCGCTTGTGAAGTTTGGAAAGAAATCAAATTTGAATTTGAAACAATTGATACTCTTTAAATTTTTTATTTCTCTTAATCTTAATTATTCAGATTCAGTAAGGGTTAACTAATGTCGCCGAAGGCGTTACTAGTTATTAGTAATAGCTAGCTTACTCAGTGGCAAGCGGGGGGAAGTACCCCCAAAAAAAGGGGGGGAGGAAGTTTCACCTTTTGGGGTGGGGGTACACACCCACGCAATCCATCCTTTATTTTATCATGGGTATACAAGTGTTCTGCCCCTTTTTGGGGTAAGGCACTTGAACTTCGTGGTCTTGAGAACTTATAATTTTTTTTATGCCTACTATAAATCAATTAGTTAGAAAACCTCGAAAGAAAATTTTTAAAAAAACAAAATCTCCTGGTTTAAAGGCTTGTCCTCAAAGACGAGGCGTTTGTATCCGTGTTTTAACCACAACGCCAAAAAAACCAAATTCTGCTATTCGCAAAATTGCCCGTGTTCGTTTAACTTCGGGGTTTGAGGTGACTGCTTATATTCCTGGAATTGGTCATAATTTACAAGAACACGCTGTTGTTTTAATTCGTGGTGGTAGAGTCAAAGATTTACCAGGTGTTAGATATAGGATTATTCGAGGAACTTTAGATACTGCTGGTGTTCGTGATCGATTTCAATCTCGATCAAAATATGGCGTTAAGAAACCTAAAGTCTAATTTTTATGGCTCGAATAAAAATAAAAAAAAATCTTCAGTCTACAGAATTTGTTGAAATTCTTAATCAAATATTAATGAAAAATGGGAAAAATAAATTAGCTTCTCGAATTATTCAAAAAAGTTTAAATATTATTTCTGATCAAACTAATGAAGATGCTTTAGAAGTTTTAGAAAAAGCTATTCGCAATACAACCCCTTCCGTTGATATACAAACTCGTCGAATTGGTGGAGCTGTTTATCCTATCCCCGTAGAGTTACATATCAATAGAGGTATTTACCGAGCAATTCGGTGGATTGTTGATTCAGCAAAAAAAAGGTCTGGAAAAACTTTAGATATTAATTTAAGTAATGAAATCCTCGATGCTTCTAAAAAAGTTGGAAATGCTTTTCGCAAAAAAGAAGAGGTTCATAAAATAGCAGAAAAAAATCCTAGGCCCCAAAAGCGAAAAAAAAAGCCTGAAGGAAAAAAAAAATAAAACAAATTCAAATAACTGTTTTTTGGGGAGGCGGGGAAAAAATCGGAAGACTTTGGAACCATACGCCTTGAGGTACTCCGCACACCCCTCTGGGGTGGTGCCCCCTTTTGGTAAAATAGCGATAATTATTTATTGAATATAAATTATATTTAAGAGCCTTTACTTGTAATTATATCTACCTGCGGTTTTTAAAGAGCAAACTCAATGACAAATAAAAATACCTTTAATGTAATCAAGAAAAGGTTGCTCAATATTGGCTTAAAAATTTTCTAGTTCTAGGAAAAGTTAAAAAAAGTAATATAAAAAATAGAAAATTCAAAAACAGTATTATAGAAAAAATTATTACTGTATTGGAGAAGAATAATTTTGGTATAATCTGTAGTTAGTAGTAAGGAGATGAACTCCGCGGGTGGAGGCCTCGCCCCTGCGGGGCGAGCTGGCCGCGGAGCGGACTTCTTAGGCGGCTTAGCTGACCTCCTGACGCCGACCCTTCGGGCCCGCCCTGGGGCTTATCCGCCCTTCGGGCTTAAGGCGTCTTCCGTGGTGGCCGCGGAGCGGGCTTCAGGTGAAGGTGAAGGGCGGAGCCCACCTTCCTTCCTTTATACAATATCCAAGGTCCTTTTGTTCCCAAACCCAAAAGAATAGTTAGAAAATGCAACACTCTCAACAAATACAATTTACATTTATAGATTTGTTTTCTGGTATTGGTTCTTTTCATTATAGTTTTAAACAATTAGGAGGTGAATGTGTTTTAGCTTGCGATATTGATTCAGATGCTAATTCTACTTATATTTTAAATTATGGTGTTTTACCTTACGAAAATATTTTTGATCTTCCTATGGAACAAATTCCTTATAGTGATTTATTATGTGCTGGTTTTCCTTGTCAAGCTTTTTCCAATATTGGATTAAAAAAGGCCTGGAAAGATGCTCGATCACAAGTATTTTTTCCAGTATTGGATATATTAAAAAATAAAAAAATTCCATGTATTTTATTTGAAAACGTTGAAGGATTGATGAATTTAAAAAAAGGGCAGGAGCTTCGCCAAATATTAACATCTTTAAAGGATTTAAACTATGAATGTTTTTGGAAAGTATTAAATTGTTCTGATTATGGAATACCACAAAATAGAAAACGATTATTCATTGTAGGGTTTCACGAATCTATACTTCAGAAAAAAAGTCCTAGGCCTCATCAATTTGAATTTCCACCAAAAACAAATCTTAAGTATAGTTTATCTGAGATTTTAAATAAAAATTTCAATCAAAAAATTGCTCGGACAATTCGTGTTGGTGGTCGAAATTCACCCCTGAATGATCGTCATAATTGGGATGGTTATACTCTTTTCCCATCTCAAACTGAATATCGCTTATCTATACAAGATTGTATATTACTTCAAAATTTTAAAACTTCTTTTCAATTATGTGGATGTCAAACAAGTCAATATAAACAACTTGGAAATACAATCCCAACGAATTTAAGTTTTGTATTAGGGGAACAAATAATCAAATATTTGGACAATATAAAATATTTTCAGACAAAAAGAAAAAAATTTCGTAAAAGTAATCCTCAAATTCAATATAGAGCATATTTGCGCAGTAACCATGGAGAATTTGGCGAATATATGATCAAAGCTCAATTATTATGTTTTCAAAATCAATATATACGAACACCTTTTGGAGATATTAAAAGATTAGAAAATGCACCAAACCAACTTATTCAAAATAAAAAGTTAACTTTATTTAAATTATATCAATTATCAGATTCCGAACTAGTCCATTGTTTTACGAAAAGTAACATTTTAAAATCTAAAAGTCTTTCAAAAGCTGATGTGTTTATTAATGATCGAGGAGTGTCTATAAAAACACAAAACAATCCAGCTATAATAAATCATACTCATCGTCAAAATTTTTTACGAGTACTTGAATATTTAAACTTAAATATTCAAACTCTAGATTTATGTATTTCAGAATATCATAGACTTCGTCAAAATAATCATATTGGTGAAGATATTTTCAATTCTAATCCTTTGTCTCCTTTTAAAAAATATAAGTCCTATTTTACACCCATTCTTAAATATTTTTTATTTTATGGTTCAGGGCGAAGTATATCTAATCACTCAGCTGAAAGTATCTTATTTGTAAAATCACAATCCAAAGGTAGTATAGGGCAAATTTTTCGCTATAGCCCACATAATTGGTATTGGTTTTCTAATTCACAACAATTTATTGATAAAATTTGGGATTATCTAATTTTTTCCTTACGTGATAAAGGTCTTAATTATGAAAAAAAAAATTGTGATTCTCAAAAAATTCTTGAACCATGGGTCCAACAATATAAGAGCGGTAAAACACAAATATTAAAAAAGAAGGGTTGTTTACATGTTCGACTCCATTCGAGTTTTACAATGGACTTAGAAAACTATAAATTTTTAGATCAATGTTTCTAAAAAATGCTATTACCCAGCTCATTGGGTATTCGTACTATCGGTAGCTGAATTATCATTAGACATTGGGGCATTAAAACTTGAGTTCGCTGGGGTTTAACACCTCAGATCCAATCCCTTGATAAAGTAAGCAGTGTTTTTTCAAAGTTACTGCGATTGCCAAAATGTTAAAGAGGATCTATTAAAAAGGGAATAGAGCAAGGTACAGAAGAAAATCAATGCCATTCCCGAGGGCATTTTTACGCTGTCCCAGGAAAAATTTTTGTTTTCCCCATTTATTATAAAAGCCCAACCTTTATAAGGATTACCACCAAACTTTCGTTGGCTTTTTGTTCCAGCAAAGAGACCAAACTGGCTTTTATTTGTTTAAAAAGCCCAAAGGCAAATTTTATTAAACTTCTATTTTTCGAAGTTAATCGTAAATAATAGGTTTCTATCATAAACTATTATTTTTTTTTTATTTTTCCTTTTCCAAAGGCCTTTATTTCTCTTTATTAAGAGCTATATAAAAATTCAATAAATTTTTGATTAGGTGGCCGCGGAGCGGACTTCTTAGCTGACCTCATTAATTTAATAGATAACTGTAGCTAGAGACTCCCCCAAATACCTTATCTATTCGGGGGGTGACTCTCCTTCTCCCCAGTATCGGAAGATGCCTACTCTTTTAATTTCTAGAAGATCATAAAATGTATTGATTTGAGTTAATGAAAAATAATAATACATATTAATATTTTTTAGTTTATTAAAAAATAACAGATTCAAGCAGTATAGATTGGATAGATTTTTATTTTTTTTCGGCCCTGCAAATTCAGGGAAATCTTCAACTTTGAATTTTTTTGACCTTTTATTTGTAAAATCAGCTGTTATAACAAAACAATTATCTGACCTATCTTCGTCTTTTGGATTGTCAGAACTGATTGAAACTAATGTCCGTTTAATAACTATTCGAGATGCCGAAACGGCTGCTACTTACAAATCTGTAGCTATATTAAAAAACTTAACCTCTAACAATGAACCTATATCAATTACTCGAAAGTATTTATCTTCAGTAAATCATATTTTTACTGGTGGAATTATAATAGCATCAAATCATTCTAATATCTTTCAAAAATCCGCAAAAGGCATTTTAGAAAAACGGATAATACCTATAGAATTTCCAAACGTTATATCCCCAGAGAATCAAAAAGATTTAATAAAATTTTTTCCTAAAGATGAAATGGGTTTTTTTTTAAGTCTAGTTATCAAGATGGAAAAAAATTTTGTATTAAACACTTTACGATTATCCCACAAACAAGAATCTATTGAAGAGACTCGGAACTCGCTTTTAGAAACAGGTGAACTTATTTTGATTATTGATTTTGTAAAAACAAATCTACAATACAAACCAGATCCCGATTCAAATATATTTATAGCTTGTGGTGCAACTTTAGAATATCTGGATGCCGTAAAGAATGGCACCGTTTATCAATCTTATTTAAATTATCTGGAAGAGTTTCATCCAAAGCGTGCCCCTGAGAGCTTTGGTAAATTTCGAGATAAGTTAGATATAGTATTTCAAAGCTTAGGTTGGAGTACCTATGCTACGAGTCCTGTAAAGGTTGGGCGGAAAAGTGTCGAGTTTAAAAATGGTGAGAAAAAAAAGCTTTCGGTTTACTTAAATATTTCTTGGATTACTCCAAAAGATGGTAATTCGGAGCAACCTGAGCCATATGACTAGAAAACGAATAGCTGCTCAATAAAAACCATAGAAACTCCTTATTCTGTAAGGAGTTTTAAAAAATAAAAATTATTAAAGAAAAACTTTTAGGTTTACCCCTGTCCACCTGTCCACCTGTCCCGTTTTGAGGAAACTCCTTACAGAATAAGGGGTTTCTAAGGACAGGGAGTGGACAGGCAGGTTGTCCCCTCCGCCGAAGGCGCTGTACTTCATCAAAAATAAAAAATTTTCATTATGATTTTACGTAGGGAAACACCTATCACGATTGTTGAAGGTGATTTATTGGAGCTTGGTTTTTTTTATAAATTTCTGGGAAAAACTTATACTTTTAAAATTTGTTATTTGGTTGCTGGTATTGAAGAAAAAAAGGGCGGAGCCCACCTTAGATACGACTTCTTTAAATTTAGGTCGCTTATTTGAAGCTTATTTCATTGAAAATATACTTTTAAGATGGTTTACTGAGGATGTGCGATTTTTTAGAATCAGAATAAATAAAATAACTTATAATTTAAGTCCAACTCTCCAAGGAACAGCTGTATCAACTAGAGATTCGGAGACTGGAGTTTATGTTTGTAGTTTGATTTGTGAAAGCCCTTCAAGAACTTATAATTTAAAAATCAATGGTTTTTGTGCACCTCGCTCTAGTTTTAGAGCACCTATTATTTCAGATAGACTGGTACCTTTAGAAGAGGAAAGTATTGGAAATCCAGATAATTTAGTGATAAAAATAAAATTTTTTGGAATAACCTCTACTAATAAACTATCTCCAATCGAGATTTTGGAAGGGTGTGGTTAAACAAGTCAAGATACAAGATAAAAGAATTTTATGGATATCTCAATCCAAGAATTTATTAAAACTAATTATTTTTTTCAAGAAGGGTCCCGTCTTAAGTTAAAAAAATATATAGTGATTTCCTTGAATATTTAAAAACTCAGAATTTAACTAGTGATTGTTACACATATAAACAATTCCAACTAGATTTAAAAAACTTATTTTCCAACGTGGATTTGGATTGTCATATCGATAAAATCAGAAATACGAAGTTTATTTTTAACCTTCAAAAAAAATATTTCCAGAATAAAGAGCAGGAAGATAGGTTCAAAAGCCATTTAATAGAAAATGAAAAAATTTAATAAACCTTTTAAGGCGTCCCCTATGGGTAATTCTTTAAGGCCTAAGTTCTCCCATGTGCATAAATATGAAACTAAGTTGGAAAACCAGATTCAAGGTTTTACTGATGTGGACCTGGATAGGTCCTTTTTGCCTAATTGCAATATTCAAAAAGTTTACGTTCCACCTTTTTATCAAGAGGAATTGGACAACCAGCAAAGTTTAGTAAATGAGTTAGGTGGAGCTTCGCCGTCTGAATTAGATTTGGATGCTGCACATAAGCAATTCAAAGAAAATATGGCGGCGGGGGCGCGGGAAGACCTAGCGGATACCACTGCTTATCAGCTGTATATGGAAAGAAACCAAAATATAAATTTGTTGTTAATAGATTCCCGTTTATTAGGTCACAGAGTGCCTTGGTCAAAGATTGACCAAATCGATGTAGGTTTAGAAGCTGAAATCGATGCTCAAGTTAGTTCACAAAGTTTTGAACGTGTGCAAGCCTCTCGGGTTACAGAGGGAGCCCTAAAAAATATTAGGGACACCCGTTCTCAGGCTCAGGTGACGGAAAACTTAAACCAAATGCTTGAGGATGAGATTTCGGGGCAACAGCAAATGGTGGATGATCTTCATTTTGGGAGAATAGATAATTATGTTCACCAACAAATTGAAGTACAGAAACACCTTGATGAGTCCTTGAAATTTGTGGAAAACCATCTAAATTCATTAAAAACTGGACAACTCAAGGAAAGCCTTAATAATGGAGCTTTTGTAGGTGGACTCCGTCCTACCGCCAACCATTTACTGCCCCCTTGTGGGGTACCCTACGGGCAATCGGGATTCGTTTACGCCCCTGTTTATTTAGGTAATGATGGTCCTAATGGGCCAGGCGATGGTGGTTCCAATGGTCCTGGGGGTGGAGGTTCAAATGGCCCTGGGGATGATGACTTTTCAGATGATGGTGAAGGAAGTCCTGGACCTGGTTATTATGCTTTAATGCTTTTATTTTGGAGTATAGGAGTTTTCATCTGTAAAGCGGGTTATTCTTTTTTTGTTCGACTATTAAATATAGATGGTTACAACTTACTCAACTATTTAGAAAAGTGGCTTGGTCAAGAAGAAATTGAGGAAACACCAACACCGCCAGAAGAATCAACATCACCAGAAGTCATTGTGGGTAAAGCTTCCCTAAGGGCCAGACTGCCTTCCCTTGTTCCTTTAACAGTTGCAGGGGCTGGCTTGGTCGCTTGGTCTTATTTGTTATCTCAAGAAAACTTACTGCGGTGCTTAAACCTATTTTTCAACCTATCCGCTCTGTTGGGCCGTGCTCTTGGTCGAATCCTATTGTACGTGATACCACAACCACTCCAAGCTGTGGCTATTCTATTAGGTAATGGGGTTGCTCAAGTTTTCAGCTTTACACGGAGAATACTAATCCCAGCCATTATGTTCAGTAGAACTTTAATGGTCGCAGGCTTAAAACTTTATGTACTGCTTAAGCTGGCAACCTTTGGGGTTGAACTCTGTCGATTGTTTTCTATCTTTTCCCCTCCTTGGTTGAAAAAGGGAGCACAACAAGTAGTAGAGGCGGTTGAATCTTCAAATCAAATTGAAGAGGTTGCTTCTATAACTGAAAATGCTTTTTTATTCGGGTTTTTAAAATCTTTGGTAGTTTTTTTACTTCCTTTTATACCTTTACCAGAAAATAAAGGTTTCAAATTGGCTGGCTGGGCCTTGTTTATATATTTAGTAAATCGAGATACGGTTTATATTAATATTTTTATTGAGAAGCTATTAGAAGTACCAGAATTAGTTAAGCTACTTTCTTGCATATTTGGGAGATTTGCTTGCATTTTCATAACTATAAATGTATCCAAAGATTTAAAAGAGCCTGACTCCAAGGCCATTACTTGGTTATTCTATGGTTCCCTTTATTATTATAAGGTATTTGGATTGGCATTGAGTGCTAGTTTTAATTTGTTACCTATTAGCTAAAAAAAAAGAAAAATTAAAAGATATTTAATTAAGATGTTCAAAAAATTAAAAAATTTATATAAGGTAATTTTTATTTTTTCCGCTTTAACTGGTTTTATAGCCTCGGGGTTGTTGTTCAAACAGCCAGTACAAAAACCAAAATTTTCTTATCCTACTTCTGAAGTTATGACTGTAGCGCCAAAAAAACAAAATCAGTCTCTAATTTATGATACTGGTTTTGAACCCACAGGTCACCTATCACGGTTCACGGGGGATTTTGAACCAGACTCCCCTCGGAAACCCAACCAAGACCAAAGTGCTTCAGAAACTAAACGAAGTGCCGTGAAACGGAAACGAAAAGCCGCTAAGGAGGCTAAGGAAAAGGAAAAGATGCAAAAGCTGATGGAAAAAGTTTCTATTGCAATTTATGCATATATTATCTATATGCTTATTACAAAAAATTGACTTAGGGTTGGGTTGAACTTTTTATGACGTGGCTTTAGCTAATGAAGTCTCAAAAAGACCACATTAGCTAAACCTTTAAAATTTTTATATTAACCTATATAATAAAGCTAAAACCTCCTCAATATAGATGTTTTTGATTGAAATCTTAAGCAAATTTACTTACTTGAAATAATTAGTCTTCACTTCTATAATTAATAAATGTTTTTGATTAGAACTGTTAAGCAATAAAACCTAAGATAATTTATATTTAAACGGAATCTCCTAAACGGCTATTAAAAAAAGCAACATTTTCTTCGAGAAAAACCCGAGGGTCGCCCTTTACTTGGTCTTTCTCCATTGAATTACTAATAAACTCTAGAGCCTCGTCAAAAAGCCCCAAAAAAATCAGAAATAACAAAATTGTTTGAAAATCCCACTTAAATTTTGCAAAATCCGACAAGAGAAAATCATCATCCAAGTAATAATCACTATCCACGTAAAAACCTTCTTCCTTATAAATTTCTTCTTTTGCCACTGCTTCGGTTAATTCATCGAATTCTTGGTAAAATTCTTCATATTGTGGTAAGGACTCCAGGTTTTCCCAATTTTGGGATCTAATTATTTCTTTTGTTTCTAGAGAGTCCCTAAATTTTAGAGCATTATAATAAAAACGAGTATACACAAAATACGGCCCAGGACTATTTAATTGAAACCAAGCAAAATACAAGTATTTCCATTTTGGGCCATCCCACCAATCTGGGAAGATTCTTAATCCTTTTATTTCCAGAAGATTATAAAATTCATTAATTTGAGAAACTGAATAATAAGCCATATTTTATATTTTTATAACGATTTATAACGATTTTCGTCAACAACCCGAATGGGACCCCCTTTAGCGGGGGTCTTCTATTTTTTTTGAAAAAACATTAAGCACTTGAATTTTATTCCCTTGTTTGTATAATAAATCAATGTTTTTTTGATTAGTGCATTACAACAATTTAATTTATAAACCCAAAGACAACTCAAAATAACTAGCTTAAGAATTTAAAATTTTATTTCAGCCCAAAATATTTGGACCACAAATAATCCTCTATGGAATTTGCTAATTCAATTAAATATTGATTATGCTTTCCTGTAGAAGCTGCCTTAATTAATAAACTAAAACATCTATTAACAATTTCTAAATCCATTAGTGTGAAAGAACCAAAGATACCTATTTGGTGGGCACATTCTAAAACAGTCACTAGACCGCCTAGTGCCCCCCCCAGATAGGACCACAAAAATCATTTTGATTTATTGGAATAAAGTGATTAGGTGGATTTACTTCGATAAATCTAGTTAAATTACCTTCCCCATCAAAATGAAAAGATTCAGATAACGGTATTTCTAATACCATTTTTCATAACCTCCTCCTAGATTTCTACGTTTTTTCGCCCAAAATCGCCCTTTAAGGGGAGTTATAGTATGCTATCTCTGAATGGCGTATAATAAAGTTTAAATTTGATTTTTCAAGAAATAGAGCTTGGACAAGATAATTCATAAAATTTTTGATTATAGGAATGGCCAAAGTCCCCCAATAAATTTTTGGCTAAATTTTTGTATGTGCCCTATTCGGGGCATATACAAAAATAAAAGACCAAAATCTAAAATCGATAACAATAGGAATGAGGTATACTTCATAAAGATTAAGTAAGCCTCGCCCCGCAGGGGCGAGTTCAGCTAAGCTGTTCAGGTACGGAGTTCCAGGTGGCCGCGGAGCGGACTTCTTAGCTGATCTCCGGGTAAGAAGTCCGCTCCGCGGCCACCTTAAGCGCTTAAATTAGGGTTTTCAATTCAGTATAAAACAATTAATATAATATGTCTATTACTATTAGTAGTAAGCCTGCCCAACTAACTAAAGCATAAAAAGAAAAATTTAATTATAATCTTAAGTACTTTTAATAGCCTACTTAGCTCAATAGGTAGAGCATCGGTCTTGTAAACCGAGGGTTATCGGTTCAATTCCGGTAGTAGGCTAAATTAAAACTAAATCAAATAAAGGCCTAGGCCTAAGAAAATAAAATCATATATATGGCAAGAGAAAAATTTGAACGAACAAAACCCCATATTAATATAGGAACAATAGGACACGTTGACCACGGTAAGACTACTTTAACAGCAGCAATTACAATGGCTCTTGCTGCTCGAGGTTCAGCAAAAGCTAAGAGTTATACAGATATTGATTCAGCTCCAGAAGAAAAAGCTCGAGGTATTACTATTAATACAGCTCATGTGGAATATGAAACAGAACAACGTCATTATGCTCATGTAGATTGTCCTGGTCACGCCGATTACGTTAAAAATATGATTACTGGAGCAGCTCAAATGGATGGCGCTATTTTAGTTGTTTCGGGGGCAGATGGTCCAATGCCTCAAACAAAAGAACATATTTTATTAGCTCAACAGGTTGGCGTTCCTGCTATAGTTGTTTTTTTAAATAAAATTGATCAAGTAGATGATGAAGAATTATTAGAACTGGTGGAATTAGAAATACGAGAAACATTAGATCGTTATAATTTTCCTGGATCTGAAATACCTATTATAAGTGGGTCTGCTCTTCTCGCTGTCGAAGCACTTTCCAAAGATTCTCAGATTCAAAAAGGAAAAGATCCTTGGGTGGATAAAATTTATCAATTAATGGAAACTGTTGATAATGCAATACCTTTACCTCAACGGGACATTGAGAAACAATTTTTAATGGCTGTCGAAAATGTTGTTTCCATTACAGGTAGAGGCACGGTGGCAACTGGTCGAGTTGAACGTGGTCAAATCAAAGTTGGTGATACTGTGGAAGTTATTGGTCTTAAAGATACACAAACGACTATAGTGATTGGTCTAGAAATGTTTCAAAAAACATTAGAAAAGAGTGTTGCTGGTGATAATGTCGGTATTCTTTTACGTGGAGTTCAAAAACATGAAATACAACGAGGTATGGTTCTTGCTGAACCTGGATCTATTACACCCCATACTCGGTTTCAAGCACAAGTTTATATTTTGAAAAAAAATGAAGGGGGAAGACATACTTCGTTTTTGCCAGGGTATAGACCTCAATTTTATGTACGAACAACAGATGTTACTGGGAAAATTGAATCTTTTAAGGCTGATGATGATAGTCCAATTCCTATGGTTATGCCAGGAGATCGGGTGAAAATTGTTGTTGAACTTATCAACCCAATTGCTATTGAATGTGGTATGCGTTTTGCTATACGAGAAGGTGGACGAACTGTTGGTGCTGGAGTGGTTTCTGAAATCATTAATTAATTTATGAAATCTTTTGACCCATATCTTAAACATTTTGAAAACAAAAAAACAGGAAAAACTTGGCAATTTGAACTTGGAGATTATATTAAAGTTGGGTTCACTGTTATAGAAGGTACTCAAAAAAAACGTATTCAATTTTTCCAAGGTATTGTGATTGCTATTAGAGGTTCTAACCAAAAAAAAAAAATGGTGACTCTTAGAAGACCAGGATCCTTTGGTATTGAACGTATTTTTCCTTCCAATAGCCCACAAATTCAAAATTTACAAATTTTACAATCTCAAAAATTTCGACGATCAAAACTTTTTTACTTAAGAAAATCTATTGGAAAAGCTGCTTTTGGATAATAAATTTTTAACTATATTTTCAATATTTTTATTTTATGCCTGTTCCTAAAAAACGTACTTCAAAATCAAAATCACGAAGAACAAAAATGCTTTGGAAAAAAAAAGCTTTCAAAAAAATACCTAAATGTTTTTCAAATTTTTATTATTTAATGTTTGAATCCAAATAAAAAACCTGGAGGACAAAGTAAAGTCTCAGGAAATAGCTCGGCGCTTCGCGCCGAGCTTGGGGGATTGCTATGGTGAAATAGGTAGACACACAGGCTTGAGGTGCCTGGGGACTTTGTCCTTTCCCGGTTCAAATCCGGGTAGCAATAGCCTATTTAGCTCAAGCGGTTAGAGCATCCGTTTCATAAGCGGGAGGTTGCTAGTTCAAATCTAGTAGTAGGCAATTCGAATCTTATAAATGTGCTTTTTTAGGCGCTTGTGGTAATAAGTTTCATTTTATGAAAACATATCGAACTATAGGTCGACGAAAATCCGCAGTGGCTCAAATGTATATCCAACTTTCAGAAATCGCCCCCCCCGCTACGCTTGCCCTTGGAGAGGCTAGTATTTTTTTAATCAATAACAAAACTATTTTTCAATATTTTCAAAATGATTCTAATTCTATTGAAACCATCACTCTTTTAGCCAATAATCTTAAAGGACTATATACCATTAAAACACATGTTTCGGGTGGAGGACTTAGTGCTCAAAAACAAGCTATTTGTTTAGCTTTAGCTCGGGGTATATGTAGTATTGATAGCCAATTTCCAAAAAAAAAGGGTTTTCTAACTCAAGATTCTCGGGTTAAAGAACGTCGAAAATATGGATTAAAAAAAGCAAGAAAAGCACCTCAATATTCAAAACGTTGATCGTTGATTATGAAATTTATAGCCTTTCGTCTTCGCCTAGGAACTAGTCAATTAATACGAAAATGGGCACAACGTCAATTACCTAATGGTAAAACAATTAGTGGTCAAATTTTGAATCCAAAAACAGTTAATTATCAAACTTTAAAACCAGAAAAAGATGGACTTTTTTGTGAACGAATTTTTGGTCCTATTGATGGATCTTTATGTGCTTGTGGTCTACCTTTCTTACGGGGTGAGAAGTTTTGTGCAAATTGTGAAGTCGAATTCACTTCTCCCCAGGTCCGACGTTATCGTTTAGGATATATTCAACTTGTTACAGCTGTAGCACATGTTTGGTTTTTTAAAGGAAGACCTAATTATTTATCACTTTTTCTAAATTTACCTAATAGGAAAATTGAAAATTTATTGTATTGCACTCAAAATATTTGTCGAACTATTTTTCCAAAAGAATTAGAAGGTGTTTTTTACCCAAAGAAAAAATTCATAAAGTACAAAGTCCCTGAAGTTTTTTCTCCAAAAATTAATGTCCCAAGATTTTGGGGATTTCAAAAGACTTATGCATATTTTTTAGAATATGATAAATTGGAAAAAATACCAGCCCCCCCTTACATAGAGCTGCAGCTTTCCGCCCCGCTTCGCTTGGGGGCGGGGAAGGCGAAGCCCCGCTTACGCAAGCCGAAGTCGCTACCCGGCGGGTTATCCGCTATGCTTAACTGTGCTTGCTTAGGCTGTTATATTATACTTCGTGGTATACTTCGTCCTCGAAGATTACTATGTCAAAAGTGTACGACCTTAAGTGTTCAGTCAAAACGTACGTTGAATTCTTTCTTGCCAAAGGCGTCCAGGGACGCCCGAAGGGCGACCTGCCCTTCCCCGGTACGCTCCCCCAGTACGCTCCCCCACTCCCAAAGAAACTTCCTGGCCCGAAGGGGCTCAACAAAAAAAAATTCTTTTTTCATACCCCCAAACCAAAAAGCTTTAGGAGGTATTTTTTTTTATAAAATTCCCCAAAAGAAATTAAGAAAAACAGGACAAAGTACACCAGGACTCCGAGATTCAGCACTTTTTTTTAGTTTTTCCATTGTTCCCAAAATGTTCAGTTGGAATATTAATTATAATTGGTTTGATTTTGTTTATTTTGTTTGTCATTTTCCTAAAAAAGGAGATTTATTAAATAAATACTATCCAGGACCTCCTGGATTTGTGAATTTTTGTCCATTACAATCGCGATTATACTGTTTTACAGGTGTTCAACTTATAAAAACTTGGTTAAGTCAATTAACTAAAAATGACCATGGTCGATTACTTGAAATTCAACTTCGTATTGATCTTTTAAAATTAGATTTAAAAGAACCTCTTTTAAAAAATGAATTCGTTCAAAAAATAAACCTTTTAAGACGTTTTAAATATTTAAGATCATTCCGACATAAAAAAATGAATCCAGCATCTATGATTCTCTCTGTTTTACCTGTATTACCTCCAGACTTACGACCAATAGTTAAACTGGATGGGTCAAAAATAGCTGTATCTGATTTAAATAAACTTTATCAATATGTTATTTTAAGAAATAGACGTTTATGGAGATTAACTCGAAAAGCTGATTTTCATTGTTTAAATTCCGAAGCATTTCAATATACTCAAAGACTTTTACAAGAATCTGTTGATAATTTAATTGAAAATAAGTCTGGAGGTTCTTTATCTGATTTGTTTAAAGGTAAAAAAGGTCGTTTTCGACAAAATCTTCTGGGAAAACGTGTTGACTATTCTGGACGATCTGTTATTGTTGTTGGTCCTTTTTTAAAAATTTATGAATGTGGGATTCCTAGAGAGATTGCATATGAACTTTTTCAACCCTTTTTAATTAGAAGTTTAATAAGTCAAAAAAAAGCTCACACTATTTTTGGAGCAAAAAAATTATTAACTTCTCTTTCTCAGGAGAAGCCCTTTCTATGGAATTTATTAAAAAAAATAGTTGAAAAACATCCTTTATTACTAAATAGAGCCCCTACTTTGCATCGTTTAAGTGTTCAAGCTTTTCTTCCTCGACTTGTTGAAGGTCGAGCAATTTTATTACATCCTTTAGTTTGTTCACCTTTTAATGCAGATTTTGATGGAGATCAAATGGGTGTGCATATTCCATTATGTTTTGAAGCAAGAGGCGAAGCTTGGAAACTTATGTGGTCTCAAAATAATTTATTTTCTGTAGCAACAGGAAATCCTGTTTTTTCCCCCAGTCAAGATATGATTTTAGGAAGTTGTTTTTTAACCACAAAAAATATTCAACAATATTGTTTTTCTCTTTTGAATATTCAAAAAAATTTTCAATTATGGCCAAAGGGTTCCTTAGATTTTTTATTCCCTTATTCTAGAAAAGAAAAATCCTCGGAAGATAGTTGGTCAAACAATTTAAAACCTATATGGATTTCTCAAAATCCTTTTGAAATAAAATTTGAAACGGATAAAACAAAACAAAAATTAATTGAAATCAGAATAAATATTCAAGGTCAAAGTATAAAATTTAGATCTCACTTTTGTCAGCATTTTCATCCGAGTGGAACCGAAATATTTCGTCATATACGAACAACATATGGACGACTCAAATTTCATCAAGATATTATGTGAAATCGATATTGAAAAATAACTTGACAAAAATTTTGTTTCTATTTCATTTTCTATTTTAAAAAGAAAACTTCAAAGTAAATGTGAGCAGTTAGGTATAGAGTCCCATCTACAAGATGAAAGTTATACTTATAAATGCTCTATTCTATAATGAATCAACTAAAAAACACTCTACTTATAAAGATAAAGATCAAAGAATTAAAAGAGGTCCCCTTTGGGCCCCCTAAAGGATATTTAATAAATGCTGATGTAAAGGGTGCTTATCCTTCAAAATAATAAGTAAGGGTCAGCCAACCCATACGGGTGCGTAAACCATCCACCGAGGAAGTAGGAGGACGGAAGGTGACGCCTAAGGAAGGAAGGTGAAGGTAGGCTCCGCCCTTCACCTTCCGAAGGCGACTTACCTTCACCTACTTTCTCCACACCTTCGGAGCCCAAATCTCTGAAATCTCTGGGCTCCGCCCTTCACCACAAGGACCTGCCCAAGCTTCTTCTTTCTCGTTAAAGAAGGGGTAGTTTACATCTAATTATAATTACATCTTCGATATGAAAATATTTTTTAATCATTGTTTTGATAAGCGTCGATTTCAACAATTTATTCATTGGTTTTTTAAAACTAGAAAAGGACAATCACCCCACTTTCAAACAATTGTTTTCCTTGAAAAATTAAAGAATTTAGGATTCTATTCAGCTATGAAAGCTGGTTTTTCTATTAGTTTAGAAGATTTGAAAATACCTTTTTCTAAATCTTCTTTGTTATTAACAGCAGAAAAAAATATTTTTGATAATTTTTTAACTCCAATAGAAAGATCTCAAGCTATTCTTGAAATTTGGAATAGAACAAGTGATAAACTCAAAAAGCAGGTTCTTCAATCTTTTCAAATTTCTGATTTTTTTAATCCTGTTTATATGATGGCTTTCTCTGGTGCTCGAGGAAATATTTCCCAAATACGACAACTTGTTGCTATGCGAGGTTTAATGGCAGATCCTCAAGGACAGATTATTGATTTTCCTATACGAAGTAATTTTCGAGAGGGTTTAACTTTAACTGAATATCTTATTTGTTGTTCTGGGGCACGAAAAGGTATTGTTGACACAGCTCTTAGAACTGCGTCTTCTGGTTATCTAACACGTCGATTAGTTGATGTGGCCCATCATGTGGTTATTAGTCAAATCGATTGTGGAACAAATCAAAGTCTTCTTGTAGAAGATTTATATGATCAAAAAAAAAAAATATTATCATTAAATCAACGTTTAATTGGTCGCGTTTTAGCAAAAAATATAACTGACAACAAGGGACAAATTATTGGTTATCAAAACCAAGAAATTTCGAAAATTCTTAGTGAAAAATTATGTAGATTTCATCAAAAAATTTTTATTCGATCACCACTTACTTGTAAATCTCCTCAATTTGTTTGCCAGTTTTGTTATGGATGGAATCTTGCAGAAGGTCAATTAGTTTCCATCGGAGAAGCTGTTGGTATTTTAGCTGCTCAATCTATAGGAGAACCAGGGACTCAACTTACTATGAGAACTTTTCATACTGGTGGAGTTTTTACTGGTATTTTAATTGATCAAACTTATTCACCTTTTTCTGGTTTTGCTTATTATCCATTCCCTTGCTCGGGTTTATTGATTCGAACACAACAAGGACAAATTGCTTTTTTAAGTAAAAATATTCTTGTTTTAAAAATTCATCAAAAAAAAAACGCTACGCTCCTCCCTAATCAAGATTTAGAGAGACAAAATTGTCAATTCCATTTTCAAGCCTCTACTCTTCTTTATGCTCCACAAGGTCAATTTGTTGAAAAAAATCAATTATTAGCTGAAGGAACTTCTCAAGATTATCGTTTTATTGAAAATGAACAACATATTTTATGTTCTTCTTCGGGAGAACTCTTCTTTGAAAATTTAGTTTTTGTAGAAAAAAAAATCAATCTGATTGAAAATAAGATACTTCAAAATCTTGGGGAATTTTGGATTTTATCTGGACAACTTTTTTTTCACTCAGATAAAGCCCCCAAAGGTCCAAGGTCAGCAAAGCTGTTCAACTCAGCAAAGCTGTTCAACTCAGCAAAGCTGTTCAACTCAGCAAAGCTGTTCAACTCAGCTAAGCCGCTCCGACGCCGGGCGACCTCTAGCGCCGAAGGCGCGGAGTCCCGTCATCAAAAAAGATTTCATAAATTAGATTTAATCAATAAACAAGTACCTTTTTTTCAAATTCAAATTCAATCAGGTTCAAATTTTGTAGAAAAAAAATATCAAATTATTTTTCAAACCAAAATTCAAAATTTTTCAATAGATTTCCTTTTTTTTAAAAAAATAGCTTATTTTCATTATCAAGTACCTTTTTTTAAGATACAAACCTGGATGGCTGGTCTTATTCTAAAATCAAAATATAAATACAATCCAAGTAAAAAATACTTTCAAAAACTTTCTATTCAAAATTTACCTAATCCTTTTCTAAAAAAAGTACTTATTTCTAGAGAGAAAAAACATTTTTATTTTAAATTTGAAAATACTTTTTCTTTTTTTCAGGAAAATTTTTGTGTTCTAAATTTTAATCCACAAGGTTTTTATTTATTCAATTTTTATAATTTTGTTCCTAAAAAAACTTCTAATTTTTTTAAAAAAGTTATAAATATAGTTGGCCCACGGCCTTACCTAACACTTTTTCAGAAAAAATTGTTTTTATCTAAAAGATTTTTTACAACAAATCAATACTCTTTCTATTTTTTTGAAAAAAGAAGAATTTCATTTATACTTTTTCATTGGCAAAAAGCTTTTTTCATAAATAAATATCATTTTTTAATTTCTTTTTTTAAAAATCTCTCTCGAAAAACTTTAAAGGTTATTAATCGGAAAGTTTATCTATATAAAAATCCTTTAGGTTATTTTTGTTTTTTTAGAATTCCTATTTTAACCTCTGGATTTCAGGATGAAATTTATTATTCATTTTTTAATTTTCAGGCCCCCTTTTTGTTCAACTTTGAAAAATTTTTTGTTAAAGGAATAAGAAACACTTTTTTATTTGTTAAATCACTAAAAAAAACTAAGTGTAAAAAAACACTTCCATATCTTTCTTTTTTTTCCCCCGCCCGTACCCGCAGGGTAGAATTAAGCGACACAAGCGTAAGTGGCGTAAGTGGGGCAAGCGTAAGCGGGGCTTCGCCTTCGCCTTCGCTGTCCCCAAGCGCAAAGGTCGTGGCCGCGGAGCGGCCTCCAGGGCTTGGAGATGAGCTTTCTTTTTTCTTAGGGTCGGTTGTCCAAACAAAAAATTCGAAAAAATTTGATTCATATTTTCTGGACAATTTTCGGACTTCCCTAAAAATACCTTTATTAAAAATTCAAAAAAGAACTATTGACTTTTATTTTGATTCTTTTTTTTCTATATTGAGGGACTTTGGTTTTCATAGAAATTTTCAAACACGTTTTTCTTTTAATATTCCAAAAAAACCAATTTTTTATAATTTTGATATTTTTTTTTCTTTGAGAATAATTAATAATAGTGTCTGTATTTCTCAGCTTAATAGACATCCCCGTTCCCTATTAATTGAAATATTACCTTTATTGGATAATCAAAAAAAATTATATTGTTATTTGAATAGTGTTTGGCCAATTAAAACTAAAAGTTTAGAGAATAAGAAGTGGTGTTTGATTGGTTCTATTTACGGTAATCGTGAGCTAACTATTACGAAAATCAATATTCTTAAAAAATTTCCAGGACAAAAAATAATGCAAAGAAATTTTTTTAAGAAATCTGCTGAGGTAGGTCGTTCCCCTTCCCCCGGGGGGGCCGGGGGGGACTTGGGTACTACACGGCAAGCGCATATAGGGGAGAGCAGAGCGACCCTAACCCCGTATAAGCGGATAGCCCGCCGGGTAGCTACTTCGACTTGCGTAAGCGGGGCTGGTAAGTGGGGGGGTTCCTGGGGTGGTACTCCGTGGTATGATGTACTCCGTCCTCCGTCCTTTTCTTGTATTCTTCGTCCTTCGTGGTGTACTTCATCCTGGGCTTCGCAAATTTTTATTCGGTTTTTTCTTCCAATCCAGGTTGGTGAAATCGTAGACTTAATTTCTTTTGAAAAAGAGCATCTTCTTTTAAACAATTTTCAACACTTATTTTCCTTTCGAAAAAATATGTTGCGGTTACCTAGGAAAATGAAACCTTTAGGTAGTCTTTATCAAAGTGACTTATTTAATAATAAAATATTTGGACAATTAATTGCCCAAACTCAAAAATCTTTTTTATTTCGTCGTGCTGATGTTTATTTATTAAACAATCAAAGTATTCTTCATGGTTTTCATGGTGAAATAATTTCCAAAGATCAACATATTTGTACAGTTTTTTTCAATCAATCAAAGACAGGTGATATTGTTCAAGGGATTCCAAAAATAGAACAAATATTTGAAGCAAGAAAAAAATCAAAATATAGTTTTCATGAAATTGCACTTTCCGCAAAAAATTTTTTTGATTTTGAAAAAAGAATTTTTTTTTATTTACGAAATCTTCAGAAATCTGTTTTAAATAATATTCAACGAATTTATTGTTCTCAAGGAATTCATATTTCAGATAAACACATTGAAATTATTGTTCGACAAATTACATCGAATGTTTTAATTCTTGATCCAGGGCAGACAGGATTACTTCCCGGAGAAGTTGTAGAATTTCAATGGATTTCACGAGTTAATTCTTTTTTGATTTCTAATCAAATTCTTTATGAACCATTATTAATGGGTATGACTAAAACTTGTTTGGAAACTTCTAGTTTTATATCTGCTGCCAGTTTTCAAGAAACAACAAGGATTTTAAGTCAAGCAGCATTACAAAACCAAATTGATTTCATTCGTGGATTAAAACAAAATGTTATTTTAGGAAATATTATTCCTGGTGGAACTGGATATTAATATTTTTTTACTTCACCTATTAATTTGGTGAACGCCCCGCAGTAAGTTGTTAGCTTATTAAAGCTAATTTTTTCCTTACGTGATAAAGGTCTTAATTATGAAAAAAAAAATTGTGATTCTCAAAAAATTCTTGAACCATGGGTCCAACAATATAAGAGCGGTAAAACACAAATATTAAAAAAGAAGGGTTGTTTACATGTTCGACTCCATTCGAGTTTTACAATGGACTTAGAAAACTATAAATTTTTAGATCAATGTTTCTAAAAAATAATATCCCCTTGGGTTTCCCTACAAGACAAGTAAATAATTGGTGTTTACACTTGTTGTTTTTTGTATAAATCCGCCCAACTGTTGAATTTGTACCAGGGTTCCTTTCCTATTTAGATTAAGGAGTTTATTAGTAATTTTGACCAGAGAGTGTTGTCTGAGATGCCTGAAGGTCCTTTTGGTCAAGGAGGTTCTTCGGGCCAGGTAAGGTGAAGGTGAAGGGCGGAGCCCACCTTCACCTTACGAAGGCGACTTACCTTCACCTTCCGAAGGCGGTTAGGTGGAGGACGGAAGGCTGCTTCGCGCCGAGCTGGAGCGACCCAGGTAAGAAGTCCGCTCCGCGGCCACCTGGAACTTCGTACCTGAACAGCAAAGCTGACCTCCAAGGGTACTCCGTAATCGCCCCGCAGGGGCGAGTAGGCCTTCGGCCACCTTCCGTGGTGTACTTCGTCCTCCACCTTGGGGCAGATAAGGCGTTAAAATTTGGGTTTTCAATGCAGTTAGCTTGGTAAAACAATTAAGATCTGTTAATGTTAGTAGTAAGTCAGCTAACTAAAGCATAAAAAGAAAAACTTGATATTTAGTCAACTCTAAGTAAGGCTTACTTGACTTCTTTTTCTTTTACTGGTATAATATGTTTTTGATGATAAGTTTAAATAAACTGAAGTGAATTAGTGGATATGTATCGATCTTCCCTAAAAAATTTTGTTTCTATTTCATTTTCTATTTTAAAAAGAAAACTTCAAAGTAAATGTGAGCAGTTAGGTATAGAGTCCCATCTACAAGATGAAAGTTATACTTATAAATGCTCTATTCTATAATGAATCAACTAAAAAACACTCTACTTATAAAGATAAAGATCAAAGAATTAAAAGAGGTCCCCTTTGGGCCCCCTAAAGGATATTTAATAAATGCTGATGCAAATGGTGCTTATCCTTCAAATTTTTTTGACAAGTAAGCCAACCCGTACGGGTGCGTAAACCATCCACCGAGGAAGTAGGTGACGCCGAAGGCGGCTTAGCTGAGGAGGTGAAGAAGGTCGCCTCTGGCGTTCACCTCCGCCTTCCGAAGGCGGTTTAGCTGACCTCCTCCACTACTTCCTTCCTGCTCGGCGCTTCGCGCCGAGGGGGCAGTTTACTGTTATTAAATTAATTTTGTGTCACCCAGCTTGTTGGGTGTCGGATTTTTTTTTCTTATATGATTTGGACTGAATCTATTGAAAATTGGTTAAATAATTTTTCTTTTTTTATTTTATTTTGTTCAATGGGATTTTATTGGATTCGTGCTTTTTTTAATCTACCAATTTTTTCTTTTTTAGGAAGATTTTCAGTAATTAGTGCAAATTTATCAATGCTGTTTTTATTAATTTCTCGAGGTTTTGTTCAAAATCATTTTCCATTAAGTAATCACGCGACCAGAAAACCTATTAACTAAAAAAAATCTTATTTTTAACATTAATAAAAGCGATAAATTTTAGAGAGTAGTAAAAGGAATTTGATTTTTTTATTTGGTTATTCATTACTAATATAAAAGAACCTATGGTTATAAACTTTTTTATTCGAAAAAATATTTGTTTTGAAAAAAATTTAAAATCAAATTCTTAATAAATTAGAATACTGGTTTACTTGAACGCGAAGCCTAGGTAAGGAAGGTCAGCGAGGTCAGCTAAGCCGCCTTCGGAAGGTGAAGGGCGGAGCCCACCTTCACCTGACACCGACCCGAAGGGTCCGCCCTGAGAGCTTATCCGCCCTACGGGCTTAAGGCGTCTTCCGTGGTGGCCGCGGAGCGGACTTCACCTGGAACTTTATACCTGAAGGACGACCCCCCTGGAGGGGTACGCCCGACGCCCCTGCGGGGCGACATCCTATCTATCCTCCCCGCTTGCGCTTACCCAAACGGCTTCGCGATGACAAGCTTCAAAAGGAGCAGGGCTTGACTAAGCTACCCAAATACTGCGGGTTATGCACTTATACGATGCAGGGGGCTTGTGTTTCATCAATGAATTCAAAATAATCAAAAAAAGATCTGAAAGGACTTGATAATTTTGAAAAGTTATTTTTAATAAATAATTAGAGCTTTATGCGCTGTGAGGTGCTTGTAAAGTTCGTTTTGTGGCTTTTATTTTAATAGTCACTCTTTTTATGAAGCATTAATTTTTTTATCTTGGAGTCTAACATTCATCCATCTTATTATAGAATATTATTTTAAAAATTCTTATCAATTCATTATAGGCGGTATGACTACACCTACCGCTTTATTTTTAAACGGTTTTGCTAGTTTTCAATTACCAGAATCAATGCAAAAATTTAGTCCATTAGTTCCTGCTCTCCAATCAAATTGGTTAATGATGCATGTTACTGTTATGTTATTGAGTTATGCTACTTTGATTTGTGGATGTATTGTTTCTATTGGATATCTTTTTTTGTATAAATTGAAATCTGGTGTACTCCATCAAGGGGTTCCGTTTCATCAATTAGACCAAATGAGTTTTCGCTCTATTAGCATAGGATTTCCTTTATTAACTTTGGGAATCATATCAGGTTCTGTTTGGGCTAACGAAGCTTGGGGATCATATTGGAGTTGGGATCCCAAAGAGACATGGTCTTTAATAACTTGGATAATTTTTGCTGTTTATTTACATTTACGTTTAACAAAAGTGCCTCAAAATGAAATAAAATCTGCCTTTGTTGCTACTGGAGGTTTTTTTGTTGTTTGGATTTGCTTTTTAGGTGTGAATTTTTTATCAAAAGGTTTACATAGTTATGGTTGGTTTTTTTCATAATGTTAGCCTTTGAGAGCTTTATCTTATTTTTAAAATATTTTTTACATTGAACTTTGTATTTATGAGTATTCTTATTGAAAATATTTCCAAAAACTTCGGTCGACTTTCTCAAATAAATTTAGAAATTCCCACAGGTAGTCTTGTAGCATTAATAGGACCTTCTGGATCAGGTAAATCCACTTTATTACGAACTTTAGCTGGTTTTGAAAAACCAGATTCTGGTCGAATTTGGTTTCAAGGTCGAAATTCTACTTTTCTACCTATTCATCAACGTGAAATTGGTTTTGTATTCCAAGATTATGCTTTATTTCCAAAATATACTGTTTATGAGAATATAGCTTTTGGATTAAAAATAAAAAAAAAATCAAATAAAGCTGAAGCTGGTAGAGCCCCTTTGCTTGGGCGGGAGCATACCCCAGGGCCCCCTCAAGCCCCCAAGGGGTCAGGGATACTCCATTATAAAGCAAGTCCTAGGTCCGCACAGAATATCCCAGGTATACTCCATCCTCATTTTATACGGGCTCAAGTAGATGAACTTCTTTATTTAACACAATTAGAAAATTTTGCTACTTTTTATCCTCATGAATTATCTGGAGGACAAAAACAACGTGTTGGATTTGCTAGAGCTTTAGCTATTGAACCTAAAATTTTACTTTTAGATGAACCTTTTGGTGCACTTGATGTTCAAGTTCGAAAATCCTTAAGAGTTTGGCTTAGTAATTTACATGAAAAACTTCCTCTTACTAGTATTTTAGTTACTCACGATTTAGAGGAAGCTATGGAAATTGCTGATGAAATTGTTATTTTAAAACAAGGACGTATCGAACAGGTGGGAACTGCTGAAGAAATATATGAATATCCAGGAACGGATTTTGTTCAAAATTTTATAAATTGTTGAATTTGAATTTTTTTTTTTTTATAATATAATACATAAACTGAACTATAAATAAGTTTTTGGAAGAAAGTTCAAAATAAAAAATTTCTCTATTGTTATGGGATTACCTTGGTATAGGGTTCATACAGTTGTTTTAAATGATCCTGGTCGTTTAATTTCAGTTCATCTTATGCATACAGCTTTAGTTTCGGGTTGGGCTGGTACTATGGCATTTTATGAATTATCTATTTTTGACCCAGCTGACCCTGTTTTTAATCCTATGTGGCGTCAAGGAATGTTTGTCTTACCTTTTATGACTCGATTAGGTATTACAGCTTCATGGGGAGGTTGGAATATTACTGGAACTGTTTATGAGGACCCTGGTTTTTGGAGTTATGAGGGTGTTGCTACTGCTCATATTTTACTATCTGGTGCCTTATTTATGGCTTCCCTTTGGCATTGGGTGAATTGGGATTTAGAACTTTTTCGAGATCCTCGAACAAATGATCCTGCTTTGGATTTACCTAAAATTTTTGGTATTCATTTATTTTTATCTGGATTACTTTGTTTTAGTTTTGGTGCTTTCCATGTTACTGGTTTATTTGGACCTGGTATTTGGGTTTCTGACCCATATGGCCTAACAGGACATGTTGAAGGCGTTGCACCTTCTTGGGGTCCAGAAGGTTTTGATCCTTTTAATCCAGGTGGTATTGCTAGTCATCATATTGCTGCTGGAATTTTAGGAATTTGTGCTGGTTTATTTCATCTATGTGTACGTCCACCTCAACGTCTTTATGACGCTCTCTGCATGGGGAATATTGAAACTGTTCTTTCTAGTAGTATTGCAGCAGTTTTTTGGGCAGCTTTTGTTGTTGCTGGGACTATGTGGTATGGTTCTGCTGCTACTCCTATTGAACTTTTTGGACCAACACGTTATCAATGGGATTTCGGGTTTTTCCAACAGCAAATTGAAAAACGTGTTCAACAAAGTCAACTTCAAGGAGAATCTCTTGAAAAAGCTTGGTCACAAATTCCTGAAAAATTGGCTTTTTATGATTATATAGGAAATAATCCTGCAAAAGGTGGTTTGTTTCGAACTGGGCCTATGAATAAAGGTGATGGACTCGCTGTTGGATGGCTTGGACATGCTGTTTTTCTAGATCAAAACGGTCAACAACTTTTTGTTCGACGTATGCCAACTTTCTTTGAAACTTTTCCTGTTGTTTTACTTGATCAAAATGGTGTTGTTCGAGCGGATATTCCTTTCCGTCGAGCTGAATCTAAATACAGTATTGAACAAGTTGGAGTTTCTGTGACATTTTTTGGCGGTGAGTTAAATGGAGTAAAATTTACTGATCCTGCTATTGTTAAAAAATATGCTCGGCGAGCTCAATTAGGAGAAATTTTTGAATTTGATCGAGCTACTCCTGGTGCTGATGGGGTTTTCCGTAGTAGTCCTAGAGGATGGTTTACTTTTGGACATTTATGTTTTGCATTATTATTTTTCTTTGGCCATATTTGGCATGGTGCAAGAACTATATTCCGTCCTGTTTTTGCTGGTATTGATATTGATCGTGATGATCAAGTTGAATTTGGAGCCTTTTTAAAAGTAGGAGATCCTACAACACGTCGAGAAGCTGTTTAGTTTTTTTCTCATAAAAAAAATCAAAGTTTTTGAGATTTTTAACTCATATTTTTTTATGGAAGCTTTAGTATATACTCTTTTATTAGTTTCAACTCTGGGGATTATTTTCTTTGCTATTTTTTTCCGGGAACCTCCAAGAATTGTCAAATAAATTTTTTTACTTCTATTAAATATTAAAGTTTTAAAATCCGATGCACTAGGCCAGTCAACTGTTAGTTAGTCCGCTGCGCGGCCTCCTTAGCGGCCCCAGAGGTCTTAGGTCTTTCTTGAAGTTAAAAAGTCATAAAAAAGGAGCTTACTAGGAGTCGAAAATGAGAACGAGAAGGGGACAGATGTAGTCTGGGTGGTGTGGTAGTGGTGGTACTTCATTTTATTTTGTAGAAAGTTCAACTGAATTTTGGATTTTTTTTTATGGAAACAAAAAGTACTGGCCCAGATGAACCTATGGTGACTGTTGTTGGTTCTTTTTTAAAACCACTGAATTCTGAATGTGGAAAAGTTGTTCCCGGGTGGGGCACTACTGTTTTAATGGGGGTTTTTATGGCACTTTTCGCCGTTTTTCTCCTTATTATTTTGGAAATATATAATAGTGATGTTTTTATTGATGAAATTACCATGAGTTGGGAAGCCTTATCTCAATAGCTACTCCTCTAAGGAAGGGAAGTGCCCTAAGGTGAAGGTGAAGGTGGGCTCCGCCCTTCACCTTCACCTGTCTCTTCCACGTGGTTAGTAGTAAGTTGTTAGCTGGCTTACTACTATGGAGTACGCAATCCGTCAACTTACTTCGTGGTATACTAGCGTAGTGATTATGTGGGTGGAGTATCCTAAGGATAATTGCTTTTGGTATTCACAGTCTAGAAAAGAAAACTCACTTTATATCCTTTTCTATGTTAGCATTAAAAATTTTAGTCTATATTGTTGTCACTTTTTTCGTTTCACTTTTTATTTTTGGTTTTCTTTCTTATGATACTGGAAGAAATCCTGGAAGTTGAAGACTCCCAACACATTTACTTGGGGTTTTGAGGTAAGGTCTGTTAGTTAGTAGTAAGCCAGCTAACAACTTCACTTACTTAAAGGCCTCCCGCTGTATTTGGGTAGCTTGGGTTACGTTCACCGATAAAATAGGTAAAAAAAAAGAAAGGAAAAAAAAGCGAAGCCCGAGGTAAGGAAGAAGGTCAGCTAAGAAGGTCCGCTCCGCGGCCACCTTAGGGCACTTCCTTGGAAGGAGTAGGTGAAGGTGGCCGCGGAGCGGACCTTCTTAGGCGGCTTAGCTGAGGTGGCCGCGGAGCGGACTTCTTAGAAAGGCGCGGGTAAGCCTAAGGCCTTTCCTCTAATAAACCCAATCCTTGTCTAGCGGCTCCGCCGCGGAGTTAAGAACTCCGCCCCCGGAGGGGGCTAGACCGTGCCTGTTTCCCCCCAAAACCCAAAAGGAGAGATGATAGATAAGTGGTAATATAAATATCTATATGGTCGGATTCAGCCACTTTTTAGGCCAATAACTCAGCTGGTAGAGTGGTTGCCTTACAAGCAATAAGTCATCGGTTCGATTCCGGTTTGGCCTAAAAATCATAAAAATATAATTATTATGCCCCCAAACCAAAGAAATGAAAATTTTATTGATCAAACTTTCACTTTGATCGCTGAGACTATTTTAAAAATATTCCCAACATCAAGACGGGAAAAAAAAGCGTTTTCTTATTATCGTGATGGAATGTCTGCACAATCTACAGGAGAATATGCAGAAGCACTTCAAAATTATTATGAAGCTTTACGCTTAGAAATTGATGCTTATGATAGAAGTTATATATTATATAATATTGGATTAATTCATTCTAATAATGGTGAATATGGTCGATCTTTAGAATATTATTATCAAGCCTTGGAAAGAAATCCTTCTTTACCCCAAGCCCTAAATAATATTGCTGTAATTTATCACCATCGAGGATCACAAGCTTTAGAAAGTGGTTCTATTGAAATATCTAAAATTCTTTTTGATAAAGCAGCAGATTATTGGAAAGAAGCTATAAGACTTGCACCAACAAATTATATTTCGGCTCAAAATTGGTTAATGAGAACTCAAAGAATTTAATGGCGACAGGACTATCGGTATATAGTTTCCCTTTTTTGGCGGCCTGATTCCCCCAGTACTTCTACTTCGTGGTAATCCCCTTCGGGGTCCTCAACCACTCGGAGTTTTAACTTCAGGCCCCAGAGTAACCTAGATCGGTCCTTTTGGTCCTCCTTTAGCGAAGCGCCACGTCCCGCCAGCCTACCCCGGAGGATAACTCCATTCTGACTCGACGAAAAAGGTGAAGTAAAAACAAAGTAACCCCCGAGGGGGGAGTGTTCTTAACTCCGCGGCGGAGCCGCTAGACAAGGAAGAAAGTAAAAGCTGCCTTAACGGTGTGCGTACCCCCCCCAGTTTTTCTCCCAAGGGCGAAGCAAAGGTCCTTTTGGTCCAGGAGGTCAGCTAAGCCGCCTTCGGAAGGTGAAGGTGAAGGGCGGAGCCCACCTTCACCTTCACCTTACCTCGGGCGTCTCCCCTGCTCCTGTGGGACGGTTCAATTTTAGCGAACTTATTTTTTTAGTTTCGTCTTTGGGACGTTACGCAGCACTGGTGTAAAGGTAGCGCCTCAGGTTTCCATTCTGATGGTAGGGGTTCGATTCCCCTGTGCTGCTACTTCTCGTTCTCGTTATGAGCCTGGTTAGTAATAAGTTGGCTAACCTATTCACTTACAGACTTTTTGTTCATCCTTTAGTAAACTTTGGCACCAATCAGATTTTTTGACATAAATAAAAAATATGTTTATTCTTTAATACGGAGGTTTTAAAATTATATGAAACTGGAAGCTCAACTTCAGGAAATGTTTGATGCTGGTGTCCATTTAGGACATCGACGACGTCAAGGAAATCCAAAAATGCTCCCGTATATTTATAAAGAAAAAGATGATTTTCAAATAATAGATTTACTTCAAACCCATTGGTATTTAAAAATTGCTTGTAAATTTCTTTTTGATAGATGCAGTCGTGGCAAAAGGGTTCTTTTCGTAGGAACTAATAGACATATAGGAAAATCTATTGAACAAAGGGCAAATAATTGTAACTGTTGGTATATTAATAAACGTTGGCTAGGAGGTTTTCTTACTAATTGGATAACAATGGAAAAATCAATTTTTAAAATGGAACAAAACCAATTAATAGAATCCACTAGGTTGAAACGTCAAAAAATAAGATTGGAAAAATATTTAGGAGGTGTGAAGACAATGAAAAAACTTCCTGATATAGTAATAATTGTTGGCCAACAAAAAGAAATAAATGCTGTTAGAGAATGTCAAAAATTAAAAATACCAAGTATCACAATTGTCGATACAAATTGTGATCCAAGTTTAACAGATCTGTTGATTCCAGGAAATGATGATTCTCTCTCCTCTGTAAATTTTATTTTAAATAAATTAGAGGAAGCGATTAGAGAAGGTCAAAAAAATTTTCAAAAAAAAAGAAATTTCAAAAAAAAATTCAATTTTCGTCAAAAAAATTACAAAAGATATAATAAATTAAAAAAATGATTATTTCATTAGCAGAAGTTTCAGTCGGTCAACATCTTTATTGGAAAATAGGTAATTATGATGTTCATGGTCAAGTTCTTCTCACTTCTTGGGTTGTTTTAGGTATTATTATTGTTTTAAGTTTAGTAGGAAATCAAAATTTAAGTATAGAACCAAAAGGATTACAAAATTTTACAGAATATATTACAGAATTCATAAGAGATCTAGCAAAAACTCAAATAGGTGAATCAGAGGGAGCTTCTTGGGTGCCTTTTTTAGGAACAATTTTTTTATTTATTTTTGTATCCAATTGGTCAGGAGCATTATTCCCCTGGAAATTAATAGAACTTCCTAATGGAGAGCTTGCTGCTCCTACAAATGATATAAATACAACAGTAGCTTTAGCATTATTAACTTCATTTGCATATTTTTTTGCAGGGTTTCAAAAATTAGGATTAAATTATTTTCGACGCTATATTTCCCCAGTAGCTTTTTTATTACCAATTAATGTCTTAGAAGATTTTACAAAACCTTTATCCCTAAGTTTCCGACTTTTTGGGAATATTTTAGCGGATGAGCTTGTTGTTGGTGTTTTAATTGCTTTAGTACCTCTTATTGTGCCAATACCATTAATGCTTTTAGGATTATTTACAAGTGCTATTCAGGCATTGGTATTTTCAACTTTAGCTGGTGCTTATATAGGTGAATCCTTAGAAGAACATCACTAAAAAGAATTACTTTGAATTTTAGGGTTTTCTCTAGCATTACTGGTAGGTGGACACACCCCCCCTGCGGGGGTGTGACAATCAATAGGGCGCCCTTGTTTAGATAAAAAAATATTTATACAAAATAAAAATATGAATCCAATTATTGCTGGTGCATCTGTTGTTGCTGCTGGACTCGCTGTAGGTTTAGCTGCTATTGGTCCAGGTATGGGTCAAGGGACAGCAGCTGGTTATGCTGTTGAAGGTATCGCTCGTCAACCAGAAGCTGAAGGAAAAATTCGTGGTGCATTATTATTAAGTTTCGCATTTATGGAATCTTTAACAATTTATGGACTTGTTGTAGCTTTAGCACTTTTATTTGCAAATCCATTTGTCTCTTAAAAAAAAATATGTTTTCCTTAAATCAAAGTTGGGGTATTCAAACCAATATTTTTGAAACAAATGTTATTAATTTAGCTAAGAATTTTCAATTGTTTTTTGATTGATTTTTTGGATCTCCCTTTTTTTTCTTCCGTAGGCCGGGGGTAAGTGGTTCGTTGTAAGTTGGAGTTAGATAGTCTACTTGGTTAGCCTACTAATCACTTACTATTGACAATAAGTTGTTAGCTGGCTTACTACTAACTGCTTGCAGGTTTTTATTAGTTGGCTAGTCTATTAATAGGCTGCTTTCGCTGGTGAAGAAGTTCCATTCAAATAGAAATAAAACAAAGTTAAGAAATTTTTAAATTATTTTTATTGAAAATTTTATAAATGCTAAATAATAGAAATACCATATCTTTAGATTTTACAAAAAAATAATTTTAAATTTCTTTAGTTTATTTCTTTATTAAAAAGCAATAATATTCAGAATGAAAATATAAAAAAAACAATATAAATCTGAAAGGAATGGTGTTTTTTTATATTCGTGTTTGAAATATGTTAGAAAGTGTTGTATCTAGAATGTGATCTAGACCCATCTAACGAGGATAGAAACACCTGAGCTGTAAGTATTGAAAAATACATAAACAGTTCTTTCCCTTAAAATTATCGAAGGCATCAGTTGTTTTAGCTATTGTCATTTTTTTTGTTGGAGATGGAGTTAAATCTTTATTAAATAAACGTCAAGAATCAATATTATCAAATCTTCAACAAGCCCAAGATCGAGAAAATGAAGCTGAAAAAATTCTTTCAAAGGCACAAAAAAAATATAATAATGCATCATCCCAGGTAAATGATGTCATTGAGGATGCTCAAAAATCTATAGATGAAGAAAAGAAACAATCTCAATTTCAAATGGAACTGGACTTGGAGAGATTGAACCAATTTCAAAAATCAACAATTTATTATCAACAACAAAAAATTCAGAAACAAATATCTCAAAAAATTTTAATTAGTGTAAATCAAAAAGTTCAACAAAAGTTTCAAAAAAGATTAAATCAAAAATTCCACAAATCTATTAATACATCTTCAATTGAATTATTCTTGGCTCTTAAGTAAAGCAGAAACCCGCGGCTTGGGCAGGTGTAAGAAAGTAAGAAAGGTCGTGGGGGCGGAGCTACCAAGAAATAAATTCAATATAGCTGAAGTCTCACTGTATTTCATTTATTTTGATTGAGGCCCGTAGGGGCAGTGGGGCAGTGGACAGTGGACAGTGGATAGAAGAGAGGTAGGGGACCAAAAGGACCTACGGCGAGGGCGAAGGCCTTGGTAAGAAAGGTGACGCCGAAGGCGGCTTAGCTGACCTCGCTGACCTCCTCGTTCCAAGTCGCCCCCGCAGGGGCGTTAAAGTCCGCTACGCGGCCAGGTGGGCTACTCGGCGCTTCGCGCCGACCGGTACTTCGTGGTGTACTTTGTCCTTGTCATCGTCTGTTATTCGTCCCGCCCTCACCCCTCGCGCCCCTCGGGTATCAAAAAGGAAGCTTGATTTTATTTTTTAAGAAAAATTTAATATACCTTGAGGAGGTTTTTTTATGGTGAAAATCCAACCAGATGAAATAAGTAGCATTATTCGTGAACAAATATCAAATTATAATAAACAAGTTCAAATAGCTAATGTTGGTACAGTTTTTCAAGTAGGTGATGGTATTGCTCGAATATATGGTTTAGATAAGGTTATGGCAGGGGAATTACTTGAATTTGCTGATGGAACAGTAGGAATTGCTTTAAATTTAGAATCAAAAAATGTTGGAGCTGTTCTAATGGGTCAGGGTCAAATGCTTCAAGAAGGAAGTATTGTCCGTGCTACTGGTCGAATTGCTCAAATTCCTGTTGGAGACCAGTTTTTAGGGCGAATTGTTAATCCTTTAGCACGTCCAATTGATGGACAAGGTCCTTTACAAGAGGGTCAACAAACTCGTCTTCTCGAATCACCCGCACCTGGTATTATTGCACGACAATCTGTTTTTGAACCATTACAAACAGGACTTGTAGCTATCGATTCTATGATTCCTATAGGTCGAGGGCAACGAGAATTAATTATTGGTGATAGACAAACAGGAAAAACATCAATCGCTGTTGATACTATTTTGAATCAAAAAGGTAAATCTGTTTATTGTATTTATGTAGCTATTGGACAAAAAGCTTCCTCTATTGCTCAAGTTGTTTCGACTTTAAAAAAACAAGGGGCTATGGAATATACTATTATTGTTGCTGCACCAGCAGATTCTCCAGCTACTTTACAATATTTAGCTCCTTATACTGGTGCTACTTTGGCAGAATATTTCATGTATAAAGGAGGTCATACTCTTGTGATTTATGATGATTTATCTAAACAGGCTCAAGCTTATAGAGAAATGTCTTTACTTTTAAGACGACCACCCGGTCGTGAAGCTTTTCCTGGGGATGTTTTTTATCTTCATTCAAGACTTTTAGAACGGGCGGCAAAACTGAATAAACAAATGGGTGGAGGGAGTATGACAGCTCTTCCTATTGTTGAAACACAAGAAGGAGATGTATCTGCTTATATTCCAACAAATGTAATTTCTATTACTGATGGACAGATTTTTTTATCAGCCGATATTTTTAATAGTGGAATTCGTCCAGCTATTAATGTTGGTATTTCTGTTTCTCGTGTAGGATCTGCTGCTCAACCAAAAGCTATGAAAAAAGTGGCTGGTCAATTAAAATTAGAATTAGCTCAATTTGCTGAACTTGAAGCTTTTTCACAATTTTCTTCAGATTTAGATCAAACAACACAAAATCAATTAGCTCGGGGACAACGTTTACGTGAATTATTGAAACAATCTCAAGCATCTCCTCTATCCCTTGGGGATCAAGTAGCTACTATTGTTGCTGGGACTCAAGGATATATTGATTCAATTGATGTGGATCAAGTTGGCGCTTATTTAGTTGGTTTAAGAAAATTTTTAGTTAATACTGAATATTCAAAAACTATTGAAGAAACTCAAATTTATGATGAAGCTGTTGAAAAATCTTTAAAAGAATGTTTAGAAAATTTTTCTTTACAATTTTCGGCATCTTTGAATGGCACAGGGTTAATCTAGGCATTGCCTAGATTAACCCTGTGAACTTATTATATTAGGCCTTATAGGTCCCTTGGGGTGGTTGGATGAAAGTCTACTTAACTCAAAACCAACAAAGGATAAAAGTATCTAACCCCGCCCCCATAGGTTAAATTCATCGAAATTAACAAAGATACCGCAGTATTGGTACGGTTCTACTCCAAGGGATTGGATTAGAATCCACTTTCCAAACAGTTTCTCAAAAATTTAATCGCCCAAAATTGTTTTGTATCTGTTGTAAACTTTCAACAGATTTCCATTTATTTTGTATAATATCAGCTACAGAGTCAGATATATGATTCATTTTCTCTATTTCAGAAAAAATAGGTATTTCTAATTCTTTCCAACGCTCGCCTATATTCGTTAAAGTTGTATCGACAAACACTTTATTATTTATTTGCATTTGAGTGATTTCATGTGATAGGGCGAATAGTAAATAATAAGCAGTGAGTCCAATATTATTATTATTAACTCTTAATACTGTTATTTCACTCGTTAATAAAACTTCTTTATCAAAAGGCGAGAGGATAGCGACTGAACCAATTCGATAACTTCCACGTCTCACAAATAAAATATCTTTTTCTTGTAAATCGACACCATTAACACCTTTGGTAGATTTATAAATATTATAAGGGATCCTTGATGTTGGATTTTTGTAAATATCCCAATTTCCAATATCTGCAACCCTTATATAAGGAACCGTACCCCGTCCTTTATATCTACTTGGAGGAGATCCGTGTCCTTTATAGGAAACTAAAATATTTTTTTCTAATAATTCTCCTAAAGGCATCAGAGACATATTCATCGCCTTCGCTTTAATTTTGGCTTCTTCTATTTTGAGATTCCAATAATATCTTGGTATATAATAATTTTTAATAATTGAATTTGATGAAACATAAAATAAATATTTATGACTTTTACTGGCAATTGTATTTCCTTCCGCCAAAGAGTTTTTTAAAGCCAATTCTTTTCTTATTAATAAAGTGTCATCCCAAATTTCTGTAGTAAAAGTTCCTTTGTTGTTATTAAATCTATAAATCAAATCCCCTTTATGATCCTGTCCAACTTGTTCTACGACTCCCATCATAATATTTTTTTGTTGACGTTGGTTTTTTTGTACAATAACCAAACAAGTTTTAACACCACAAAACGGACGAAATGTATTTTGAGGTAAATCGATGATTGTTTGTATATTATTTTTTTCGGTGAGATATTGTAAAACATATTTTTTAGATGGAGCATGTAAGTAACTTTCTGGTAATATGATAGCCATTTTTCCACCAGTTTTTAGCATCTGTAGACATCTTTCTATAAAAAGTTCTTGTGGAGGTGTTTTTTGGGCAATTGTTTGTGTTTTATAAAACTTGCTGTCCCCGGGGTTTTGTTTCCACTTATAGCCCAACTGAAATTCTTTGAGTTTTGCTTCGCCTGTAACAGAGATTTTGCTACCAAAAGGAGGATTTGTCATTAAAAGATCAAATTCACCTAATTGAATTTGAGAATAAGTTTGTGACGCCCAATTTTGAGGATTTTCTAAACCATCTTCACAAAATATACCTGTTTTGCCATCACCCATTAAATTCATATAAGCCTTTGCGACTTTAACTAAAAAGAAATCTTTGTCAATACCTTTGAAATTAGAAGTTGCTATTTCAAATTTTTTTTTTTCAATTTGTATATCGGACCAACCTAATTCAAAGTATTGACTTGACATCTTATTCCAAACAAATTTTAAGGATTCGAGTAAAAATCCACCACTACCACAAGCAGGATCTAAAATTTTATCATTTTCATTTGGATTTAATATTTCAACAATCATTTTAACTACATTTCTTGGTGTAAAGAATTGGCCTTGACTTCCTTTTAAGGTATGTCCAATGAATGTTTCAAAGGCATCCGTTATAACATCTCTATTACTATTCATCAAAGAATAGTTTTGAAGTTCACCAACCACATATACAATGGAATTCCTATCCATAATTATTTCATCGTTCTCTGTAAAAACATCTTTTTGAGTTTGTTTAACTTTTTGGAAAAGTGCCATAATCCGATTTTCAACTTCTTTTGGTGATTCATTAACCCCTACCCTGAACTTTATAGGATTGTCAGGATGAGTAAATCTTTCGTCATAAAGTTTACAAAATATTAAATTGATCATTTGTTGAGCTAACATTTCATCACGGGTGACACCAACAGTATTGCCTGCAAGGTGATTTCTAATAGATTTAAAAATAATTTGAATATTAGAGGTTGGCTTTAAATCTTTTCTTTTAAATCGTCCGATATCTTCGATTTCTTGATCCACTTTTGGAATATTGGGTATCTCATCAAAATATATTTGGCCATTTTTTTCGATTTTTCTAAGAAAAACTTTTTCAGAACCATTAAACCAAACACCAAGCTTGGATTTCGACAATTTTAAATAATCTTCTAATTGGCTTTTACCATCCCGCCTATTTTTTTTTTTACACTCAACTATAATATAAAGGTCATCTTCTTTTTTTTGAATAGTACGAAAAACAGCTATGTCAACAGGATATTGACCTTTATTATCAGAAGGTCTACTTTTTACTCTAAATTGTGGATGTGTAATAATTTGTTCTTTTGAATAACCATAATCTTCAACTAATTGTTTCGAAAAAACTTGCACTGCTTCTCGTTCTTCGGGTGTTGCTGATACTTCGATTCCTGAAATAAAATCTATTAATTTATTATTCATTGTAAGATACTTTTATTAAATTTAATAAACTTTGCTTTTTTTTATACGAGAAATGTTTGAATGAACTTTTAATGATATAAAGACAGTTTTCCACTTTTATAAAAAAATTTTCTAAAGTATTTTCATTTGCCCTAGGTAAACTAAATATTAATAACCAATCAATAATTTGTCAAAAACAAGTAAAAATAAAAAAAGAATAAATAAGTACCCCCCAGCCACCACAAAAGAAATGACCAAGAGAAAAGAAGGATCTAAAGAGTTGTTTTTTATCTTCAGATTCAAATTTCATTTTGAGCTATTTGATTGTGCTTGACGAAGTATACCTGACTGACCATTATTCCGTGTATTGCTTACTTATCCCTATGAGGAGCTTGCTGAATAACAGCAAGCTGACCTTCTAATTTAATTCCATAAACCATTAGATGCGAACTCTTCAAAAAACACGAGGTACGAAGTTCCTGCTCGGCGCGAAGCGCCGAGCTAGGTCGTTCCCCCTCGTTTCCCCTCGGCGCTTCGCGCCGAAGTGGCCCGAAGGGCCTCCTAGGTAGGTCGTTCCACCTGGGTCGCTCTACCTACGGGCACTTGGCGAAGCACATCTGGGATATGTGGGGTATCATCATCATCCCCTAGGCTTATAGGCTTAATGCCCGTTTCGCTTAATCTATCATCTCCTATATTAAGTGTTTAAAATCCTATCTGTTTGTTTATTGTATTCAAGTGTCTGGATTAAAAGTTATTATTTGCCCATGTCATAAATTCTACTATATTCATTATTTGTATATTTTTCATATTTGAATTTTGGTATTTTCTTGTTCTAGCTGATTCTTTAATCCACTTTAATGCACCCTCTTTATATCCACCACCATCAATAATAATAATTATATGGTTTTCTAACATTGATTCAACACAATTTAAATATAAATAAGGCAACTTTTCATCAACACTTCCTGGTGACTGTTGCCATTTACATTCTATTCTAATTTCGAGATTGTATTTTTTACTTTTGAGTAGAAATTCTGTATAGGCCTTATGGCCATATATGCTTTCAAATGGAACATTTTTTAAAATAAGTTCTCCTCCATATTTATTTTTATTTTTCTCCCAAAAGCTATATTTAACAACTTCGAATCCTTTTGCTTTGAATGTGGATACTACGTTTTGTTCTAAAACAGTACCTGAACTATTTGCTATATTACCTTGAGGTCTATCAATAAAATTTTATTAATAGTTTATTATTATAACCTCTTTTACTTTACCTCTCCCATTACCTTTAGAGTTTATATTTCTATTTGCTTCTGCTTCATGTATTGTATATCCATCTACATCATACAATTCATATATAAAATCAGCAGAAGAGTTAGAAAGCATAAAATATGCTCCTTTGTTATGTATATAATCACATAAGTCTCTAAGTCTAAACTGCATATCTTCATCAAAGCCTTTATGTGTATATCCTGTAAAGCTTGATGTAGCTGTTAAAGGAACATAAGGAGGGTCAAAATAAACGAAGTCATCTTTTTGTATTTTGTGTTTTATAATATCAAAATCACCATTAGAAATCTCTGTATTTTTTAATAAATCACTACAAGCTTTTATATTTTCAGGGTCACAATAGTTTGGATTTTTATATCTTCCAAAAGGTACATTATATTGACCTTTTGAGTTTACTCTGTATAATCCATTAAATCCAGTTTTATTTAAAAAAACAAACCTACTAGCTCTTTCTATATTTGTAAGTTTTTTAAACTGGTTTACATCTCTATCTAAAGCTCTTACTTCATAATAATAATCTGCTTCATTCTTATGTTTACTTATATCATTAATAAGTTCACTAGAGCAATCTCTAACTACTGTATATAAATTTGTTAATTCTTGATTATAATCATTAATAAATGCATTTTTAGGTTTTAATTCAAAAAATAAAGCACCGCCACCTATAAAAGGCTCAAAATATCTATTATATTTTTTTAGCATTCTTTTTATTAATTCATTAATAAGTTGTCTTTTACCACCTACCCATTTTATTATTGGCTTACACATACCAAATCCTTTATTTTTTTACCCCAAGTGCTTTTTTACATTTAAGGAAAAACACTGCATTAAAACCACCTCTAGTCATTTAATAATAAAATGAGAGTTCAGTTAAATTTTCCCCATAAGGTTTTAATCATTCAACTAAAACTTTCATGCATCTTTGTGTGAAGCTCAGATTTTATCAAATTCTTTGGTAAATGTTCAAAATTTACCAAAATAGCCACCTTAAACTAATAAATATAATTGTATGGAAAATTATATTTATTAGATTATATAAATAATCGGATTAAATTATAAATAAACACTTCCCCCATAGTAAGTTGACACGTAATTAGCTGGCTTTCTTGCCCCTTCGGGAAAAGTAAAAAAATACTCCGTCCTATTATGGTTCTGGAGGCAAAAATCCCACAAGCCATATAGGAGGGGGCTACTAGGTAGTCCGCTGTGGGGCCTCCTACCCATAAGTTGGGGTGAAGGTGAAGGTGAAGGGCGGAGCCCACCTTCACCTTCACCTTCACCACCCACCGAGGTGGTTTCCCCCTATCCTCCTAGGCTTATGGTGGGCCGGTGCTCTTATGTTTTATTTATACTTAATGAAACTTGTAAAAATTTTGCTAATTTTGAAGCTTGTTTTTCTATTTGTTCAAAAGTCAATGGTTCTCCTATATTAGTTAAAGGTATTTCTTTTTGACCCTTAACCTGTAAAAAAATTCGAGATTGATTTCCAAAAGCACTGGCTTGTTGGAATTGAACTCGAATTCCTATAATATCATCCCAAGAATAATAAAAGTTTACACGCCTTTCTTCTCCTGGAAAACCCCACCGAAAAATTCGAACATAACCATCACGTTTATTAAATTCATTGAAACCACTTCCTAAACTCCAAAAAAGTGTTAAACTTAAATACAAACTTAAAAAAAAACCTAATAATCCATAAAAAATCATTACTAAACCCTGAGGAAAAAATTGTATATTTTGTGCAACTGTCCAGGGTCCCAGTTCTTTCTCATTGATATAATTAAAATAAGAACAAAATCCAATAAATAAAAATCCCATTGAACCAGAAAAAATAATAAAGGTCCATACAAAATTACTTAAACAACGAGCACCAGAAATAGGATAACGTCGAATTTTATTTTTTTGTTTTTCAATCATAAGTGAAGCAATAATGTGACCAAAGGGACTTAACAACCCAGAAGGTGAGCAAATAACTCAGTGGAAAGAGTTTATGTTTCCGAAACATAAAGTCGTGGGTTCAAATCCCACTTTGCTCTTAAGTTAAAATTTCTTGGAAAGCTTCACGAACTTTTTCTCCAGAATCTATTGTTTCTAGAGGGTCTTTACGCAATCGATGACGCAAACAGAGAGGACCTACACGAAGAATATCTTTTGATATTACTTGAGTACGTGATTCAAAGGCAGCTAAAGCTTTTGCTGCTCTATTTGTAACAATATCACCACGTAATCCATCTATATTTAATTTTCCACAAACTTGAGAAATTTGTATTCGCAATTTTTGATCTATTTTAACTGTATGCAAACTTTCCCGGGCAGCTAATAATAAATCAGCTAATTCCTTTTGTTGATTTTCATATTTTTGACGAAAGAACAGGGGAGCTTGGTCAAAAGCAGCCCTTTGTTCTACGATCTTTACACGTAGTTGAGCATCTTGAACAGTTCCTATTTGAGCATGAAGACCAAAACGATCTAATAATTGAGGTCGAAGTTCTCCTTCTTCTGGATTTCCTGAACCTATTAAAATAAAACGAGATGGATGACTTAAAGAAATTCCTTCTCTTTCCACTGTATTCCATCCAGAAGCTGCTGCATCTAATAATACATCTACAAGATGGTCATCCAGTAAATTAACTTCATCTACGTATAAAATCCCTCTATTTGCTTGAGCAAGAAGACCGGGCTCGAAAGCTTTTATTCCTTCTGTTAGAGCTTTTTCTAAATCAATTGTTCCACAAACTCGATCTTCCGTTGCTCCCAAAGGAAGATCGACCATAGAGATCTTCTTTTTTTTTATAATTAATTGTTCATTTTTTTGAACTTTTTCACGAACAAAATCGCTCATACATTCTGGATCATTGGGATCTGAATTAAAAGGATCATCTCCAACTACTGAGATGTCTGGAAGTAAATCCACTAATGCTCGAACTGCTGTTGACTTTCCAGTACCTCTATCCCCCATGATCATCACACCACCAATTTTTGGATCTATTACATTAAGTATTAATGAAAATTTCATTTCTTCCTGACCCACAATTGCAGTGAAAGGAAAAATAGGCCGTTCATCTAGAGTCGATGACATGGACGTCCCTGTCCCCTGGAGTTGGGGTATACCTCCATGGGGGTCCCTCTTGTGTCGTGCTAGACTAGGTGTTGTAAGAAGTCCCTTCGGGCAAGGGCGGAGCCCACCTTGTCCTTTTCTTAAAACATCTAAAGGGGTTTGGTTGTCTCTCTGTTGCATTTGATAATGCTTCCCTTGGTTTTTTGAGGTTCCTTTATTCCTAAAATTTTTTATATCCATTTTTTTTTATATAAATACTACATAATTTAATTAAGCTGACTAATTGGCTTCAATTATAATATTACCATCAGAAAAAAAAAAAATCAAATCTCTTGTTTCAAAAAAGCTAAATAAAAGTTTCCCAAGTTATTGGGTTCTCACCTTTTTAAGATCTCGAATATATTGAAAATATTTAATCATTGAAGCTTCCCCTACATAATAGGCTTAGGTTAGGTGTACTTCGTCAATAATTTTTCTCGGGGCTTATTTCATTCTTTTTTTTGTTATATGAAAAAAGTACCAAGGATCTATCTTAATAAAGGATTTATACATAATATTAAATTATTGAAGTAGAGACCTTAGAGAAATAAGGCCTCTTTACCAGGAATAGTCTATAAAGTTTTTTGGTTATTTTTATAGGTTACACCCCATGGCGGTGACAAATTAAAATTTTAAGATAATTGGAACAAAATCTAACTGATCACAAATAAAATAATTAAAAAAATATCTTGACCCTTATGCACTTTTCAGTGATTTATATAATATAATATAACAAACAGCCCTCAAGTAGGCTAGCCAACCAGGAAGGATACCCACAGCCCTTGCCTAAGAAAAGGATACAACCGGCTGGTGACATATGGGGGGCTGAGAGAGGAAGAAAGGCGTTTACTTCGACCCTAAGGCGTCATCTCACCCCCTAGGGGAGTGATCGGGGTCACCCTGGTATATCCCTCGGGTCGGAGCACAGGACGGAGTACCAGCTCAGCAAGGTGGGGGGGTGTCCCTCCTTCGCTTATTTGGGCAAGGCTAGGTCCCTTGGGGGAGGTTTAAAAAATAAAAAAAAAATATATATTATGGTTACGAAATTTCCAAAATTTAGCCAAGGTTTAAGTCAAGATCCAACAACGCGACGTCTTTGGTTTGGTATTGCAACAGCCCATGACTTTGAAAGTCATGATGGTATGACAGAAGAGACACTTTATCAAAAAATTTTTGCCTCACATTTTGGTCAATTAGGAATTATTTTTTTATGGACTTCTGGAAATCTTTTTCATGTAGCTTGGCAGGGAAATTTTGAACAATGGGGAGCAGATCCTCTTCATATTCGTCCTATTGCTCATGGGATTTGGGATCCTCATTTTGGACAACCAGCAGTGGAAGCTTTCACTCGTGGAGGTGCCACAGGACCTGTGAATATTGCTACATCTGGTGTTTATCAATGGTGGTACACAATTGGTTGTCGATCAAATCAAGATCTTTATCAAGGAGCTATTTTTCTTTTAGTATTATCAGGATTCTTTTTATTTGCGGGATGGCTGCATCTTCAACCGAAATTTACACCAGGACTTTCTTGGTTTAAAAATGCTGAATCAAGACTAAATCATCATTTAGCAGGACTTTTTGGTGTAAGTTCACTTGCTTGGACTGGCCATTTAGTTCATGTAGCTATTCCAGCATCTCGTGGACAAACAGTGAGATGGTCTAATTTTTTAAGAACCTTACCTCATCCAGCAGGACTCAAACCTTTTTTCACTGGTGATTGGAATGTTTATGCTCAAAATCCAGATACACCTGATCATATTTTTAATTCATCTCAGGGAGCTGGAGATGCTATTTTAACTTTTTTAGGTGGTTTTCATCCTCAAACTCAGAGTTTGTGGCTTACTGATATTGCTCATCATCATTTAGCTATTGCTGTAATTTTTATTATTGCTGGACATATGTACCGAACAAATTTTGGTATTGGACACAATATGAAGGAGATTTTAGAAGCTCATCGTCCGCCTAGCGGTAATTTAGGTAAAGGCCATAGTGGTTTATTTGATACAGTAAATAATTCACTTCATTTTCAATTAGGTTTAGCTCTTGGGTCTGTTGGAACTATTTGTTCTTTAGTTGCTCAACATATGTATTCTTTACCTCCTTATGTATTTTTAGCACAAGATTTTACAACTCAAGCCGCATTGTATACTCATCATCAATATATTGCTGGTTTTATTATGTGTGGGGCTTTTGCTCATGGAGCCATTTTCTTTATAAGAGATTATGATGCTGAATTAAATAAAGGAAATGTACTTGCACGAATTCTTGATCATAAAGAAGCTATTATATCTCATTTAAGTTGGGCAAGTCTTTTTTTAGGTTTTCATACATTAGGTATCTATGTTCATAATGATGTAATGTTAGCTTTTGGAACACCTGAAAAACAAATTTTAATTGAACCATTATTTGCACAATGGATTCAAGGTGCTCACGGTCAAAATATTTATGGTTTTAATGTTTTATTATCTAATGATCAAAATCCAGCTGCTCTTGCTGGTCAAACGCTTTGGTTACCTGGGTGGCTTTCTGCTATTAATAATCCAACCAATTCATTATTTTTAATTATAGGCCCAGGAGATTTCCTTGTTCATCACGCTATTGCTTTAGGACTTCATGTTACTACACTTATTTTAGTTAAAGGTGCTTTAGATGGCAGAGGCTCTAAATTAATGCCAGATAAAAAAGATTTTGGGTATAGTTTTCCTTGTGACGGCCCTGGACGAGGTGGAACTTGTGATATCTCTGCTTGGGATGCTTTTTATTTATCTGTTTTTTGGATGTTAAATACTATTGGATGGGTGACTTTCTATTGGCATTGGAAACATCTCGGTATTTGGCAAGGTAATGTTAATCAATTTAATGAATCTTCCACTTATTTAATGGGATGGCTTCGTGATTATTTATGGCTTAATTCATCACAACTGATTAATGGTTATAATCCTTTTGGTATGAATAGTTTATCTGTCTGGGCTTGGATGTTTCTTTTTGGACATTTAGTTTATGCCACTGGTTTTATGTTTTTAATTTCTTGGCGAGGTTATTGGCAAGAATTGATTGAAACTTTAGCCTGGGCTCACGAACGAACACCTTTAGCTAGTCTAATACATTGGAGAGATAAGCCAGTAGCTTTATCTATTGTTCAGGCACGTTTAGTTGGACTTGTACATTTTACTGTTGGTTATATTCTTACTTATGCAGCTTTCCTTATAGCTTCTACATCAAGTAAGTTTGGATAAAATCACGCCTTATTCCTTATTCAGAATGACGGAACAGCAGAGCTGAGGAAGGAAGAAGTCCGCTCCGCGGCCAGCTCGCCCCGCAGGGGCGAGCAGGAGCGACCCAGGTGGCCGCGGAGCGGACTTCTTAGCTGACCTACTTACCTGAACAGCTTTGCTGACCTCCAAGGGTACTCCGTCCTCAGCTTTGCTGTTCTCCTTAGCTGACCTCGCCTTTTCCCTGAAGAGGGATATATAGAACGAAGTAGCCCTTCAGGCTGCCACGCCAGGCTGGCTTACTGCTAAGGGGCTACTTCGTTAACTTAATGCGTAGGACACCCCGCAGGTAGCTGAAGGTGTCTAGGTACGGAGGTAAGGAAGGAGGTCAGCTAAGCCGCCTTCGGAAGGTGAAGGGCGGAGCCCACCTTCACCTGAAACGGGGGGGGCAGGGTGACCAAAGACAATTTAATTATTATTTTATTTAATATGAATTTTTTATTTCAATTTGCTGTTTTTACTTTCATTGGGTTTTCTTTTTTATTACTTATTGGTGTTCCTGTGGTTTTTGCTTCTCCTGGAGGGTGGACTGAAGCAAAACTAAAAACTCCTCTTTTCTCTGGTTTAGGAGTGTGGTTTCTACTTGTTTTTTTTATTGGTATTTTCAATTCTTTTGTAGTTTAAAAGTTTTGAGTTCTCTGGAAGTCAAGTTTAAACTTCTATAAAATGCTATTAGTTATTTAGAATTATTATAAATATAACCTCCCTTCTTTTATTTAGCAGGCCTTTCCTTTTCCTTTGAAGGGCCACGCAGCTAGTTAAACATGGAGTACTTTTTTCTGGCGCGGAAAAGCTAAAGGGCCTTTGGGACTACGTTTTGCTTAAGCGACCTTACGCCCGAATCCTATCCACCTCCCGTTAAAGCGTTTCAAAAGGATCGGGGCTCAAGCAAACGCAGTGGGTTTGCTTAAAACCGCCTCCTTCTTTATATACGCTTGCTTGTAGGCCTTCTCTGGTAGGCCTTATTATTATAAACCTTTTGGACTATGTAACATTTGACTTTTGTCGAGTATCTATGACTATATCACACTTATGGTCAAAACAGTTTGGCTATAATTATTCAACGGTTCCTGAATCAGATTTAATAGCTTTTTCAGGTGGCCAAGATTCTACAAATTTGATTATTTTATGGACGAATCTTAATTCTTATAGACGCAATTCATGTGTTTGGTGTAATCATTTATGGAAAAAAGAAGATTTTTATTTGTTTCGACATTCATTTCAAATCAGTTTCCTTCTTTATAAACCTTTTCTTTGTACTATTTTTTTTTCAAAAATTTTAGGAGAACAGAAAGCTCGAAAAAATCGTTATAATTCTTTTTTAAGAATTTGTAATTATTCTTATTTTAATTTCTTACTTACAGGTCATACTCAAAATGATCAAATAGAAACTTTTTTTATTAATTTATTTCGTGGCTCTGGAAAATTTGGTTTACAAATTTTACGAGATTCTCAAATTTTTTTGGAATCTCAATTTTTACAAAACTTCCCTACAGATGAAAGTTGAATTTTTTATGAATCGACAGAGACATTGTATTTTCAGACTCTATTTTCACTCTAAAAGAAAAAACAAGGCTATAAAACTTTCTCGTCCATTACTTCATATATCTCGGTTTGAATTTGCTAAATTTTGTGAATTTTGGAATTTGCCGATTCTACCAGATTGGACAAATATTCAATTTTATTACAAACGTAATCGTTTACGTTTACAGTTTTTACCTTATATTCAATTTTTTTTTAATACCAACTTATTTAAAAAAATTCTTCAAATTCAAAAAATTATCGCTATCGAAAACAAATATTTCCATATTTTAATAAAAAAATTATTTCCTTGGGGACTGCAGTGTTTTTTTTATTTTCCAAAAATACTACAATATAGGATAGTTCACAATTTTTTAATTTTATTTAAAAGAAAAATATCATTTAATGAAATATATATGATTCTTTGTAAGATGAAAAAATAATGTGTAATTAAAAAATGAATAAAAATTCATAAATCCTTTTTTTTTAAACACTTGTCGCTGAAAGCGTTTGCCTCGCTGAAAGCGTTTGCCTCGCTGAAAGCGTTTGCCTCGCTGAAAGCGTTTGCCTCGCTGAAAGCGTTTAGGTTGGCTTCGCCCTCTAGCGCCGAAGGTGCGGAGTTGAGCTTCGCCCTCTAGCGCCGAAGGTGCGGAGTTGAGGAAGATACGGAGTTCCGCTAGGAGCTACGCAGCTCGGCGCGAAGCGCCGAGGCTTCGCCCGCTAGCGTCACCAGTTAAATAAATTTTATTTTTTTGATTAGGTGGACACACCCCCGCAGGGGGGGTGTGACAATAAATTAATAGAGAACTGTACCTATATATGGATTTCTTGACAAAGCTCTTTAAAAGCCATTGATTTTTGTCTTTTTCCTCTTTTGTTAAGAGGGTGAAAAGGGGAATTTCATAAATATTTAACCATATTTTTTGTAAAAAGATATTAAGGTGACCTTATATTAGATTGGTTTTTTTGGTCACTTAGGTCTATATTAAAAAAAATAAAACCTAGAGCCTGGTCTAAATAATCATAAAAAACAAGAAAAATTAGAATTTGATGAACATTCCAAGAAAATTCTTTTAATTCATATAATTTATATCTCTTAAGAAGTTAATCCCATTCGGGTAAATTACAATAAGATACTCCAATTCTTTAAAGAATTCTTCCCTTTATAGTAGTTCTAGTATTGTATTTTGGTTGAGTCGCTTTCTTCCTTCAGAGAACTTAATACTAAATTAAAAAAAATTTGTAAATTGATAATTAATAAGGTAGATCATAAAATTTAAAAGAATTTGTTATTGAATCAAAATATACCTTCAGTCTATCAAGGTTAAATTTTTTGTAAAAATGCAAGAAAACCTTGGGAGTACTCTGGGTTTGAAATTAAAAAATTTTATGACTTTAATTGTACAAAATTCAGTAATTACCAAAGAAAGAACTTGGTTTGATGATGTAGATGATTGGGTTCGTCAAGATCGATTCGTTTTTGTTGGCTGGTCAGGACTTTTACTTTTTCCTACAGCATATTTAGCCTTAGGTGGATGGTTAACAGGAACAACTTTTGTTAGTTCGTGGTATTCTCACGGTTTAGCAACTTCTTATCTAGAAGGTTGTAACTTTTTGACAGCGGCTGTTTCTACTCCTGCTAATAGTTTAGGTCATTCATTATTATTATTGTGGGGACCTGAAGCTCAAGGAGATTTTACTCGATGGTATCAATTAGGTGGATTATGGCCATTTGTAGCTCTTCATGGCTCTTTTTCTTTAATTGGTTTTATGCTTCGTCAATTTGAAATTGCTGGAAGTTTAAAAATTCGCCCTTATAATGCAATTGCTTTTTCAGCACCTATTGCGGTTTTTGTGAGTGTTTTTTTAATTTACCCTTTAGGGCAATCTGGTTGGTTTTTTGCTCCAAGTTTTGGAGTTGCAGCTATTTTTCGTTTTATTTTATTCTTTCAAGGTTTTCATAATTGGACTTTAAATCCATTTCATATGATGGGTGTTGCTGGTGTTCTTGGGGCTGCTTTATTATGTGCTATTCATGGAGCAACTGTTGAAAACACATTATTTGAAGATGGTGATGGAGCAAATACTTTCCGTGCATTTAATCCAACACAATCAGAGGAGACTTATTCGATGGTTAGTTTGTAGCCACTTCTACACGTAAGTGTAGTTGAAAATCTTGCTTAAACGGGAGATCTCTAAGTTTAACAAAAATTTAAATAAGACAATCCCGTACTAAATTGATCGACTTTTTATTATTAAAGAAAACTTATGACTTTAAATTATAAAAAAAGATCGATCCAATCATAAATGTCTAACGACTATCCTTCCGTAATACGGGGGAGTAAGAAACAAGGCTTAAAACAAGACATTGTTTTAAAATGAAATGGTTTCTGAAAAAGCAAGTATCTTAAAAAGATAAAGATATAGTCTGATCTTACAAGAAATTGTAAGCTGTGGATTGCTTAAAAGCTGGCTATGCCCGTAGGGCTGGGAGTTTACAAGGTGAAGGTGGCCGCGGAGCGGACTTCCTTCACCTCCTTGCGGCTTAGCTTACCTTCGAAGGTTTGACCCCATTCCCTTCCGCTACGGTGCTTGCTTTAGCTCCGCTACGCTAATTAGCAATTCCCGGAAAAGAACTGCCTATTCTTTTTGAACATTATTGTACAGCGAATCGTTTTTGGTCTCAGATTTTTGGTGTTGCTTTTTCTAATAAAAGATGGCTTCACTTCTTTATGTTATTTGTACCCGTTACTGGTTTATGGATGAGTGCTATTGGTGTTCTTGGTTTAGCTTTAAATTTAAGAGCTTATGACTTCGTTAGCCAAGAAATTCGTGCTGCTGAAGATCCAGAATTTGAAACTTTTTATACTAAAAATATTCTTTTAAACGAAGGTATTCGCGCATGGATGGCTGCTCAAGATCAGCCTCATGAAAAACTCATATTCCCTGAGGAAGTCTTACCACGTGGAAACGCTTTATAATTCAAGTTTTGTTATTGGTGGGCGAGATCAAGAATCTACTGGTTTCGCTTGGTGGGCTGGTAATGCTCGTTTAATTAATTTATCTGGAAAATTATTAGGTGCTCACGTTGCTCATGCTGGTTTAATTGTTTTTTGGGCTGGGGCTATGAATCTTTTTGAGGTTTCTCATTTTGTTCCTGAGAAACCTATGTATGAACAGGGATTTATTCTTTTACCTCATTTAGCTACTTTAGGTTATGGTGTTGGGCCTGGCGGTGAAATTATTGATACTTTTCCTTATTTTGTTTGCGGAGTTTTACATTTAATTTCATCTGCTGTTTTAGGTTTTGGGGGTGTTTATCACTCTTTAATAGGACCTGATACCCTTGAAGAATCTTTTCCTTTTTTTGGATATGTTTGGAAAGATAAAAATAAGATGACCACTATTTTAGGTATTCATCTTATTATATTAGGATTAGGGGCTTGGCTTCTTGTTTTAAAAGCTCTATATTTTGGTGGTGTTTATGACACTTGGGCTCCTGGTGGGGGTGATGTCCGGATTATCACAAATCCTACTGTTTCTCCTCTAGTTATTTTAGGATATATTTTTAAATCTCCTTTTGGTGGAGATGGGTGGATTGTGAGTGTAGATAATATGGAAGATATTATTGGTGGACATATCTGGATTGGTACTTTAGAAATTTTTGGAGGAATTTGGCATATTTTTACTAAACCTTGGCCTTGGGCTCGAAGAGCATTTGTTTGGTCTGGTGAAGCTTATTTATCTTATAGTTTAGGTGCTATTTCTATTATGGGATTAACTGCTTGTTGTATGGCTTGGTTTAATAATACTGCTTATCCTAGTGAATTTTATGGGCCTACTGGCGCAGAAGCATCTCAAGCACAAGCTATGACTTTTCTTGTTAGGGACCAACGTTTAGGCGCTAATGTAGCTTCTGCTCAAGGGCCTACTGGGTTAGGGAAATATCTTATGCGATCTCCTTCTGGAGAAATTATTTTCGGAGGCGAAACAATGCGCTTTTGGCTGCGAGCTGAATAGATTTGTTGACGGTGCTGGACGAATCCAGTGGAGTTACTATAATTACTTCTAATATCGCCTCCTTACTTAGAGGTCGAAAGGCCCCTGGGGACTGTAGCATGGAGGAAAAGCGACTTATAATGCTGAACCCTATAGGTATTATGGTTGCAAGATAAGATCGGCTATGGGAAGAGCTTGATTGCCCGAGCCTTTTTTTTAGGTGGACTAGACTGGTGGGGTTTCGCTTACCTTGTTAGGATTTGAGGTTATTGCCTAATATGTGCTGCTTATGGTTCATCCCGAAAGTTCCAGAAATATAGTCTGCGCACACCGCCCCTGAATGGGGAAAAGTCGAACGGTTGCCCTAAGGTCGAGTTTTCGTCGCATTTATTAAAACAGCTGTACTGCCTACAGAGGGTGACCTCCAGAGCGGAAATTTCAGCTTGTTCGGCTGATTGGAAAGCTCATTTGGCAGGAGAGCCCCCAAATCTTCGGAGGTGGGGGGCAGGTAAATTTTATTTTTATACTATATATTCTTTATCGTATGATATCAACAGGAAATAAACGTTTAAAAATCATTTGTAAAAGGAATTTGGATGACCGTCGTTTTGTTAATTACAGGCTTTATCCGTTATTTTATTGTGAGGATTTGTGGGTCTCCGCGTATGAAAATTTGAAGAGTAATAAAGGGTCATTAACCCCTGGAGTAGGCAAACAGTCCTTAGATGGATTTTCATTGGAAAAGATTAGGAATTTGATTCAATTGTTCAGGGAGGAAAAATGGAATCCTAAACCCGCTCGTCGGATTATGATTCCCAAACCAGGGAAAAAGGTTATGCGTCCTTTGGGTATACAAGGCCCTGTTGAGAAAGTTGTACAAGAGATAGTACGCAGGATACTTGAAGCCATCTTTGAACCTGTTTTCTTAGATGTGAGTCACGGTTTTCGACCTGGAAAAAGCTGTCACTCAGCTTTTTCCCAAGTAGAGAAGAAATTTCAGGGCATGTACTGGATCATTGAAGGGGATATTACGGGGTGTTATGATAATATCCCTCACTCAATTTTGGTCAACATCCTGCGAAAAAGGATATGTGATGAGAGGTTTATTTCTCTTATTTGGAAATTCCTTAGGGCGGGATACTTATATTCGGGTGAGATAGTTACTCATCCAACCCTTATTGGAATTGGAACCCCCCAGGGTAGTATAGTATCTCCTTTGCTTGCTAATATATACCTTAATGAACTCGACCACTGGGTTTCTGACTTAAAGTCGGATATCTATAAAAGTGATTCTGGTTTAACGTTAACCCGTTCTCGGGAGATGAAAACTTTACGTTCTCGTATTGGAAAAATCGAAAGAGCTTTGAAGAAAGTAATTTCTGAAAATCAACGTCAGGAATTAATTAGGCAATTAAAAGCTTTAAAAAATGAATCCTTGAATACGAATTTCTATGAACATTCTAGTAAGCCTAAAAGAATTCAATACGTTCGTTATGCGGATGACTGGATAATTGGAATATATGGGCCTAAATCTATGGCGAGAGACATTAAAGATCGTTTGTCTAAGTTTCTTTATGAGGAGCTAGGTCTTGAACTCAACCCAGAGAAGACACATATCACTGATGTGCGTCGTAAACTTGTATTATTTCTTGGTTATCATATACACATTCCTAGTAATAGAAAACTTTTGAAAGTCCGGTCCCCCAGTGGTCGTACTTTTTTTAAAAGAACAACGGGTCATCTTGTAAAACTGTTAGTTCCTATGGACAGAGTAATTTTTCGGTTACACCAAAAGGGGTTTTGTACTAGTAATGGCTTTCCAACATCCTATAAACGATGGTCCAGTCAGGATGATGTTGAAATTGTCCGTGCCTTTCGGTCCGTGTTATATGGCTTAGTCAATTATTATTCGGGTACAAGTTATCAGCACTGTCTGGGAAGGATTGATTATATTCTCAGATATTCTTGTGCTAAGACTTTAGCCCATAAACATAACTCTTCCTGTAGTAAGATTTTTAAGGAATTTGGGAAAGAGTTGGTTATTCCTGGTTCTACGGTTGCTCTGAAAAAGGAACAATATACTAATAGTCGCAAACGCTGGTCGGACTCATCCAAAATTCGTGATCCCTTTGGGATTCATTTGGGTCGTTTAACTCGCTCAGGGCTTTATAAACGTTGTATCTTATGTGGAGTTTCTGATTCCATAGAAATGCATCATATAAAGTCATTGAAAGGGTTAAAACCGAAGACTTTCGCTCAGTATCAAGGAGCGGTCCTTCTTAGGAAGCAAATTCCGCTTTGTGCTGAATGTCATAGAGCTGTCCACCGAGGTGACTATGATGGGAAGTCTTTGGAATCCCTTATACAAGAAATCGGTCCTTAGCAATATTTATTTACTGGAAAGCCGTATGCGCTGAAAGGTGCACGTACGGTTTGGGAGGGGAAGGATGATAGCATTGAATAATTGTATTATGTACTTTTATGAAATGAATTGTCTTTCTACGCTCGTGATTTTAGAGGACCTTGGTTAGAACCTTTACGTGGACCTAATGGACTTGATCTCCTTAAATTAAAATTTGATATCCAACCTTGGCAGGAACGTCGAGCTGCTGAATATATGACTCACGCTCCTTTAGGTAGTTTAAATTCTGTTGGAGGGGTTGCCACTGAAATTAATGCAGTGAATTTTGTTAGTCCTAGAACTTGGCTAGCTACATCTCATTTTTGTTTAGGATTCTTCTTTTTCGTTGGTCATTTGTGGCATGCTGGAAGAGCTCGTGCTGCTGCTGCTGGTTTTGAAAAAGGACTTGATCGAGATAATGAATTTACTTTATTCTTAAAACCTTTAGATTAAGCTAGGTTTCTAGGGCCTACGGGCCGGGAGTTTAGGTGCGGTAGCTCCACCTGCGGTAGCTCCACCTGCGGTAGCTCCACCTGCGGTAGCTCCACCTGCGGTAGCTCCACCTGCGGTAGCTCCACCTGCGGTAGCTCCACCTGCGGTAGCTCTCGCCGAAGGCGTCCCCTTTGGCGCTTACCCGCTGCCTTTGGCAAGAGCTTGATTGAACAAATATCAATCTTTAATAAATTTATTTCAATTATTTTTTTAAATATGTCGCATACAGTGAAAATTTATGATACTTGTATTGGATGTACGCAATGTGTTCGAGCTTGCCCTACTGATGTTTTAGAAATGGTTCCTTGGGATGGTTGTAAAGCAAGTCAAATTGCTTCTGCTCCCCGAACAGAAGATTGTGTAGGTTGTAAAAGATGTGAATCTGCTTGTCCTACTGATTTTTTGAGTGTTCGAGTTTATTTGGGATCTGAAACAACTCGTAGTATGGGATTAGCTTATTAAAGCCATATTTCTTTTTTAGACCCCCGTAGGGGGGGTTACCTGAAGGAAGAAAGGAAGATAAAGGTCGTATCCTTCCGCCCTGCCCCGTAGGGCGGAGCACAGGTGGAGCTACGCACCTCGCCGCCAGGCGTCGGACTTTCTGGGCAAAAGGGATTTTTTCTGGTAAGATACGAGACTAGCTTACCAAATTCAATTCTTTATTAGATTTCGTATTAGATTTCGTTCGGTTCGGAATGTAGCGTAGTTTGGTAGCGCGCGTGTTTTGGGAACTCGAGGTCGCAGGTTCGAATCCTGTCATTCCGAGGAAGGACTGTTAAAAAAACTCCGTGGTGGGGGGCCGGCTTCCTTATATTATTTTTGGATAAGCTGGGTATATAAATTGTTGAAGGCCGGCCCCCGTTCATCCAAGGGATATCAACTTTTTGGAAGTAATATAATAGAGCGATACTCTGTCAAAAAAAATTGACTCCTAAACTTTCATTTGTTATGATATTTATAATATAATCCTATAATCTAGAATGAATGATTTAAATAAAATTTTACAAAATGGAATAAAAGCAAAACTGTTATCTATTGATGGTGATAATATAATCTATGAAATCCAAAAAAAAATATATAAATTTTCTGATCCAGAAGAAAAAGTTAGAGCTGTGACTTATATTAATCTAGTTAATAAATATAAATATTCTCCTTATTTAATTGATTTTGAAGTCCCCGTACCTAGAAGAACTCCAGTAGATCGGGCTGATATTGTTGTCTATAGAGATGAAAAAAAAACTATCAATTATTTGGTTGTTGAAAATAAGAAAACAAATATTAGTGATATAGAGTTTTATCAAGCTATTGAACAAGGGTTCGGTAATGCTAATAGCCTTAGAGCAAACTATCTTTTGGTTTCAAATTTATATAATATTAAATGTTACGATGTTCAAAATTTTGCTCCTAATCAGAGAATCGAAATTCCTGATATACCAATTAATTATGGTCTTGTTCCTAATTATAAATATATAAAGAACAAAAATTCTTTAGAGAAAGTCACTTTTGAAACCTTATCTAAAATATTTCAAAAATGTCATGATATTATTTGGTCTGGTGGAAAGTTTGATCCATCTTCTGCTTTTGATGAAATGAGTAAGATATTATTTGCAAAACTTCAAGATGAGAAGAACACTCGAAACAACCAGGAATATAAATTTCAAATAGGTCTATATGAGAATGAGGTTATAGTGTCTCAGCGAATATTGGAACTCTACTACGATGCACAAAAAATTGACCAAACAGTGTTTGACGATGATATTAATGTGACATATTCAAAAATATTTCAAGTCGTTGGATTTTTGCAAAATATTTCTTTAAGTGAAACCGATCTTGATGCGAAAGGACAAGCATTTGAAAAGTTCCTAGGTGTAATTTTCAGAGGAGATTTGGGGCAGTTTTTTACAAGGAGACAAATTGTTGAGTTTGCGGTTAATTTTTTAGATCCAACAGAAAAAGACTATATATTAGACCCTAGTTGCGGCAGTGGTGGATTTTTATTATATAGTCTAAAAAAAGTTATTAAACAAATACAACAAGATTTTTCTGGAAATGACCATTTTATTACAAATAAAATATATGATTTTACTCGGGGAAATCTATATGGTATAGAAATAAATAATAAGATTTCAAGGCTTGCTAAAATGGACATGATTATAAATGGTGATGGACACACTAATGTTGAAAACAATACAGGACTAAATAATAAATACCAAAATACAAATATACATTATGGAAAATTTTCTTTAATATTAAGCAACCCACCTTTTGGTGTAAAAATAAAAAAAGGTAGTCAAGATGACTTAGGGACTAATGATTTGGATAATTTTGAATTGAGTCGTGGAACAAGTGTAAATTCTGATATTTTATTTTTGGAACAATATTGTAAATTTCTAACAAATGATATACGAGCAAACCCAAGATTGGGAGTTGTTGTTCAAACAGGAATAATTAACAATCCGAGTAATAAAAAATTTCTCAAATGGTTAAAATGCAATTTTAAAATATTAGGAATAATTAATTTACCCATATTTACTTTTAGGAAAGCAGGCTCGAACATGAAAACCGTTTTGTTATTCTTATTTAAGTATTCAAAACCTTATAAATTTATAAAAGATATTCCTAATTATAAAATATTTTTCTCTATAGCAGAACATATTGGCTATGATAGTGCTCTTAGAGACGATTTTAATGAATTCCCTGGAATACTCGAACATTATAAAAACAAAACAAATTCGAATAATTGTTTTTGGTATGATTTTAATCAATTAGAATACAGAATAGACCCTCTTTACTATTTAAATAAAAAGTTTATATTAAAACAAATAACTAAACTTCAAAAACGGAATATCAAAATGGTCAAACTCTCTGAGATTTTAGTCGATGGTGAAGTCTCAGGAAAATCACCCCACGGGGGAATTACAAGAAGTTCTGGACGAATTCCGAGTATTACAATTAGCAATATAAACAAAGAAGGAAATATTTGTTTTGATACTGATGTAAATTTTGTATCAGAAGGCTTTTATGAGAATTTTCAAGCAACTAAAGGTAAATTACAAATCGGCGATATTTTAATTGTTAAAGATGGGGCTACCATTGGTAAAACAGCTAGAATTACCGAAACTTATTTAGAATCTGTATTTAGTGAACATATATTTAGATTAAGAGTTTTCACTCATATATCGCCATTATACATACATGCGTTTTTACAAAGCGAACTTGGTCAATTACAAATAAAAAACCTTATAACGGGTGGTGCTCAAGGGGGGATCACAAAAGGGTTTTCTAAAAATATTTATATACCTTTAATTAATAATCATAATCAAGAAAAGGTTGCCCAATATTGGCTAGAAAATATTCTAGCTATGGAGAAGCTCAAACAGCAATATAATAAAAAAGTCGAAAAATTAAAAACTAATATTATAGAAAAAATTATTACTGTAGAAGAAGAGTAAACTACCCCGTCTAAAGTTGGAGATTTAAAAAATGAAAAAATTATCTAATTCAATTTCAGGTTTTCCTCTTAAATATAAAAGAAGTGCAACAACATTACTTCACAAAAATTTATTTTTTCAAGAAGATATTTCAGTAAATGATACTACTGGTGTAGTACGAATCAAAAAGTTTTTTTAACGAATTGGATTTTTTATATGTTCAAACACTCTAAACCACCTAAAACAATTTCAAGGTTTTCCAATGGTTCCCATAGAGGTGTAGTTACAAGACTACCGCACCAACCCTCACATATTTATTTTTCAGAAACTACTAATGTGGGCCTGGATAGGTCCTTTTTGCCTAATAGTTGTATTCAAAAAGTTTACGCACCACCTATTTATGAAGACGGGTGGGACATTCCACCAAGTTTAGTTAATCAATTAGGGGAAAATGTTAAAGGTGATTATGAAACCCCTTTTGAAATAGGGCAGTTCAAAAACCAACCCTGGTGGATTAGGTCAACCCTAGAAACACCTTCTAGGGGACAAGTAGAGGACAACTTGGGGACAATTGAGGAAAACCCCCTAGAAGATATTTCTAGGGGACAACCTGGGGACAACTTAGGGACAACTGAAGAAAACCCAGGTATTTTAGATAAAATAAAAGAGATACAGTTTGGCGATGATTTAAAAATTAGCTGTATTAAAAAGCTTTTATTAAATATACCTTTAGCTAAAGAGCCTGTGGTACATATTGATCCAGATAGTGCTCTCTTATCACAATTATTTAGTGAAAATTTAGTTATCTCACTAGATACTGAATTTACCCAAGAAGGTTTGGCATACATTCAAATAGGGTTTTTACAAAACCAAACTGTTTGTATTTTAAGCTTTTCAAATAATTTTGCAGGTTTTGAACGAATTTTTTTAGAGTGGTTGACCCAAGAAGCTTTAATTATAGGTTTCAATATGATATCGGATCTCAAACAACTTTGGAATAAGTTTAGTTCTCTGCCACCAACTAGTTCACTCCTAGGTAAAGTTTTTGATCTTTATCTTTTTTTAAGATTTTTGCACAACGGCTATAAACATCAAAATTCATTAGCCGCATGGGCTAATCGTATCTTGGGGGTAGAGATGGAAAAATCATTACAGACCACAAATTGGTTTAATACCCCTCTTACAGAGGAAATACAACAATATCTGGTGGATGATGTATATATTTTACATAAATTGGTAAACTTTTATCAAAAAACATCCGATTTATATTATGTAAATTCTTGGATTTCTGGTAAAAAACATAATTATTTAGAGGCTTCATATTCCCAGGACCAGATTTTAATTCCACTTTTTTTAAAAATGGAGTTAAGAGGTATTTGTATATCTCTATCTAGTTTAGAGGCCTGTGCAAAGGTACAAAAAGAAAAACGATCCAAATTGTTGGAGGTGTTAGGTTTAAGTTTAGAAGAAAGCCAATCCGCAATAAAATTTACTAATTGGTTAAGGCATACAATGCACCCTATTTCACAATTGGCAAAGGATTGGCCAAAAACCCCGTCTGGCAGCGCATTGGCAAGGGGAAGTGAAACTATAAACACATGGGTAACCCAACATACAGTGGACCCTAGGTTTCAGGATAAAGATATTTTGGAGTGGTTAACCAATTATTTTTCTTTTAGTTCTCTATCAGGTTTTATAAAATTTGTTGATACGGTGAAAAAACAAGTTTTTGAAAACAAAATCAAACCTCGATGGAATATTATGGGGACAGACACTGGAAGAATAACTACACAAGAACCTGCACTCCAAAATACCCCTAGGGACCCTATGGCACGTTCTAGTATTATTCCTGACAAAAAGGGAGATGTTTTCGTCATTGCCGACTACAAGACGATAGAGCTGGCCATTCAAGCTGTTATCGCAGACGAAACAAATATGTTAAAGGTTTTTTTAAATAGGTTGGACCTACATATTTATCTTGCTTCAAAAGTCTTAAAAAAATCTTATGAAGATTTAATGGCCCTAAAAACCCAGGAAGAGACTCAAGCAGAATTTAAACTACTTAGAACTCAAATGAAACCTGTCAATTTTGGTAAAATTTATGGAATGAGTTATAACACTTTGTGGAGAAGATTCCTTGCTCAAGGCCGTAATATAAGTTTAGAAGAAACTAAACTTATTGATGGTGTATGGAACGATACGTTTCCAAAAATACAGAATTATCAAAAAAAATGTAAAACACTTTTTGATAATTCTATGGCCCCGCTAAATGTGCTAGGGGGTACCCATTACATCACAAGTCTCTGCGGTAGAATTCGGCGGCCAGAAATACTTCCTAATAAAAAACCATTTTTAAACTTTACTCAAATTATTAATTTCCCAATTCAATCCTCGTGCACAGATTTTTTAAAACTTTCTTTAAGGGTTCTGGACCACGAAATATCTTTCAATAAACTCCCAGCCAAAATAGTGGCCTCTGCCCATGATGAGATTATTTTACAATGTTCTCAGGAGCACGCCAAGGCCGTTGAAGAAACTGTTAAATCGATAATGGTTGCTTCTGCCCAATATATACTGCGCCCTATATTTCCTAATGCCCCTATAGAGGTAGATACAGCTATAGGTACAAGTTGGGCGGATAAACCATAGAAACACCCTCTAGCGGACAACCTGCGGACAACCTGCGGACAACCTGCGGACAACCCTATAATATAATATTTTTCTGGGGTTGAATATAGTTTAATTTTTGTTATAATATATATGCTAAATTAATTAATAAAAATATGCCCTTAAATTTAAAGGATGGAGATCTAATTTTTACAAAATTTAAGTACTTGGTTGGGAATAAACCCCATTACTTAAATTTATCTTTTAAGGTTTATTCAAGAGGTGATATTGACCCGAAACATTTTTTGAATTTAGTTAAAGAAAAATTTTTAAAAAACCTTTTTTTTACTATACTAAGTCCTCAAATAACCCCAGAGTTTATTTCGTTCTCTGCCAATAGCCAATTTGGTCGTGATGCAGAGATACCAGCTATACCTACTATACCCTCAAAGTTTGGTGAAAAAATAGATAATAAACATTATTTAAAAATATCTATTTTTGAAGTAAATAAAGCTATCCCCCAAACAGTCAATATATACGGGATTCGTGAAAACTTAAATTTTAATATTATTTTGGAAAATTTAAAAGAGGTTATTTTTCCTGAAATTGTTTTATCAAAAGATAATTTAAATGGGGCTGCTGAGGACAAGTTAGGGACAAGTGGTAAAGGGGATATAAAAATATGTTTTGCGGGGTTTAGGGACAGTGGGAGTATTGTCAACATCCAAGATATTTTAAGTTTTGGACTTAAAAAATATAAATACTCTAACTATGAATAAAAAGTTTATAAATTACCTAGCAGAATTTTTGTTGTTAAATTATCAATATAAATCAGGTTCTCGTGTACGGCTGAGATGGGTTTACCTAAATTTTATTAATGTGTTGGAAAAAGAAAGTTTTTATAGCAATACCTACCCCTACAAACAGTTTCGTCATGATTTAGAGGAACTGGCAGGTTTATTTGGTATAAAATCAAATTTTATAGAACATCGTGTACAGAATACACTTTATGTTTTACACCTTCAAGAGAGGCTGGATAACAGCATCATACCCCTCGTAAAAGAAAAGGGGAATCTTAAGTATGTTAACTAAAATAAATAAATTTTTAAAATTAAATCGCAAAACTGTTCGTATTCAAACCAAGTTAATTAACCAAAAACCTTTACAAGAGGCTCCTATAGATAGAGGAGATATTGTTTATTCTACTGATGTGGACCTGGACAGGTTATTTTTGCCTAATTGCAATATTCAAAAAGATTACGTTCCACCTTTTTATCAAGACGAATTGGACATTAAGCAAAGTTCAGTAAATGATTGGGAAAGCGTTGCTTCGCCCCCTGAGCCGAGCCTGGGAAATGGAAAATTAGATTTGGATTCCGCACACCAGCAATTCAAAGAATATTTTGTAAATAAACACCAAAAACATCTCGAGCTAGAACGGCTTAAGATATCACAAGAATCTCTAGAAAAATTTGATGTTTATGTTAATCAAAAATGTTTGAAGGAACTACAATCTTATCAATCGGGAGGGATAGAAACCATTAGTTCTCAGGTTATAGATAACTTGAAAAAAGAAAATTTAAGCCAAATAGATATAGAACATTTGGAACAACAGCAAGTGGTAGATGATCTTCGTTTTAGGAAAATGGATAATTATATTAACCAACAAATTGAAGCTGGAATACAGAAACACCTTGACGAGTCCTTGAAATTTGTGGAAAACCATCTTAATTCATTAAAAACAGGAAAACTGAAGGAAAACCTTAATAATATAGGTTTTGAACCCATAAAACCTAGGTGGGAACTCCGTACCACCTACCATTCACAACCCCAGGGATTCGTTTATGCTGGTGTCGTCCCTGGGAGGCCGTCTGTTTATTTAGGTAATAACGGTCCTAATGGCCCAGGGAATGGTGGAGGCTCAAATGGGGGCGGTGGTTCAAATGGGCCTGGGGATGATGACTTTTCAGGTGATTCCCCAAACAGTCCTGGAATAGGTTATTTTGCTTTAATGGCTTTACTTGGGAGCATAGGGATTTTCATCTGTAAAGCGGGTTATTCTTTTTGTGTTCAAATATTGAATGAAAATTGCCAAAAAATACTAGACCTTTTAGAAAAGTTTCTGGGTCAAGAACAAGCTGAAGAAGTACCATCAGTACAAGAAGGCGAAGCACAACTGGAAGTAAAACAACCAAAATTGACTGCTAGACTACCTTCCCTAGTACCTTTAACGGTTGCAGGGGCTGGCTTAGTCGTGTCGTCTTATTTGTTTTCCCCCGAGAACTTGCTTCGTTGCTTGAACTTGTTTTTTAACCTGTCAGCAATGCTGGGGCGTTCTTTCGGGAGATTACTATTATATGTAATTCCTCAACCGCTTCAAGCGGTGGCAATTCTATTAGGTAATGGTGTTGCTCAAGTCTTCAGTTTCACATGTCGAGTACTTATTCCAGCCATTATGTTAAGTCGAACCCTAATGGTTCTAGGTCTAAAGCTTTATGTACTGCTTAAGCTAGCTACTTTCGGGGTTGAACTCTGTAGATTGTTTTCTATCCTTTCCCCCCCTTGGTTGAAAAAAGGAGTACAGCAAGCAGTAGAAGCGGTGGAATCTTCTAATCAAATTGAACCTACCTCTTCAATTACTGAATCTCCTTTTTTATTCGGGTTTTTAAAATCTGTGGTAGTTTTTTTATTTCCTTTTGTTCCTTTGCCAGAAAATAAAGGATTAAAACTAGCTGGATGGGCTTTACTTGTGTTTTTTATAAATAAAGACACAGTTTACACAACTGTACTAGTTGATAAATTACTAGAATATCCTTCAGTTGTTAAGCTTTTGTCCTGTATTTTAGGACGATTTGCTTGTGTTTTCATAACTATAAATATTTCAAAAGATTTACAAGAAAAAGATTCCAAATTCATTATTTGGTTATTCTATGGTTCCCTTTATTATTATAAGGTATTTGGATTGGCTTTGAGTGCTAGTTCTAATTTACTCCCTCTATGATCTTTATATTTTATTTTATTTTTGTTACTAGTTTAGCTAATACATCCCCCTAAGGGATTTATTAGCTAAATTATTTCCGTACACGGTTATTAGAGGCCTCTAAAAGCTAAGGTTGTCCGCAGGTTGTCCGCAGGTTGTCCGCAGGTTGTCCGCAGGTTGTCCGCACCATATTCCACCAATAAAATAAATAATTTTTAATGTTTGCAATAAAGTTGTAAATTGTTTATAATATTTATTGAATTAGGCACAGATAATTAAATCATTTTTTGTTATGAATGTACAAAACCCATTTAGTGGTTGGTTATTGGAACAATCAAAAATTTTTAATTGCGAGCCTCAACAGGGGGAAAAGTCTTTGGGAGGTTCGACAGTCCAGGGGTATTATTTAAAAACTTCGGCGGACTTCCAAGTTTTTTGCGTACCTGAGGAAATGCGGGAGAGCATTGGGGCGAAATACCTTTATCCAAAAGATAAGGGTCTTCAACCCACTTTATTAATGCCAGGTTTTGGTATTATAGAAGGAAAAAAAATAACTTCAGAGCAACTAAAAATCTTAGGGAGCAAAGGTCTTGCCTTTGTAGAGGGTCAAAAAAGTGTTATAGCTCTTTGTTCTGCTGGATTTTCTGTTTGCTCTATAGGGGGTTGTAATGGGGGACCCGAAACTTTGAAAATTTTAGAGGGTTGGGGTATATCTAAATCTATGGTAAAATGGGTTTTCCCAGACACAGATGTTTTATATAACCCCCAGGTTACCCGGGGGTATGAAACATTATTAAACACACTTCCAAATGTAACACTTTATGTTTATCCCCCACAAAGTTTTTTATCAAAATCTAACGGGCTGTATTTAGATAAATCGAGCCCAGACGATTGGATAGAAGAAGGGTTCACCTATGACACAATTTTTAGTAAATGTGTTGAAGTAAATATTTCTGAAATAAATAAATTTCAGGAAACTTATTTTACACATACCTTAAAAAGTATTTCTAAGCCCAATAAATTCAAAGAGGTCAACGATTGGTTGTACTCTTGTTTAGAAGGGCGGTTAATTTATTGTTCCGAAACTTCAGAATATTTTTTTTATAGTGTAGCACACGGGTTTTGGGATTCTTACGATGGCAAAACTCTGATAGACTATATTCTTCATGAGGCGGAGAGCGTGCCCTTTACTTATGGGGCCATAGAATCCGCTCTAAAAATAATTGGACCTAAATTTTTAAAATCTCAAGAAGAAATCCAGGTTTTATTTTCTAACAATCAGTATACTGGGTTTCAAAATGGGGTTTGGGATCTAAAAGCAAAAAAACTTTTGGATCACAGCCCAGAGTTTTATTTAATAGGTGTTCTGCCATTTAATTTTATTTATAGAAACTTTGAAAATATTAATATTCAAGAAGTCTGCCCCAAAATTTGTAGTTGGCTGCTAGATAGAGTTGGTGAGGAGGAAATATATGCTAATATTCTTATATGTTTTCTTTTAGCCGCTATTCTGAATATAAATAACCCCGAAAGGTTTTTATTTCTAACAGGATATTCAGCTAGTGGAAAATCAACCACTTTAAAACTTTTAGGTAGGGTAGTCCCCCCTAGAAGAACCTACATAACAGGGGTGGAAGGTTTAACAGGCACTGTTTTTGGTTTACAGGAGCTAACTGGCTTGCAAAAAACTTTAATTATGTGCCATGACGTAGGAAACTCTGTTCCGCCTTCTTTTGTAAACTTATTAAGAAACCTTGTCTCTTCTGGGGAGACCCAGAACGTTCAACGTAAAAATAAAAACGCCGCCCCTATGCGGTTTGAGGGCATTGTCGCTCTAGCATCTAATAAAAATCCGTTTTCTCATCAACAAAGGGAGGGTATATTAGATCGAAGAATGGTTTATGTTCCTTTTATAAATAGGGTGAAAACCCAAAAAATCCAACCCTTTGATAAATTGTTTCCCAAGGAGGAATTAGAGGCACTTGTGTCCTTTGCTGTACAACAAAACCCAGAAATTATTCTTTTATTTTTACGACAGGTAAACTCTAATCCATTAGTAAGGCAACAAATGTTGGAGTCATTCCAGGATAACGCAAAATCCCTCCACTTGCAAAATTTTATTGACAGCAATTTAATTTTCAATGTGGGTTCCTGGACCCCTTTGGGCTCCATGAAAGATCTTCGTTTAGCTGGAACAATTTATTGTAGATATTTGGAATACTGTGTTGTTGAAGGATTAAACAAATCTGATATATTAGGATTTGTTGGGTTTCACCAAGAACTTTTACCTTTAATTCAACGTATACACCCTACTTGGGAAATAAGTGAAGCCCGGCGTAAGTATACAGCGGATAAACTTTCAAGTTTGTATGACCGTAAACTTTCGGGTATACTCAACATCAGATTAGGGGAAAATCTTAAGGTAGATTTTGAGGAACCTTTTGAAATAGGGCAGTTCAAAAACCAACCCTGGTGGATTAGATCAACCCTAGAAGAAACCCCTGGCGGACAAGTTGGGGACAAGTGGGGGACAACTGAAGAACACCCAGGTATTTTTAATAAAATAGGTGAAATACTGTTTTATTAAAAATAGCTCGTATAAAAAATTTTTTAAGTGGCTATTCGACTTTTTAATGTTTTCTTTGTAGCTGGAGAACCCCAATTTTTTAATATCACCAAAAAAAACATTCGTAAAACACCTTTATTTTGGATGGGCGGCGAGGTCGCCTTCGGAAGTCAGCTAAGCCATCTTTGGCGTCACTTTCGGCGCTAGAGGTGAAGGTGAAGGTGGGCTCCGCCCTTCACCTTCCGAAGGCGGCTTAGCTTACCTTCCGTCCTTCACCTTTTGGGGTTTCTTCCGATGAAGTATAAACTAAAATAATAGAAAAATTAAATTATTTAAAAATCTTTCATTTAATAGGTATAGGATTATACTTATCTACAATTCGTCATCATATATAACATCCTTCTCTGCATAGTTTATTTTTAATTCCCTCGTTTTCATTTGAACATCAATTGAAGAAAGGAAATTTAATAGATTTTTCAAATGAAAACGAAATTTTATACAATCTCTATTATTATGTATTTGAAATTCCCCAATAGAAACGTTTTTATATTTTAGAGTTACGGATTCATTCCAGTTTTTAATCGTACGAGTAAAATAAAAATGTTCTTTTTTATAAAATGGATATGGATAAACATTTTTTCGATCAATAAATAAATAATAAAATTGATTTTTTTGCTTATAGACCTATAGTATAAAATCACTAATAAATAAGTTTTGATAACATTTAAAAGTTAATTGAAATATATTTTGAAAAATGAAAACTTTGAGATCTTTTATATCTGTATTTTGCGGAAGACCAAATTCTTCAAAAAAACGTTTTTTTGAAAGTTGACCTATTATAGCTGGGCAAACTTTTGAGTTCACTTTATTAGATTTTACAGAAAGTGTTGACCCATCTATAAGAAGAAAATCAACAATATTCTGGTTTGAGCCTATATATTTTGTTAGTCGAATTTGTGGGTAATCTTTAAAAATTTGTTTAAGAACCATTTTAAAATCTAAACGATAAGATTTTAAGGAACGCTCATTTAAAGATTGAGGATATTTTATTTGATTTATTAAACATAACTGCTGTTCTAAAGTGACTCCTAAACTTTCATTTGTTTCACATTTAATAAAAAACAAATATTCTTTAATTGTTTTTGGAATTGCTTTTTTTTGAGATTGATAGCGTTTATAAGGAAATTCATAAATTTTTATTGATCCATATTTTTGAAAAAGTTCTTTTAGTTGAGAAAAAGTTAATAATCCTTCATTGTTATAAGAAATTAATAGGTATTTAGATTTTATCCGATCTAATAAAAATTTCAAACTTTCTAAAGCTGTTTTTTTACGGCAAAAAGAACTTATATTATAAAAGAGTCTTGTAATAATCCTGTTTTTCCATAAACATTCAATTCATTTTTATAAATTAATAAAAAATTTAACGGTGCATAATTTTTACTATATTGTCGATTATTATATGGTGGATCAAGATAGCAAATATCATAAGTCAATACTGGGAGCTCTAAACAGTTTTTTTGAAAAATTAAATTTTGGTCATATTTAGGAATTTGAAAATAACAATGAATAGGTAAGAATTTAAAATTTTTTCGAGCTGTTAATTTGAAATTTTTTAAGTAAGCACCATAAACACTAGTAATATTAGCAACTTTATCTGTACTAACAATTAATGATGCTAATAAAAAGAAGTATTCTGACTTAGTTATTTTGTTTCTTCGATAATAACGTTCAATAAGAATACGAATTCCATCGATTTTTTTGGAATTCTCTAATAAAAAAAATTTCCTATTGTAGGATAACTCGTCCAATTCCATCATCATATTTTCCTCATGATAAGCATAATTTTTAGAAAATAAGCCATAACTTGATATTTTATTAGACCATCGTTCCCATCGTTTAAAAATTTTCTGTAATTTTTTATTATATGGACATTTTAATTTAGCATAATTAATAATAAAACTATAATATTCATTATCATTACTAATAATTTGCATTCCATTTTTTTGATTGAAATGTTCACCAACAATTCCTGTTCCTGCAAATAAATCTCCAAAAATTAAATTTGATTTTAATTTTAAATGTTGTTTGAGGATATGTTCAATTTTATCTAATAAAAATTTTTTAGAACCTATATAATTAATATTCATAAACTTTATTTTAATCTAAATTTATAATTAAACAAGACCCTCTATTATGATTTATGCAGTAAGTCAGCTAACAACAGGACCTACCAGAACCTCTATAAAATAATTGCCCGACCAAAGGAGAAAAGAAATTTGAAAACAAAGGAGGAAAAATCCGCGGGTGGAGGACGGAATGTGGCCGAAGGCCTCCCGCCCCGCAGGGGCGAGTACAGATTACCCTTGGAGGTCAGCTTTGCTGTTCAGGTGCATAGCTCCAGGTACGGAGTTCCAGGTACGGAGTTCCACCTGGAACTCCGTACCTGGCCGAAAGGCCTCCTTACCTCAGCTAAGCCGCAAGGTGAAGGTGGGCTCCGCCCTTCACCTTCACCTTTCTCCGCCTGAAGGTGAACGCCAGAGGCGACCTTCTTCACCTTCACCTTATCACTACGAAGTCCCAAGTGACCCCGCCCGAAGGCCTGAAGGAAAAAAAGAGGCTTCCTTAACTGACCTCCTCTATCATTTAGTTTGAGAAACAAGTTCTGACCAACCTAAATCTTTTAAATGATTATTCCGTCTTAATGGGCGAGTAACCAGTTCTAAAATATCACGTGCATTAGTAAATCCATGAATTTGAGCAAAAGTAAATTCCACAGACCATTTAGTAGTAATACCTCTTGCTTCTAAAGGGTTGGAATGAGCTAGACCAGTAATAACTAAATCTGGTTGGAGAGCTCTTATTCGTTGAACTTGATTATAATTGTCTGGCTTTTCGACAATCAGAGGCATAGAAACGTTCATTTGTTTACAAGTTTTTTCTAAAAGACTTAACTCACTTGCTTGAAATCTTTTATCCATATATGGTATACCTATTTCATAAACAATCATTCCACAGCGAACTAAAAAACGTGCTAAAGAAATTTCTAATAAATTATCCCCCATAAAAAAAACAGATCGACCTTTTATTAAGGAAATATAAGGTTCCAAACTTTCCCAAATACTTTTTTCTCTTTGATCTAAATTTTCAAGGTGAGGTTGAATATTAAAAACTTGACAAATTTTTTCAATCCATGCTCGTGTTCCGTCTGGACCAATAGGAAAAGGTGCTCCAATAAGTTGGCATTTTCGACGGCGCATAAGTGTTGTAGCAGTTCGACTTAAAAAAGGATTCACTCCACAAACAAAAACACCTGGTCCCAATTGCGGCAATTCTTCATATCGGGATTCAGGCAACCATCCAGAAACATGAATTCCTTGACTAGCCAATTCCCGCGTTAATTGTTCTGCCACTGTATTTGGCAAAGAACCAAATAAAACTAAATTTGGATGATTTTCCCGCTGCTCCCCTGCTCTTTTTGGGCCTATCCGCCCGGGTCCACCCATAGGGATTGGGGTTGACCCTTCGGCTAGACCTGAGGCTTGATATTCAGGACATCGATGAGCCATAGCAGCTAATACAGTATCTTCTCCTTGAGTAAAGGCGTAATCTAAACCATTAGCTCTAGCTACTATAATAGGACAACCAATCATTTGTTCAATTTTTGGTGCCATACCTTCTAAATCCATTTTAATAATTTCGGTAGTACAGGTACCAATCCAAACAATAACACTTGGATTTCGATCTTGATGAATTTGGAAACATAAACGCTTCAATTCATCAAAGTCATGTAATTGCGCTGAAATATCTCCTTCTTCTAATTCAGCCATAGCATATCGAGGTTCGGCAAAAATCATTACACCTAAAGCGTTTTGTAAAAAATATCCGCAAGTTTTTGTACCAATCACTAAAAAAAAACTGTCTGAAATTTTTTGATAAAGCCAAGCAACACAACTAATAGGACAAAAAGTGTGATAATTCCCAGTTTCACATTCAAATTTTAAAGTTTCAGTTGGTGACATAGAATTATAATTAATATTATTAAACCATTAGAAAATCTGTTTCGTTTTGAGTCTCTTCTTGCGAAGTTTTATTTAAATAATAATCAGATAATAAACTAAAAAGTTCACGATCCATTAATTCTTTTGGGACAACTCCCTCTGGTCCAGATAATATTTGGTCTCCTATATTTAAATAAAAATCGCAAACTTCTTCTAATTCTGGATTCGATTCAGCTAATTCAAAAATTGTTTGGGCTTTTACCCGAGAAATTCGAATATCTTCGATTAAAGGTAATACCTCTAAAATAGGCATAGGACAGTGTTCCACATATTTATCAATAAGGTCTCTTTGAGAACTTCTGTTCCCAATTAAACCTGCACATCTTAAAGGATGACTTCTCGATTTTTCTCTTATAGAAGCTCCAATTCGATTGGCTGCAAATAAGGCATCGAAACCATTATCAGTTACTATTAAACAATAGTCAGCATAATTTAAGGGAGCAGCAAATCCCCCGCATACAACATCTCCTAAAACATCAAAAAGAATAACATCATATTCATAGAAAGCATTTAATTCTTTTAAAAGTTTAACAGTTTCTCCTACAACATATCCTCCACAACCAGCCCCAGCAGGGGGACCCCCTGCTTCAACACAAGAAACACCTCCATATCCTTTATAAATAACATCTTCAGGCCAAATATCTTCATAATGATAATCTTTAGCTTGAAGAGTATCTATAATAGTTGGAATCAAAAAACCAGTTAAAGTAAAAGTACTATCATGTTTTGGATCACAACCGATTTGTAACACTTTTTTCCCACGTCGTGCTAATGCAATTGAAAGATTACAACTTACTGTTGATTTACCAATACCACCTTTTCCATAAACAGCTAATTTCATATTTTTTCTTTTTTCTTTTTTTTACAAAGTATTCCCGTTAGCAAAGAAAGCAAGCGGATAACCCACGGCGGAATAGCTTGGGTAAGCGCAGTGGAAGGGGCTTCGCCAAGCAAAGGGAAGTGGGAGGAGCGGGGGCGAAGCCTAGGTAAGGAAGGTGGCCGCGGAGCGGACTTCTTAGGCGGCTTAGCTGACCTCCTTCCTCCTTTCTTTTATCTATTATTATTATTGATAATTACAAATATTATATTTAATTGTATAAACTTTTCTTTCATAAGTATAAATATAATTCAACAAAATATTTGAATTATACGATTTTTTAATTTAAAATATTTAAGTAATCTGAAAATTATTAATTTATTCAATGGTCCAAAAACAAATTGGCAGAAGTCAATTAAAAATTTTTTTAATTTTTCAAGATATTTACCAAATTTTATGGTATTTTCGACAACCTTTTTTAAAGATAGGAAAGAAAACAGCAAAACAAATAACAACTCTACCTATTTTTTTTAGTTTTTTATTTATGTATTTAGGAATTTTGCAAATAAGTTTAGAAACACGTAATTCTTCCATTATCAAAAATTATCCTTTTTTACTAGCTAATAATAGTATACCTCAAAAATTTGAAACTTTTTATTTTCAATTGTTAGATGACAATTCTCCGTTATTAGAAGATTGGGAGCAAATTCAATACGAAAGTCTTCCTATGGAGGAAGAAGTAGGTGACGTCCTCGAAGGGGACGACTTCTATTCCGACTCCGTCTTTCTTATAGAGGGAATAAATGAATCTATAGGGGGTGGGGGAGGAAGTACCCAACCCTACACTCCTCTTATATCTGAAAATATTCTTGACGAAGTGCAGGGGGACTCCATTTTACAAGGACAAGATCTAATTGAATTAATAAAATCTGGAACAAATTTATTTAAGGACCCTGATTTTTTTAAGACAACCTATAAATTTTTTGATGAAGGTTTTTCTGGAAGAAGTCTAGAAGTAGACCCTCAATTAGAGCAGATATGCCCCTTCGGGGCTTCCTCCAACCTAGGTATACTCCATCAAGGTTTCTATAAAACTTTTAATAAATATCTAGAAGAAAATATTTTTCTAAGTGATTCTTTTAGAGAAGAATTTCAAATGAAAAAAACAAATGATCAAATACCATGGAAAATAGAAGGATTTTTAAAAGAAAACTCCCAAGATTATTTATTAGAAAATTTTTTTGAAAAAATTGACGAAAATCGATCCGCTCCTACATCGGAAGAGGAAGAAAAAAAAATAATATTGCCATCTGAGTCAGAAGAAGAAATGTCGACATCTGACTCAGAAACGGAAATGTCGACATCTGACTCAGAAATGGAAATGTCGACATCTGACTCAGAAACGGAAATGTCAACATCGGAAACGGAAATGTCAACATCTGACTCAGAAATGGAAATATCAACATCTGATTCAGAAATGGAAATGTCGATCTATGAAAAAGATCTAACATTGATTGAATTAATTCAAAAAAACTACAATCAATTTAAAAAATCTAATGAACTATTTCCAATAAAAAATTTATCGGATAAACAAGCAAAATTATGTATGGAATTAATATATACATATCCTTTAAATTTTTTAAAAGATTTTCATAATTTTATTTTTGATTATTCCCGAACAGAAGTCCCCTTTGGGGCCACTTTTGATAATTTCCAAGGAAATCTCCTATGGGGCCCAGAACGCCTGACGCCCCTGCGGGGCGACATCCTTCCTGATTTATCTCCCCCAGATTTTATCGCTCCCTTTGATACCCAAAAGGTAGAAGTAAGCGACGCAAAAGACAGCGGAGGGGCCTTTAAGGGTAGCGGCGTAAGCGGGGCAAGCGTAAGCGGGGCTTCGCCTTCGCCTTCAGCAAACGCAGTGGGCCCTCAGGCCCAGCTAGGGCTTCTTGCCCAAGACGATTTCGACTTCCAATTCCAAAGTGATTTTCCCACTCATACCCAAAAGGTGGCAGCGGGGCTTGTCCAAGACGTTATTCAAGAAGATTCTTCTTTTTTTTCATCTAGTTCGATTTGGTTTCAAAAATTTTTTTCAACTTCCGAGAAAGAGACTTTAGGTTGGATTTTTTGGAATTTAGAAAAACCAAAAGGGGAACAGAAAATTGTTCATATATTATCAAAACGAAAATTATCAGGGTATTTTTTTGCAGATATTCGAACTTCTGAATTATTAAAATTAAAAAAACAAACACTTATACAAATCACTTCAAATTCACCCTTTTTATCTCAAAATTATCAAACACTATCCACTATCCGAAAAAATTTTAAATATAAATATCAACATCATTTAAAAAAAATTGAATATAAATACCCATTAAATCAATTCTTTGAAGTTCGAGAAAAAGTTAATAACTATTCTTGGTCTCTCCTATTTTTTTTAAGTACTGGATGGGTTTTTGCAAGTTTATTTAAAGATTTATATAAAAAATATGGAAAAGAAATTCTTGAATCATGTATAGATTTTTTACAACGAGCAGGAATTTTCGAAGATGTTCAGTGGATAAAAGAAGAATTGGGTATGGCGAAAATTGATAAAGGTTACCGAGGAATCCGACATCAAGGTAAAAAAATCCAACATTTAATAGGTTTAAATAGAAAAAATATAATTTTACAAGTAAGTGATATGATTTGGTTTTTGAAAACGAAAAAACTTAAAGCATCTTTTTTAGGTTTAGGTTTAGGTTTAGGAGATAGATTCGTTTTAGGAACCTTGAATGCTTATTTGGGATCCTTTTTATTGGGTTTTCAAAAACAGTCCCCTAGATTAAAAACAAAACCAAAAGGATTTTTATTTGCAGGACCTCCGGGTACTGGAAAAACTTTACTTGTCCAAGCAATTGCTGGAGAAACAGGTGTACCAGTAGTGACTCAATCAGGGGGTTTATTACAAAATCCTCGTCAACGAGGAAGAGGTGCTCGAACAGTTCAAAAATTATTTCGGCGGGCTAGGGAAATAGCTCCGTGTATTGTTTTTATTGATGAAGTAGATGGTATTGGGGCACGCCGGCAATATATGCCTTTGGACATCCATGGCCGTTTTGATTTTATTGAATTTTTGGAAAGTGAGACCTATGGAAATCCTCCTGAAAATAAAAAGTTCACAATTCAAAGACGTCCAGAATTTTATGATGATAATGATCATTATTGGAAAGAACCAGAATTTACACAGACAATTCAATCTCCACGAATTCCTATAGAAGTTTTACAAGATGCTCAATCTGCTCGTAGTATTTTAAAGGAACAATTAAATATTTTAACCCAATTATTAATTGAGATGGATGGTATTAATCCTTTAGATGATATTTTAATCATAGGGGCTACTAATAGATTGGATATATTAGATCCAGCGTTACTTCGTCCTGGAAGATTCCAACAAATTTTAACATTTTGTCTTCCTGATTATAAATCTCGAATTGATTTATTCAAGCTTTATACTAAGTCATCAAAAATCGGTGTTCGAAATATATCATGGGATTTTTTTTCAAAAAGGACACATGGTTTGAGTTCTGCTGATATCGCTTCCATTGTATTTGCTTCTGAATTAACTGCTATTGAAAAAAATAGTCCTCATACATTGGGAACATTGGAAAGAGGTATAGATTTAATTACAAGTTTTCCTAGTGATCCTTCTCTTTTACGTTTCCAAAAAAGTTGTATTTTTTTTCAAAATAAGATTGATTGGTTTTTTTCAAAAAATTTTTGTTTTAGTTTTAAAGATTTTTGTCCAATTCACCTTATGTTGGAGGGCAGTCCCGCTAGCAAAGACAGCGGGGTTCAAGCAAACGCAGTGGACCTTCCGGCGGAGCAAGCGGATCGGGGCTCAAGCAAACGCAGTGGGCCTTCGGGTATAGCTAGGGTAGCGGAGCTCAAGGGTAGCGGCGTAAGCGGGGCAAGCGTAAGCGGGGCTTCGCCTTCGCCTTCAGCGGGGCTTCGGCTCAGCCAGGGCTTAAAGCCCCGCAAGCTTGCCAAAGACAGCGAAGGCGGAGCAAGCACAAGTCGGAGACGGGAAGACAGGGAGACCAAAAGGACCTTCGGCAACTCCGCGCTAGAGGTCGCTCGAAGGGCGTCCCTGGACCAAAAGGATCTTCAGCGCAAAGCGCTGAAGTGCGTCCCAGGGGGCAATTTTTTTTCTTTTTCTCCTATTATGTTGAGATTTCAAATACAAAAAGATGCTTTATCTTCTTTTAGATTGCAGGAACGGAGCTCTCAGGTTGGAGCTACGCACCTTAATAATTTATCTCTTATTCCATTGATTCAACCAACTTTACCCCCAACAACACCTTTTAGACCATTTTTTCCTCCTTGTTCTTTTGAAATCGAAACTTCTACTCTTCTTCGTAATTGTTATTATAATATAGGTAAAATGATTTGGTTTTTTTGTTTGCCTGAAATGAATTTTATTCCTTCTATAAGTTTATGGGATAGACCAAAAAATTTTCGTTTTTTATTTTTAAATAAAAAATTACTTGAATTTGATGAGTTTGATCAAAAATTATTTCCTCGAAAAGAAATTGAAAAAAGATTTTTATCTTTTTTTGGTGGAAAGGCAGTAGAATCCCTCTTTATTTTTTTACCTTTAAATAAAATACAAAACAAATCTTATCAGTCGACTAACCTACCCCAGCATCCTTTGAATTTGATCTGTTTAAATAATCAAATTGAACAATCAAATTTTTCTATTGAAGATGATATGCAAACAGCTCAAGCTTTGCTCAAATTAATGATTGAAAAATGGTATTTTTATTTAGAAAGAATTTCTTTAGAAAAATTTCATCCAATTTTAGAAAACGTTAATTCTTGGGAATACCAAGAATTAGAAACAGACCAACTTATAAATCATTCTTTTTTTGATGAAATGCTTATTGAAATTGATATGCGAAATCAACTTTCCAACAATGAACAAAAACTTTCTTACCAAGCTTGGTGGATGAAAAAAGTTGTTACACGTTTAAATTATCAATATTTCGATTATTTAAAATGGTCTCGTATTTATCTTTCTGATCCACTTACTTCAGTTCGAAATGTAGAATGGGTTGAACCGGATGAGTTTTATCACACTATTGTTCGCATACCTGGTTATTGTATGACCTGGACTGATTTTTTAGAAAATGGTCGATTTGCTATTTCAAATTTATTATTTCTTCAAGGTTTTAATATTGCTTTTACAACTTTGCGTCAATTTTCTGAATTTATTGATTATTTAGCTGATTATTTTTTACGTATTGAATCCTTACGTGAGACCGATTTTAAATACAAAATTCAAACTTTTTTTATTGCTGTTGTTTAAAAGTTTTGCAATCTATTACATAGGTAGGAAAAAAATATCCCGTTTAAGATTTTTCACCCCATTTTCATCTTACCATAAAAAAATCGATGGAAATTAACATTTTAGGATTAATTGCAGTTCTATTATTTCTTTTTGTTACAAGTTCTTTTTTATTAATTTTATATGTTAAAACAGCTAGTCAACCCTCATAAACTTTTCAAGGGCTTATTAGCTTAGGCGCGGTCACCCCCCTGCGGGGTGTCAAAACTCTATTGCCAAAAATGTTATTTTATTTTATATTTATTCTGTTTTTATGGGATATCGCCAAGTGGTAAGGCTGTGGGTTTTGGTCCCGCCATTCGGAGGTTCGAGTCCTTCTATCCCAGATCTAAAAATTAAAAATTAAAAATTAAAAATTAAAAATTAAAAATTAAAAATTAGAAGACGATCACCTATCCCCACCTATCCCCACCTAGTACACCACGGATTATCCTTAAGAAGTTTCACCAAGTGAACAGCAAAGCTGAGGACGGAGTACCCTTGGAGGTCAGCTTTGCTATTCAGGTACGGAGTTCCACCAGGAGCGACCCAGGTGGCCGCGGAGCGGACTTCTTACCCAGAGGTCAGCTTTGCTGTTCACCTTCCGAAGGCGGCTTAGCAATTAGCATAAGTGTATAACCCAGCCGACGGCTCGAGCCCGAAGGGCGAGAGGAGGACTAGAGGGGGCGACCCTGGTGACGCTGACCCGAAGGGTCCGTCCTCCTGGAGCTTCGCACCACAGAGTATAGGAGACGCCTGTTTTTTCTTCACGGACTAGCGCCCCCAGGGCGCGGAGTACTTAACTTCGCCTTCGGCTAGACACGGCTAGGATAGCTCAGTTGGTAGAGTAATGGTCTGAAAAACCATTGGCCACCAGTTCAAGTCTGGTTCCTGGCAATTCGCTCTTGTGGCGGAACTGGTAGACGTGTTAGTTTTAGGTGCTAATGCCTTAGGCGTATGGGTTCGAGTCCCATCGAGAGCAAACCTGAAGGCCTGAAGGCCTTCAGGGCGGACCTTTAGGCCTTCAGGCCCGCTTCGCGGCCACATCCGCTATGCTTAGCTGAAGCTCCGCCTTCGGCTTATCCGCTTCGCTTAAAAGTGAATAGCAAACTAGGTTGAGCATAATGCGGAATCTTTGGTGGCCTACGGCCTTTTTAAGCGTCAGCGGACCCTTCGGGTCAGTTCCGCGCGGAATCTTTGATTCCTAGCGGTCCGCAATGGTTGTAATAATTTGCCCCTGTCGTCTAGAGGCCTAGGACCTCTCCCTTTCACGGAGGAAACGGGGATTCGAATTCCCCCGGGGGTATGCTAAACTGACCCGAAGGGTCCGCTGACACTTAAAAAGGCCGTAGGCCACCAAATATTCCTAGTAGTAAGTTGTTCCACCCCTTCGGAGCTTAGTAACTTACTTGGTAGGCTGAAGTTGGCTAGCCTGCAACCACGGACTCCGGCCCTCGCCCCTGCGGGGCGAGCTGGCCGCGGAGCGGACTTCTTAGGCGGCTTAGCTGACCTCCTTCCGAAGTAGGCTTAGCTGAGGACGTAGTACACCACGGAGTACCCAAGGTGGGCTCCGCCCTTCCTGGCCGAAAGGCCTTCCGTCCTTAACTCCGCCTACGGCTAGACACGGACACCCAGCTTGCTGGGTGTTCTTAACGCCCCCTTCGGGGGCGGCAAGCCCTAGGGTATAACCCACGCCAAGCGGAGGGCCCGCCCTGGGGACTTATCCGCCCTTCGGCCCCTGCGGGGCCGAAGCGCGAGAGGAGGATAGGACGGAGCTGGAGGCCCAAAATAAAAGGAAAAAATAAGCTGGCTAACCAAACCACCTAGATTCCAAAGATCTATGGTTCCCAGGCTTTTCCCTGAGAACCATAGATCTATTTAAAAATTGAAACAATTTTTGATTTTGATTATAAATAAAAGATTCAGCTGGCCGAGGGAAGTGACCTTCAGGCCCACCTCTAGCGCCGAGTTCACCTAGTTTTCTTTTATCTTTCTCGGGTAAATGAGAAAGAAGTTTTTTTAAACCTAATTTTTTGCTTAAATAAGGTAAATCTTTAAAAATTTTTTGAGTCTCAGGTTTTCTTCGTATTTTTTCTTCAGTTAACAAATTCAAAGAAGGAGAAAAATAATTTGGAATTTTTGGTGAATGAGCAAAAGGTGTTTGTTTATAAATATCAAGAATTTCATAAAGAGCTCCTTTTAAAAATTCCCGAGGAATTATTAAATCCAATAAACCATGTTCAAGTAAGTATTCTGCGGTTTGAAAATTTTCAGGAAGTTTTTCTTGCAAAGTTTGTTCGATTACTCGTCGACCAGCAAAACCAATCAAAGCATTAGGTTCTGCAATAATAATATCACCCAACATAGCAAAGCTAGCAGTAACACCCCCAGTAGTTGGTGAAGTAAGAATAGAAATATACATCAAATTACTATGATTTTGATAAATATTCAATGCGGCAGAAATTTTTGCCATTTGCATTAAACTAAAAATTCCTTCGTGCATTCGTGCTCCACCAGAAGCACATATTAACATAAGTATTAGACCCTCATGAGCAGCATATTCAATTAATCGAGTAATTTTTTCTCCAACAACAGAACCCATACTACCCCCCATAAAATTGAAATCCATAATACCAAGTGCAACAGGAATATCTTCTAATAAACCAGTTCCTGTAATGACAGCATCTTGCAAATTAGTATGATGCTGTGCATCTTGAAGTCGAGAAAGATAGGATTTTTGATCTTGAAAATTAAGCACATCAATAGATGAAACAGTTTCATCAAAAGGTTGCCATGTCCCTGGGTCAATTAAACTATGAAATCGTTCTCGACTGGTCATTTGTAAATTTGCATGACAAGTAGAACAAACATAATAATCTTCTTTTAAATGTTTAATATATAAAATTGCACCACATTGGTCACAACGTGTCCATAAACCACCTTCTTCGGAAGAATCTTTTTCAATCCATAATAATCTGCACATAAACATAAACAATTAAATTTTTTTAGTTCTCATTGTATAAAAAATTTGATATTTAGTCAACTCTAAGAAAGGCTGACTGGATTGATATAAAAAAAGAAAAAAAAAGAATTAATAAATCGGAGA